GTCCAGAATATTAAAAAAGCAAAGTTAGATAAATACAAAAAGATATTGTTTGTCCACTAAGTAATTTACTTAGCTTACTTTGCATATTCTTCTAAGCTGCAACAATTGTAATATGGAATAATCACTCTTGTCAAGTGGATTATTTATGAAAATAAAAAATTTAATTTATTATTTTCATAAAAAACAAAGATTACTAATATAGGAAGAATAATAATATAATAATAGGTGACAGAAACATTAATCATAGAATAATAATAAAAGAATACCAACAAACTTCTACTTAAAGAGAGGAAATAAATTGGATAACTACAAGGAAAAGATACTAATAGTTGATGATGAAATAAGTATAAGAAGAATATTAGAAACTAGATTATCTATGATTGGGTATGAAGTAATTAGTGCTTCTGATGGAGAAGAGGCTTTACAGATTTTTAGAAAAGAGTATCCAACATTAGTTGTTTTGGATGTAATGATGCCTAAATTGGATGGATACGGAGTATGCCAAGAATTAAGAAAAGAATCAGATGTACCAATTATAATGTTAACAGCTCTTGGTGATGTTTCTGATAGGATTACTGGTTTAGAACTAGGAGCAGATGATTATATAGTTAAACCATTTTCCCCTAAAGAATTAGAAGCAAGAATTCGTTCTGTATTAAGAAGAATTGACAAAATTACAATTAATTCTTCAATTCCCAGTTCAGGAATAATTAGTGTAGGATTTTTAAAAATTGATACAAATAAAAGACAAGTATATAAAAATCATGAAAGAATTAGGCTAACGGGAATGGAGTTTAGTTTACTAGAACTATTAATTAGTAAAGCAGGTGAAGCATTTTCTAGATCATCAATATTACAAGAAGTTTGGGGATATACTCCAGAAAGACATGTTGACACAAGAGTTGTAGATGTACATATTTCTAGGCTTAGAGCAAAACTAGAAGATGATCCCAGTAATCCTGACTTAATTCTTACAGCTAGAGGAACTGGATATCTATTTCAAAAAATTATAGTTAAAGAATAAATTAATCCAAAAAATAAAATCATATCATTAAAAAGTAAAAAAAGATCTGTATTATAGCGAATATTTTTTTATTTAATATAAACTTAGAGAACTAATAAAATAGTTAAAAATACAATATCATTTAAATCGTATTAATCTTATAATAATATATAATTGGAATGAAAAGTAAAATAATAAATTTATTAATTCAAATATAAATAAAATAATCAAGTTATTTATAATTACTAAAAATCAAATATTTACTTAATTAATTGTGGTTGGAGAGAATAAATATGACTGTCGCAATTGGACAAGAAAAAAGCCGCGGAAGATTTGACTTAATTGATGATTGGGTAAAAAGAGATAGATTTGTTTTTGTAGGATGGTCAGGATTATTACTGTTCCCATGTTCATACTTAGCTCTAGGCGGATGGCTAACCGGAACAACTTTTGTAACTTCTTGGTATACACATGGATTAGCAAGTTCTTATCTAGAAGGATGTAATTTCCTTACAGCAGCTGTATCAACACCAGCTAATAGCATGGGCCATTCATTATTACTTCTTTGGGGACCAGAAGCACAAGGAGATTTTACGAGATGGTGTCAAATTGGTGGATTATGGGCTTTTATAGCATTACATGGATCTTTTGGGCTAATTGGCTTCTGTTTAAGACAATTTGAGATTGCTAGACTAGTAGGTATTCGACCTTATAATGCAATAGCATTTTCAGGACCTATAGCAGTATTTGTTTCAGTATTTTTAATGTATCCTTTAGGACAAGCAAGCTGGTTTTTTGCACCTAGCTTTGGTGTTGCAGCTATTTTTCGTTTTCTATTGTTTTTGCAAGGATTTCATAATTGGACACTCAATCCTTTTCACATGATGGGAGTAGCCGGTATATTAGGAGGAGCTTTACTTTGTGCCATTCATGGAGCAACTGTTCAAAATACTTTATTTGAAGACGGTGATGCAGCAGATACTTTTAGGGCATTTACACCTACACAATCAGAAGAAACTTACTCAATGGTAACGGCTAATAGATTTTGGTCTCAAATATTCGGCGTAGCTTTTTCAAATAAAAGATGGTTACACTTTTTTATGCTATTTGTACCAGTAACAGGTATGTGGACTAGTGCTTTTGGAATTGTAGGATTAGCTCTCAACTTAAGAGCATATGACTTTGTGTCTCAAGAACTCAGAGCAGCAGAAGATCCAGAATTTGAAACATTCTATACAAAAAATATTTTATTAAATGAAGGGATTCGTGCATGGATGGCAGCACAAGATCAACCTCACGAAAACTTTATATTCCCAGAGGAGGTTTTACCACGTGGAAACGCGCTTTAATAACAACAACTTAGTTGGAGGTAGAGACTTAGAATCAACAGGATTCGCTTGGTGGTCAGGAAATGCAAGACTTATAAATGTATCTGGGAAACTATTAGGAGCTCATGTAGCACATGCAGGTATTATGGTTTTTTGGACTGGTGCTATGACATTGTTCGAAGTTGCTCATTTCGTTCCAGAAAAACCATTATACGAACAAGGTTTTATTTTAATACCTCACTTAGCAACTTTAGGATGGGGAGTAGGACCTAGTGGAGAAATTATAAACACATATACATACTTTGTCGTTGGTGTTGTACATTTAATTTCATCAGCAGTACTTGGGTTTGGAGGCCTATATCATTCTATAATAGGACCAGATACACTTGAAGAATCATTTCCTTTTTTTGGATATGACTGGAGAGACAAAAACAAAATGACAACTATACTAGGAATACATTTAGTTTTACTAGGAATTGGTTCATTCTTACTTGTAATAAAAAGCCTATTTTTTGGAGGAGTATATGACACTTGGGCTCCTGGAGGAGGAGATGTTAGAATAATTAACAACCCAACACTAAATCCTTCAGTAATTTTTGGCTATATTCTTAAATCACCATTTGGTGGAGATGGATGGATAGTAAGCGTAGATAACATGGAAGATTTAATAGGTGGCCATGTTTGGATGGGAGTAATATGTATAGCTGGCGGAATATGGCATATTTTTACAAAACCATTTGCATGGGCTAGAAGAGCTTTTGTTTGGTCTGGAGAAGCATATCTTTCTTATAGTTTAGGTGCATTATCAATAATGGGATTAACCGCTTCAAACTTTGTTTGGTATAATAACACTGCATATCCTAGTGAATTTTATGGACCTACTGGTCCAGAAGCATCACAAGCACAAGCATTTACATTTTTAGTTAGAGATCAAAGACTTGGTGCAAATGTAGCATCTGCTCAGGGACCAACTGGGCTAGGTAAATACTTAATGAGATCACCAAGTGGAGAAATTATATTCGGTGGAGAAACAATGAGATTTTGGGATCTTAGAGCACCATGGGTTGAACCACTAAGAGGTCCTAACGGACTTGATTTAAACAAAATTAAAAATGATATTCAGCCTTGGCAAGAACGAAGAGCAGCTGAATATATGACTCATGCACCACTAGGATCTCTAAATTCTGTAGGAGGAGTTGCAACAGAAATTAACTCCGTTAATTATGTATCACCAAGAAGTTGGTTAACAACATCTCACTTTTTTTTAGGATTTTTTCTATTCATAGGACATTTATGGCATGCAGGAAGAGCTCGGGCTGCTGCTGCTGGATTTGAAAAAGGAATTAATAGAGAAAATGAAGCTGTACTATCAATGAGACCTTTAGATTAATATAATAATAAATAATTAAAAAGTATTCTTTAAAATATATTTTAAAGAATACTTTTTTTATTTTTTAATATACAATTAAAATTCGTATAGCTAGAATTTATTAAAAAGTTTACAACAAAACAAACATTATAAATAGAAAATATATTATTTATTTTTAGAGTCAAAAAATATTAAAATTTAATTAAACAAATAAAAATATCAAAGACACTACAAAATAGATGAAATTGAACATTTACGAAATTTCTCATCCAATAACTAAAATACTATTAAATCAAGTTAATGAAAATAAAACAGAACAAAATTATAAATATCTTGGACTTTTATTAATATATGAAATTTTTAGAAAATACATAGATATAAAAAAAATATATATTAAACAAATAAAAAATATAAAATATTACAATATTATAAATAAAAACAAAAAATACTTTATATTAACTAATATATCAAAAACTTATGATATCATCAATGAAATTAAAGTAATTGTACCACAAATACAAATTATACATATTGATTATAGCGATATAAAAAAAATAGAAAAGTCAGTAAAAAATTTAACAATAGATATAGAACAAGACAAGATTTTAATAATAGAGAAAATTACAAACAATAGTACAGTAATAAACTTAATAAAGTATCTAACAAAACAAAAAAATTTACAAAGTAAGCATATTTATATTGGCTCTATTATAAGTAATGAAGAAACTTTAAATGAGATAGGAAGTAATTATCCAAAATTAACAGTTTATACTACAAAAATTATATATCAAAATAAGTAATATAAAAATCTAATATTTCAATATGACTATAATAACTCATTCACTAAATTTAATATTTACATCTGTAGCAAACTTTTCTGAAATATACTTAATATTGATACTATTAAAACTATCATTAGCATGGCTACCTACTGTAAATTGGTATAATGAACCTTTTTGTTCACTAAATAGACTAACTGATCCGTATCTAAGATTATTTAGAGGTACAATACCTATGATATTCGGAATGGATATGTCTCCAATGTTAGGTATTATTTTTTTACAATGCTTAACAGTAATTTTTAACAATATTAGGATTGAATCAATTACATAAATAAATAATAAAAGAATATATGATACAATACAAGAAACATAATATATTTTTCATCACTACAATTATCAAAAGAATTATAAAATGCTAAAAATTAGACTAAAAAGATTAGGTAGAAAAAAACAACCATTTTACAGAATTATACTCATAGATAGTAGAAAAAAAAGAGATGGAAAAGCAATAGAAGAGATGGGTTTTTATAATCCTTTAAACAAAAACAATGAATTAAACATTGCAAAAATAAATGAAAAATTAATACAAGGTGCACAAATAACAAAAACTGTTAAACAAATTATCAAAAAATATTATCTATAAATTAATAAGGAATCAAAGTTGCAAAAATTTACATTTAGAATTTTATGGCTCGATAATAATGTAGCAATAGCTATTGATCATGTGATAGGAAAAAATATTAGTCCATTAACATCATATTTTTTTTGGCCAAGAAATGATGCATGGGAACAATTAAAAAATGAACTTGATTCAAAACCATGGATATCAGAAAATGAAAAAATAAGTTTACTAAATAAAGCTACTAAAATTATTAACTTTTGGCAAGAAAAAAATAACAATAAATCATTAAACGAAGCTCAAGAAAAATTCCCAGAATTTATATTTGCAGGTACCAATTAATAATTATTAAGTTATTAAATATTTTACACGATAAATTAAAACATCATAAAATAGAAAAATACACAATGATTAATAAAAAAAAAAAATTAATAAAAAAAATAGACTTATTATTAATAAGTCTTGAAATTCTCAACGTATACTTTATAGAACAAGCAAGTACACTCAAAATCAAAAAATTATATACAGATTTAAAAAATAATAAGTTTGATACGGGTAACAGATTTATTCAACTAATAGAATATATATATAAATTAAAGTTAATAATAGACAAATATTTACTAAGTGAAATAGCAAGCGAAATATTAAAAAATTATGCAAAATCTAAAAGATGCAACTCTATTAGTAAATATCATAAAAAATTTTACAACAGATGTTACTCAAAAAAAGAATACTATAAAAACTATAAGCTATTATATCGTACACAAAAAATTGATATAAATAACATAGCTTTTATCAATTTATACATAATATCTCAATCAGTAAAAAAAGACGGCGTTTATCTTCTTATTAAATACTTATTAACTTAAACTTTATAAATTATTCACTTTCAACAATAATACATTCAGTAGTTAAAATCATAGCAGCAATAGATGAAGCATTTTGTAAAGCAGAACGAGCAACTTTAGCAGGATCAATTATACCTAAATCATACATATTAGCTAATTTGCTAGAATTTACATCATAACCTATAGGAAAATCACTTTGTTTGACTTTTTCTACGATTACAGCACCATTAATACCAGCATTTGTAGATATTCTATTTAATGGAAATAATAATGCTTTTTCAACAATTAAAGCTCCAATTAGTTGTTCACCAACTAAATTACTATTAGCCCAGGATAAAAGCTCTTTAGATAAATGCACATATGTAGAACCACCACCAGGTACTATCCCTTCTTCAATAGCTGCTTTTGTAGCATTAATTGCATCTTCTAAACGTAATTTTTTGTTTTTCATTTCAGTTTCAGTAGCAGCACCTAACTTAATGACAGCAACACCACTAGAAAGTTTTGCTAATCTTTCTTGAAGCTTTTCTTTTTCATAACTATTAGTACTAATCTGAATTTGCTTACGAATCTCATTACACCTAATATTAACTAATTCTTGATTACTATCAGCAATAATAGTAGTACTATCTTTTGATACTTGTACTTTTTTAGCATTTCCTAAATTAGATAAAGATACTTTATCAAAGGTTAACCCAGCATCTTCAGTAATTAATTCACTAGAAGTTAAAATACCAATATCTTCTAACAATGCTTTTCTTCTATCTCCAAAACCAGGAGCACGAACAGCAACAATATTAACAATACCTCTCAATTTATTTACAACCATCGTAGCTAATGCTTCTTTTTCAACATCTTCTGCAATTATTAATAAAGATCTACCTGTTTTAGCTACTTTTTCTAAAATTGGCAATAAATCTTGTTGTATTAATGTAATTTTTTTATCTGTTAATAATACATAAGAGTTTTCTTGTACTACCTCCATTCTCGAAGTATCAGTAACAAAATAAGGGGAAATGAATCCTTTATCTAATTTCATACCTTCTTTAATATCAAGACAAGTATCAGTAGATTGACCTTCTTCTAAAGAAATAATACCTTCATTACCAACTTCTTGAATAGCTTTTGTGATCATCTCACCAATATTGACATCATTACCTGCAGAAATAGTAGCAACCTGCATAATATCACGTGAACTAGTAATTGGACGTGAATACTGTCCTATTTGTTTAATTACAAATTTTACTGCTTTATCAATACCTTTCTTAAGTATAATTGGATTGGAACCAGCAGCAACATTTTTTAGACCTTCTTTAACAATAGCATAAGCTAATACCGTAGCTGTAGTAGTTCCATCGCCAGCAACATCATTAGTTTTTAAAGCAGCTTGTCTAATTAAAGCAACACCTGTATTTTCAATAGAATTTTGTAACTCAATTTCTTTTGCAATAGTTACACCATCATTGATAATTTGAGGCGATCCATATTTCTTCTCTAAAACAACATTTCTACCTTTAGGGCCTAAAGTAATTGATACTGCTTCAGATAAAATATCCATACCTTTTTCTAATGCTTTACGCGCACTATCTTGATACAGTATAGTTTTACTCATAAGTAATTTACCTTAACTATTTATTAAAAAAAAATAAAAAAATATAAAGTATATGTATAAAATATAAATATATCTTAAAAATATCAAGAATAAATAAAATTAAATTCTTGGTATAAAAATATAGTATAATATATTATTATTATGGGCTTGTAGCTCAGTGGATTAGAGCACGTGGCTACGAACCACGGTGTCGGGGGTTCGAATCCCTTCTTGCCCGATATATAATGAATAAAAATATAACAAAAAATAATAAAAATGCAACCGCTAAGAGGAACAAAAGATATATTACCTAAGGAAATACAAAAATGGCAACAAATATATAATATAGCTAATAATATATTAAGCATACACAATTATCAAGAAATCCGAACACCAATTATAGAAAATACAGAACTATTCAAAAGAAGCATAGGAAACTTTACTGATATTGTAAATAAAGAAATGTATAGCTTCAATGATCAAGGAGCAAGAAATATAACATTAAGACCAGAAGGTACTGCTAGTATAGCAAGATCACTTATAACAAACAAGCTATATACAGAAAAAACTGTAAATAGACTCTGGTATTTAGGCCCAATGTTTAGATATGAAAGGCCACAAAAAGGAAGACAAAGACAATTTCATCAACTAGGTATTGAATGTATAGGTAGTAACATGCCAATGGCAGATATTGAAGTAATCAAACTTGCTAACGATATATTACAACAAATTGAATGTAAAGAGAGATATTTATTAGAAATTAACTCAATTGGGAATATCGAAGAAAGAGAAATATATCAATTTCAATTAATTGAGTATCTAAAAAAATACGAAAGTGAATTAGATATAGAATCAAAGAATCGAATCAATAAAAATACATTAAGAATATTAGATAGTAAAAACTCAAAAACACAGGAAATTTTAAAAACAGCACCAAAATTAAAAACATATTTGAGTAAAACCTCTCTTAAACATTTTGACACAATTTGTGAACATTTAACATATTTAAAAATTAAATATAAAATAAATAATTACCTAGTGAGAGGACTAGATTATTATAACTATACAGCATTTGAAATAAAAACAAATAACGTCAGTCAACAAAATACAATTTGCGGAGGAGGCAGATATGACAACTTAATAAAACAATTAGGAGGACCAAAAATTCCAGCAGTAGGTTGGGCAATTGGTCTTGAACGATTACTTATACTAATGCAAAATAATTTAAAAATTGAAACAAATACAATATATATAACAGTAGAAAATCTTAATAAAGTTAGCATATTGTGGGATATCATTGATATACTTAAAGAATATGAATTACAATTTGAACTTGATTTAAGCAATAACAGCTTAACTAAACAAATAAAAAGAGCACACCAATTAAAATCAAAAATTTGCCTAATTTTAGGAGAGAATGAAATCAAAAATAAATCAATAACAATTAAGTGGTTAAATACAGGAACACAACAAAACATTAAATTATCAAGCCTAAGAAAATACATTGAGTATTTAAAAAAGATCTAATAACTTGACAAAATATTAAAAACCATTGTACAAGTAAGCTTATTACGGTGGGGTATAGCCAAGTGGTAAGGCAGCGGACTTTGACTCCGCCATTCGCAGGTTCGAATCCTCCTACCCCAGATTATAAATTAGCTCACAACTTTGAAAATAAAATATTTAAACATTAAGGAAAATATATGGCGGTTATTCAATTTATTAACGGAATAGACGAAAGTGGTATACCAAATATCAAATTAACAAGATCACGAGATGGTAGCACTGGGACTGCAATATTCAGATTTAATCAACCGGATATCATAAAACCAGAAATGCAAGATAAAGGAGAAATTAAAGGAATGTATTTAAAAGATGAAGAAGGAGAGCTAGTTACTACTGATGTAAATGCAAAATTTATTAATGGTAAACCAGAAGGTATTGAATCAATTTATATTATAAAAAACCCATTAGAATGGGATAGATTTATGAGATTCATGGAAAGATATGCTAATAATAACAACCTTTCATTCACAAAAGCATAAATAATGCAGATTAATTAAATAGAAATATAAAAATAACAATGAAATTTTCATGGCAACTGATTAATAATTTCACTAACTTAGATCATATAAATTTTAACGAATTTAAAGAAAAACTAGCATTATCTGGTTTAGAAATTGATAAAATAGAAAATAAAGAACAATACAAAGACAAGATTATAGACTTAAGTATTACTACTAACAGAGAAGAGATATTTTCTTCATTAAGTTTAGCAATAGAAATTAGTACTATTTTTAATACGCCAATAAAAACAATACCTATACCACTAAATTACAAGAATAGTATTCCATATAATAGCAAAATATCAATAAATAAAACACAGACACATATAGCTTATATAAGAATTGTTGCAATAGAAAAGATATTTAATAAAACAACACCCAAATGGTTGTTAAATAATTTAGAAATAAAACAAATAGATAAATATAATACATTAAACAATATAAAAGAATATATAAATAAAAAATGGGGACAAACATTTTATGTAACAAACTATCAAATGATAAAAGAACAGAAAAATATAATCAATGATCATGAACTAACTCAAATTTTTCATTCCAACCAAATTGAACTAATCGTTAACAAGATTAGTAAAACACAGAAGTTTCATAATGATCAATCAAAACTATTAATTTTTACAACAATAGCTAAAATCAACAATAGAGATTTTTTTCAAGATGATCCCAACGAGTTTTATGAAAATATGTTTATTGACAGCATAAAATTAATTACAACAATCATGGGAGGAACTATACAAAAACATAATCACGCACATGAAAAAATTTTAATTAAAAATAATAAACTAAGATTAAGACAAGAGAATATAAATAAATCACTTGGATATATTGAACATAAGAAGTTGAAATTTCTTAATAGAAAAAAAATAAATAATATACTAATACAGCTAAAATTATACCCAAAATACTATAAAATAGATAAATCATTTGAAATCAAAGTACCACACTACAGAAAACACGATTTAAAAAGAGAGATTGATATTATAGAAGAAATTGGAAGAATATATCAGTTTAAATACTTTTTTAATAAAATTAAACAACATAGTACAAAAGGTCATAAATCCAAAACCTACATAAAAGTGCAACAAATAAGAAATACTCTTCGTCAACTAGGATTACATGAAGTAATTAATTGCTCTATTACAAAAAACATATATACAAGTTATATAAATCCTAAAATATACAATCCAATTACAAATAAACAACAAGAATTAAGAACAAATATATTAGAAGATTTAATTAATAATTATGAACATAACATTAAGCATTCAAAAAATAACATAGAAATATTTGAGATTGGAAAAATATTTAATAAAGATGGAAAAATATATACAGAAAAAAGACATATAAGCGGATTAGTATACAATAATCAATATACAAGAAACACTTGGAATAATAGCAATCATGAGATTAATTTATATCATTTTAAAAACATCATAGAAATTTTATTAGAAAATATAAACTCAAACGCAATACTAAAAGAAAATTTAAGTGATCACAAAACAAAAAATCTCAATTATCCAGAATATTTATTTAAAATAAATAAACAAATAAAGATTTATGATCAAAATAGTAACAATATTATTGGAATACTAGGTGAGTTAGATAAAAAATTTATAAAAAGATTTAGTGACAAGAATGAAAAAATATATATATTTGAAATTGATTTAAATAAACTAATAGAAACTACCAAATTAGCAAATCACTTAAAATACGTTTCTAAACAATACTCTCAATATCCCAGCGTAACTAGAGACATATCATTAAAACTAAAGAAATATACAAAAATTCAACGAATAAAACAAAAAATATTAGAAGGAAATAACAAATTAATAGAATCAATTGAAATATTCAATGAATATTTTAATAGCAATAAAATAAGATATGTAGGTATGAGAATTACTTATAGATCAAAGAATAGAACATTAAATCATGAAGATATAAGAAATATAGATATAAATTTAGAAAATAAAATTAAACAACTACAAGAAAATTGAAAAATATTTATAGGGTAAAACATAAGCCGGGTTTAGTTCTTTTCAGAAATTAAATACTATTATGTTAAAACGAAAAGGGTAATTATTAATCTTAAGTAAAATCAATCACTTACTGCAGTATCAATGAATAGTAATATATAAAAAATAGTAATTTGCAAGATTTATAAAAATCTTACTAAACATCTATATACTAATCTCTTTACTCAAATATGGGGTTTACCTAGCAAATACTTTAACAATATCTCTGGTACGCTTTTACCGCACCATTGCACCCTTACCCATAATTAATTTAGGCGGTATATTTCTGTGGCACGATCCTTATAGTTACCTATACTGTATTTTATAGAGCTATACCTTTATAAATAGAGCCCGGACTTTCCTCAGATTTGTAAAAAACCTGCAATTACCTACGCTTACCCTGAATGAAACAATAATATATCAAAAATTAAAAAAAAAGAAGTACTCATCAATAATGACTAAAGAAAATCAATTTGAAAAAATACTAAAAAAGTATAATTACAAGCTTCATAGTGGAGATATTGTAGCAGGCAAAGTAATTTATAATGAAAAAATAGGCTTTTTAGTTGATATAGGAACAGAAAAGATAGGATATTTACCGAAAGAAGAAATTGTAATCAATATAAAAAATAAGATTAATACTAATTTAATGCTAATGAATATAACAAGAGACTTCTTTGTAATTGCAGAAAATATGAATACAAAGAAATATATATTATCTATTAAAAGACTAGATTACATCAGAACTTGGAAAAGAATAAAACAAATACACATAGAGGACATTATCTTTAACCTTAAAATCAATTATATTAATAAAGGTGGAATTATTACTTACTTTGAAGGAATTCAAGGATTTATTCCTAAATCACATATATGTTTTATCAAAAAGAAATTAGGCATTGAGTCAATTAATACAAAAAATATAAAATGTAAAATACTTGCAATAAATGAAAACAAAAATCAACTTATTTTAAGTAATAAAAGTGCAGAATTAAAATTATCTTTGCATAAATTTAAAATAGGTGAATTACTATATGGGCAAATATTGCTAATAAAATCTTATGGATTATTTATAAATATATATGGAATTAAAGCATTACTTCATATCTCAGAAATAGGGAAAATTAATAACAAGAATAGCAATAAAATCTTTATTAAAGACCAATTTATAAAAATGAAAATAATACATCTTAATATCAAAAATGGTCAAGTATCAGTTTCAATACGTAATGTTAAAAATATTATTAACCACCACCAACAATGCTAATAATTTCAATAGAATCATTTGGCTTAAAAAATAAAGAATTAAATTGAATTTTATTAATAATATCATTATTATATTCTACAATAACATTATTAATATCAATATCTAAATATTTCAAAATATCAAATAAAGACATGGAATAATAACAATTAAATGGATCACCATTAATTAAGATAGTAAAATAATTTTTCATAAATTTAATAAATAAAAAAGATATACGAGTAGACCAAAATTACAAAAAAATATTATAATCGACATTATGTAAATCTATAAATGGCGGATGTAGCCAAGAGGTTACGGCAATGGATTGTGGCTCCATCATGCGCGGGTTCGACTCCCGTCATTCGCCCTTAAATATAAGCTAAAAATAATTTAATTAATTCTACCCTATTACGAGCATTAGTTTTATTTAATAATCGACTTACATATTGTTCAATATTTCTTTGACTAACACCTAAATTAATTGCTATTTCTTTATTCATATAACCATCGATAACTAACATAAGTACATCTTGTTCACGTTGAGTTAAACTAAAAACATTAAATAGCTTTGAATCAACTAATAATTTACGATGGTTTACTAAAGCACTTTTACGAAATAACTTAATTTGATTAAAAATATTATTAATAATGGCAACCAATTCCTGAGGATCAAAAGGCTTTGTTAAATAAGCATGGCAACCTAAATTATATCCCATAATTCTATCAGTAGTCATACCTTTAGCAGTTAAAAAAATAATAGGAATATGTATGTATAAACTATTAAGTTTGAGCAACCTAATAAAATCATAACCATTCAGACCTTGCATCATTATGTCAGAAATAACTAAATCTGGACAATCATCTCTAATATGAGCTAAAGCATTACGAATTGTATTAACTGAATTCACAGATAAATTAAAAGAAATTAAATAAGAAGATAAAAGAGCACATAAATTTTGATCATCATCTACTAGTAAAATTTTTTTCACTTTTTTAATTTAATAAGAGAATATATAATAAAAAAACAATAATTATAGTTAAAAACTTATAATGAAATGGATTAAGTTCTTAGCACGTAACAAAATACCTCACTATATATACAAACTTAAACAAGAAGATTGTATAATATTAAATAATATAAAAAATAAGAATAATAGTATTCTTATAATCTTATCTGGTTGTATATTTATTACAAAAGTTTTTCCTAATAAAGAAATATTACCAATAGCAATACTTCACATAAATGATATATTCATTGAAAAGAATAAAGAATTAAAAATATATTATAAGTTAGTTGCTTTAGAAACAACATATATACTAACTTTTAATACATCTATATTAAATAAGAATAAAATTAGTACTTTATTAGAAATAAGTATAATAAATGCTTATAAAAAAACAATAGAAAAATATGAAGCTATAAACAACATAATGTGTCAAAAAAGTATAAAAAACAGAATACTTCAACTAATATTAAATATTAGCTTACAATTTGGCAAAGTAAGAAATCAACAAATTTTGATACCATTTCAATTATCTAACAAAAACATAGCTATTTTAACTGGGACTAGTAAAAACACTGTTAATAAAATTATGAGAACCATATATAGTAAAAGTATCATCAAAGACTTAGATAAAAAAATTATTATTCTTGATAATATTTTAAATTTAAATTTAAAATAAAGACGAAAATGTTATAATATATAAGAATAACAGGATAAAAAATAATTTGACATAAATAGTTTAAACGCACTAATTTAAAATATTACAAAAGATAATTTATATGGGTAAAGTATATGACTGGTTTGAAGAAAGATTAGAAATACAATCTATTGCAGATGATATTTCTAGCAAATATGTACCTCCACATGTAAATATATTCTATTGTATTGGAGGAATTGTTTTTACATCTTTCCTAATTCAAGTAGCAAGCGGATTTGCAATGACATTTTATTATAGGCCAACTGTAGCAGAAGCTTTTTCTTCTGTAGAATATATCATGACAGAAGTAAATTTTGGCTGGTTAATAAGATCAATACATAGATGGTCTGCAAGTATGATGGTATTAATGCTAATTTTACATATTTTTCGAGTATATTTAACAGGAGGATTCAAAAAACCACGTGAATTAACTTGGGTTACTGGAGTTATACTAGCTGTTTTAACAGTTTCTTTTGGAGTGACAGGATATTCATTACCATGGGATCAGATAGGCTATTGGGCTGTAAAAATAGTAACTGGAGTACCAGAAGCAATACCAGTGATAGGAAGTACAATCGTTGAACTCTTAAGAGGAAGCGTAAGTGTTGGACAAAGTACATTAACTAGATTTTATAGCTTACATACTTTTGTTTTACCTTTACTCACAGCTGTTTTTATGTTAATGCATTTTTTAATGATACGTAAACAAGGTATTTCAGGTCCACTATAAATTAAAAAAAAGGTTATTTAAATATGTCAATTATAAAAAAACCAGATCTTACAGATCCAAAATTAAGAGCTAAATTAGCAAAAGGAATGGGGCACCATTACTATGGAGAACCAGCTTGGCCTAATGACCTATTGTATATGTTTCCAGTAGTAATTTTAGCAACAATAGCATGTAATGCAGGTCTTGCTATATTAGAACCCACGGGAATTGGAGAAGCAGCTGACCCATTTGCTACACCATTAGAAATATTGCCAGAATGGTATTTTTTTCCTACTTTTAACTTACTAAGGGTTATACCAAACAAACTAATAGGAGTACTATCAATGGCATCTGTTCCAGTCGGATTAATTACTATTCCTTTTATAGAAAATATTAACAAGTTTCAGAACCCTTTTAGAAGACCAGTAGCTACAGTAGTATTTATAATAGCAACATTCATAACAATTTGGCTAGGAATAGGAGCAACAATGCCTTTATCAAAAGCAATAACACTAGGATTCTTTTAATAAATAAAAAAATGCAATAGAGATCACACAAATGTGAAACATCACTATTGCATTTTTTTTATTTAATTGAAACTATAGCACCTACTTCCTCTAATTTAGATCGTATTTCTTCTGCATCTTCTTTAGAAATACTTTGTTTAATTATTTTAGGAGTAGATTCAACTAACTCTTTTGCTTCTTTCAAACCCAAAGCAGTCAGAGAGCGTACAACCTTCAAAATTGTGATTTTTTTTGGTGCAGGAACTTCTTCTAATATTACATCAAATTCTGTTTTTTCTTCTAACTCTACAACTGCAGCATTATTTGTATCACTTGGCATCATTACCATACCTGCACTAGCTACAGCTGAAGTATCTACGCCAAACGTTTCTTCTATTTGTTTCACTAACTCTGCTGCTTCTAATAAAGTCAAAGACTTTAATTCTTCAATAATATTATCAATTTTATTACTCATACTAAATTAAAAAAAATATAACTAATTATAAACTATCCTGTTTGTATACATTTAAAAATTCAAATCAACAGGAACTCCTGGTCCCATTGTACTAGATAAATATAAAGATTTCCAATATTTACCTTTAGAACCACTTGGTTTATTTTTATCAATTGATTCTTGTAAGGCTTTTAAATTTAAAACTAAATCATCAACAGAAAAATTTAATTTACCGATAGGTACATGTAATATACCTGTACGATCAACCTTATATTCCAATTTACCAGATTTAAACTCACTAATTGCACTGATTAATTCATTAGTAACTGTGCCAGACTTAGGAGAAGGCATCAATCCTCTAGGACCTAAAAAACGTCCTAGTTTTGCAATAAGTAACATCATATCAGGAGTTGCAATTAATTTATCAAAATCTAAACGACCTTGAAAAATTTCTTCTATTAAATCTTCAGAACCAACTAAATCGGCCCCCGCAGAAATAGCTGTACTAACTTTATTTCCTTGAGTAATCACAGCAACTTTAACAAGTTTACCAGAACCTTTTGGTAAAATTACTGTTGATCTTAACTGTTGATCTGCATATTTAGGATCTAAACCCAATGCAATATGAGCTTCTAATGTTTCAATAAAATTAACAGAGGAAAATTTTTTTAACAATAAACATGCTTCATTAGGGCTGTATAATAAACTTTTATCTAATTGTTGTAAAATTTTTAAAAAGCGACGTGAATGTTTAACCATAAAATAAATAAACTTCTCCTTAAATAAAATATTGCAACTATTCAATTACAATTCCCATACTCAGTGCTGTACCACTAATTATTAAAATTGCTTGATTAATATCATCAGTATTTAAATCTGGTAACTTAGTGATAGCAATTTCGTGTAAATCAGATTTAGAAATAGATCCAACTTTTTTAGAATTTGGAGTACCAGAACCTTTATTAATACCTGCAGCTTTAGCTAATAAAACAGAAGCTGGGGGAGTCTTCAGAATAAAAGAAAAACTACGATCTTCATAAATTGATATTTCAACAGGAATAACTAAACCAATTTTATCAACTGTTTTAGCATTATACTCTTTACAAAACATAACAATATTAGCTCCATATTGACCTAATGCAGGCCCAACAGGAGGAGCTGGTGTTGCTTTACCAGCTGATAATGCTAACTTAACAAAACCAACAACTTTTTTAGGCATAAGATTTTTAAATAATATATTATATTTAGATCAATATAAATAAATTCAACAACAAATAATCAACAAATTATACAACATTATATGATTAATAGAATATTTGTCCAATATAAAACTTAAAGATCTATTAAACACGCCCTGAAGGATTTGAACCCTCGACATCAGGTTTTGGAAACCTACGTTCTACCAACTGAACTAAAGGCGTAGTTAAAGATTTACATAATAAATTTATTATACTCTAAAGCAAGAATAAAAAAGAACTAATGCTAAATATTCCAAATAACACACAAATACAATTATCAAAACAAGAATACCAAAACTACTCTAAACAAATAGTATTAGAAAATATAGGTATACAAGGACAAAAAAAACTCAAAGCAGCAAAAGTATTAATAGTCGGAGCAGGTGGATTAGGTTGCCCAGCAATAATCTATTTAGCTACATCCGGAGTTGGTTATATTGGATTAATCGATGGAGATATAATAGAAGTATCAAACTTAAATAGACAAATACTATACAATAAAAATGATATTACAAATTTTAAAGTCATTTCTGCACAACAAAAAGTACAAAAAATTAACTATAATTGCACAATTATTAAACATCCATATAACTTAGATAAACAGAATAGTATAGAAATAATATCTTATTACGACATAATTATAGATACAACAGACAACTTTAAAGCAAGATACACAATAGATCAAATATGTAATCAACTACATAAAGTATATATATACGGAGCTGTTGAAAAATTTGAAGGACAAGTTGCTACATTTAATTATAAAAATGGAATAAGTTATAAAGATTTATATACAAAAAATTTGTTACTAAAAAATAGTAACTGCAATCGACATGGTATTATGGGCATTACTACAGGCTATACAGGAATATTACAAGCTATTGAAACAATAAAAGTAATACTAGGACTTCACAAGAGATGTAAAAATTTTTTAATGATACATAACATTATTCAAACAAAAAACAAAAGAAAAAAAATTTACTTAAAAAGAAATGAAAATCATAAAATCAAGATATTACGATCGAGCAATATTATAATAACAAGTAAGCTCAAAATAATTAAAAGCAATGTAATTATAATAGATATTAGGAAAAATTTTGAATTTAGTAAAAATCATATTAAAAAATCAATTAATATTCCAATAACTAAACTTAAATTAAATGAAACAATAAAGTTAATTCAATACTACATAAAGAATCATGATCTAGTTATCTATTGTAATACATTAGAAAGATCTATGATAGCATCACATTTTCTAAACAATCGCAATATTTCACATCATATTTTACATCCGATTTAATGAAAATTTAAACAAAAACTAAAAATCTGATAGTATGAATATAAAAAATTTACTAACTAATAAATAAAAAAATGAACAAAAAAGTTGACGTAATACTAATACAAAAGAATTTAAAAAAAGGAAAACAAGGATCAATAATTAATGTTACTCGTGGATATGCTTTTAATTATTTAATACCAAATAAAATTGCAGAAATAGCCACAAGTACAAAAATTAAGCATATAAATATGTTTAAAAATATCGAAATAAAAAAACAGGAAGCTAACCAAATAGAAACTCAACTAATAAAAAATCGAATTGAGAAGATTGATAGTATTACTATGTATAAAAAAACAGGAGAAAATGGTTTAATTTTTGGAAGTATCACAGAAAAAGAGATAATACAATGGATAAATAGATACACAAACTTATCAATAAATAAGATACAAATTAAAAATTTAGAAGTTAAATTAATTGGAATAAAAAATATCACAATTCAAATTAACCCAAAAGTTAACATTAGTGTTCCACTGAAAATAGTACCTACAAATATATAAAGTCAAAATAAACCAAAGAAGTTATGAGTAAATTATATAAATATAAATTTATTCCACAAAATCATGTAGCAGAAGAAATATTATTAGGTATTATATTTATTTATCCAGATATTTTTTATAAAATCAAAAGCATTATAAAAAAAGAGTATTTTTTTATAGAAATTAATCAAATAATATATTTACATTTAGCTGATATAAAAATAAAAAACAGACAAAATATATGCAATATCATATATAAACTACAAAGTAATAATCTATTAAATCAAATAGGCGGTGTCGAAAGAATTATTCAAATGATGAAACAAGGTCAAATCTTCATATCATCGTCAAACATTAATTACCATACAGAACACTTAATTATAATTTTAAAAGATCATTATGTAAAAAGACTTATAATTCAATTTGGATATAATATTATTAAAACAGGATATGTAGAAAATATTGCAAATAACAATTTACATACTAAAATTTTAAAATATATGTATTTTATTGAGAAACAAATAACACAAGATACACAAAACATAATATTAGATATAAAAGATTTAGTTGCAAAACAACTTATCGAATTAAAATATCAAAAAATACATTCAAACAACAAAGTCAACAAAGAAATAACTCAATCAGGATTTATTGAACTAGATAAAATTGTACCAAGTTTACCAAAAGGTAATTTAATTATTATTGCAGGTAGACCATCTATTGGTAAAACATCATTTGCAATAAACATAGCATATAATACTTTTTTTTATCAAAATATTAGTGTACTTATATTCAGTCTTGAAATGTCTAACTACGAAGTTTTTAACAAAATTATATCGATAGCATCGGCAATTAATATTAATAACGACAATATATCACAATTAACTATACGAGAATGGAAAAAAATTAGTGTTATATGTAATAATTTATTAAACAATAATATATATATTAACGATAAAAGTAATATAAATATTAATTATATTAATCAAATAGCCAAAAGCTTTAAAAAAAAAAACGAGCAAATTCAATTGATTATTATTGACTACTTACAATTAATTGAATTTTCTATAGAAAAACAAAAAATATATAATAGAAATCAAGAAATTGGATATATAACCAGAAAACTTAAACTACTAGCTCAATTTTTGAAATTACCAATAATAGCTATTTCACAGCTTAACAGAAATATAGAAATTAGAAGTAATAAAGAACCATTATTATCTGACCTTAAAGAAAGTGGATGTATTAATAATAATAGTAATATCAATATTGAATCAAATTATACCAATAATATAAATATATTTAATATAATAAGAGAGATTACTCTTATGAATATTATAAAAATAAATAATAATAAAAAAGATAAAAATATTAATAAAAAATCTAACAAGAAACTAAATAATACAGTTAGCAATATTAATATATCGAATCAATATATTTTTGAGTGCTTTAATAATCAAATAAACTTATCACTTACTCACAACCATAAATACCTATCACAACATCTTTGGATAGAAACTAATCATATATCGTTATTAACAACAATAAATAAAATACAAAACAATAAAAACAAAATAATTAACAAAAATTACATTTATAGAATATTTTTTAATATATACTCAAAATCATATGATTTAAATCAAAACAAATATTTTAATATTATATCTCAAAAAGCAATAACACATAATTCAATAGAACAAGACGCAGATATTATATTAATTTTATATGAAATAGAAGAAATAAAAAATAATACTAACTCAAGCAAAAAAAACATAATTGATTTAAAAATATGTAAAAATCGCAATGGTAATACTGGATATTGTAAACTACATTTTATACCAGAAATAAGTACTTTCAATAATATTGAAACACCAATTAAATAAATAAGATATAACAAAAACTTTTTTAATAGTATATTATAATTTATAATATACTATAAGTAATTAGCCGGGATAGCTCAGTTGGTAGAGCAGTGGACTGAAAATCCTCGTGTCACCAGTTCAAATCTGGTTCCTGGCATTATATCTATAAATACAATTTATTGTATAGATACAAAAAATATATTAATTCTTTCATCTATATACAATAAATTTAAAGCTTCTTTATCTACTATACTTGCAATTTATCACCAAGTAATACTTTAACCAATCCATCATCAGCAACATCAACAACAGCACTATCTCCTGACTGAATCTTACCTGCTAACACTTCTTCAGCTAAACTATCTTCTAATAAACGCATCACAGCACGACGTAGCGGACGTGCGCCATAGCTAGGATTATATCCTTCATCAACTAATTTATTTTTAAATCTGTCAGTTACACTTAAAATAATATCTTGTTGTTTAATTCTATCAAAAACTTCTTTTAACATTAAATCAGCTATCTCTCTAACTTCTTCTTTAGTTAATTGTCTAAATACAATTATTTCATCTAATCTATTTAAAAATTCTGGGCGAAAATATTGTTTCAATTCTTCATTGACAAGAGACTTAATTCGATTATATTGTGACTCTACTTGTGATTCACCTAATTCAAAACCTAAGCTTCCTCCACCTTTTTCAATTACCTTTGAACCAATATTAGATGTCATAATCAATAAAGTATTTTTAAAATCAATAGTACGTCCTTTAGCATCTGTTAAACGACCATCTTCTAAAATTTGTAGTAATAAATTAAAAATATCAGGATGAGCTTTTTCAATCTCATCAAATAAAATTACCGTATATGGTCTTTTTCTAACAGCTTCTGTTAAATATCCACCTTCACTATAACCTACATAACCAGGAGGTGAACCAATTAACTTAGAAACAGTATGTCTTTCCATATATTCTGACATATCTAATCTAACCATTGCTTCTTGCGCACCAAAAAAATATGATGCTAATGCCTTAGTTAATTCAGTTTTACCAACTCCAGTAGGACCAGAAAAAATAAAACTTGCAATGGGACGATTAGGGTTTTTTAGACCAACTCTAGCACGTCGAATAGCTCTTGAAACAGCTACAACAGCTTCTTCTTGACCAATAATTCTACCATGTAGTGTTTCTTCCATATGCATTAATTTTTCTGATTCACTTTTAGTTAATTTAGTAACAGGAATACCTGTCCAAAAAGCAACAATTTCAGCAATATCATCTTCAGTCACTACTGGATCTTCTAAATGAAGATCAGGTTCAGAATTTTTACTTTGTGCAATCGCAGCTATCTGAGCTTTAATCTCCATTTCTCTTGTTCTATATTGCTCAGCTTTTTCATACTTTTGTGCTCTAATTGCCTCATCTTTAGTTTTTAATACAGATCTTAATTCTCTATCTAATTCGCGCGCTGCAGGTGGTAATTGTGAATTTAATAAACGTACACGAGAACCAGCTTCATCAATTAAATCAATAGCTTTATCTGGTAAAAATCTATCAGAAATATATTGATTTGCATACTTAGCAGCAGCAGCTAAAGCTTCATCTGACATTTTTAATTGATGATGTTTTTCATAACGATCTCTTAAGCCAAATAAAATTTCAATTGTTTCTTCAACTGTGGGCTCTCCAACTAAAACTGGTTGAAAACGGCGTTCTAAAGCAGCATCTTTTTCAATATGTTTACGATATTCTTCTAAAGTTGTTGCACCTATACATTGTAATTCCCCTCTAGCCAAAGCTGGTTTCAATAAATTAGCTGCATCTATAGCACCTTCAGCAGCACCAGCACCAATTAAAGTATGAACTTCATCTATAACTAAAATAACATTTGTTGCTGATTTAATTTCATCCATGATTCTTTTAAGTCTTTCTTCAAACTCACCTCGATACTTTGTCCCAGCAACCAATAAACCAACATCTAATGTTATTACGAGTTTATCTTCAAGAATAGATGGAATATCTCGGTTTGCTATTCTTTGAGCAAGACCTTCAGCAATCGCAGTTTTACCAACACCAGGCTCTCCAATTAATACTGGATTATTTTTTGTACGACGTCCTAAAATTTGAATAACCCTTTCAATTTCTTTTTGCCTACCTACAACAGGATCTAAAACTCCTTCTATTGCTAATTCCGTTAAATTAGAACCAAATTCTTCTAAAGTGGGTGTTTTACTTCTGGCTTGCATATTATTGCTACCATTCGTACTAACATCAGTATTATCTCCTAACATTTGAATAACTTCTGTTCTAATTGATGAAACATTAACCGCTAAATTTTCTAAAACTCTTGCTGCGACTCCTTCTCCTTCTCTTACTAAACCCATTAAAAGATGCTCTGTACCTATATAGTTATGGCCTAATTGTCTAGCTTCTTCTAAAGATAACTCTAGAACACGCTTAGCTCTTGGTGTAAAAGGAATTTCCACAGCTACAAAACCAGAACCTCTACCTATAATTTTTTCTACTTCAATTCTAGCGTCTTTAAGATTAACATTCATGGATTTTAATACTTGAGCAGCTATGCCAGTACCTTCACCAATTAACCCTAATAATATTTGCTCAGTACCAACAAAATTATGTCCTAATCTTCTAGCTTCTTCTTGAGCTAACATAATTACTTTAATTGCTTTTTCAGTAAAGCGTTCAAACATATAAATTTTAAATCAAAAAAATTTCATTACCTTTGATAGTAATTAATTATAACACAAGGAAATTAAAAACCATAATTATTAAATAAATAAAAATGAAAGTAGTTGACTAATATTAGAAATATTAAATAAAATAAGACTAAAAACATTAAATTAAAATCATTATATGATTAAAAAATTAAAACAACAAAAAAATTTAATTAATAAAATAGAAAAAGAATACATAAAAAAAGACGTACCAAACATAGAAATAGGAGATAGTATAAAAATAAAAAAAATAATACAAGAAGGTAATAAAGAAAGAATTCAAATGTCAGAAGGCGTAGTTATTTCCAAAAATCATTCGCAAATCAATAGAACAATTACAGTAAGAAAAACTATACAAAACATAGGTGTTGAAAGAATATACCTATTACATTCTCCTCAAATATTAAATATAAACATAATCAAAAAATCTAAAGTCAAAAGATCTAAGTTATATTATTTAAGAAATAGATCAGGCAAAGCAACAAGATTAAAACAGAAATTTTAATTAGTAAAACAAGGATACATAACTCAGATGGTTTAGAGTATTACGTTGACATCGTAAAAGTCATCGGTTCAAATCCGATTGTATCCAACAGAAAATTTTTATACACGAGTATTGATTTTCATAAAAAAATTTAATACAATTATAGTCAATAAAATAAAAAAGGGTCGGTGCCCGAGTGGTTAATGGGGGCGGACTGTAAATCCGCTGGCTTAGCCTACGTTGGTTCAAATCCAACCCGGCCCAATATACAGATAAAGACATTAAAAAAAAAGATATTATATTGAATTATCAGGGTTCTTTTCAATACCTAATTTTGGCACTTGTTTCATTAAACCAATCATTTGAGAATTACTCTTACCAGGAGCAACCATTGGATAACAATTCTCTTGCTCTTTAACCTTACAATTTAAAATAACTGGTCCATTATATTCGCAAAACAGTTTTAAAATATCTACTAGATCTTTTCTTGATTCAACTTCTAAACCTAATAAACCAAAAGATTGAGCAAGCTTAATCAAATTAGGAGATCCTTTTTCCATATTAGAATGAGAATATCGTTCACCATAAAAAGCTTCTTGCCACTGTCTGACCATACCTTGCCACCTATTATTAATCACAAGAATTTTAATAGGCAAATTATACTGAGAAATAGTACCTAATTCTTGTAAATTCATTTGAAAACTAGCATCACCACTAACACATATAATTTTTTGACCCGGATGAGCAATTTGAGCACCAATAGCTGCTGGTAAGCCATAACCCATTGTTCCTAAACCAGAACTAGACATCCAATGTCTAGGTAATACATTCAAGAACTGAGCAGCCCACATTTGGTGTTGACCAACATCAGTAGTATAATAAGCATTAGGTTCAAGAATAGAAACTTTACGTATAATTTCTTGTGCAGATAAAAAGTTCACATTCTTTGGGACTAATAAAGGATATTGTTTTTTCCAAGAAGATATCCTTTGTTTCCATGAACTAGTTTGTTCATTGTTATTAATAAATTTTTTAGAACCATTAAGATAAATCAAAAATTTCGTAATTACATCATTAATATCTCCAATAATTCCTAGTTGAGGAATTCTATTTTTACCAACTTCTGCTGGATCAACATCAATATGAATAACTTGTGCATTACAAGCAAACTCATCTAATTTACCAGTAACTCTGTCATCAAAACGCACTCCTAAGGCTATTAATAGATCACATTCACTAACAGCAAAATTAGCATAAGCTGTTCCATGCATTCCTAACATACCTAAAGATAATAAATGCTCTTCATTAATAACTCCTTTACCCATAAGTGTTGTAGTAATTGGTATTTGGAAAAGGTTTACAAACTTTATTATAGCATTAGAAGCGTTAGATGAAATAGCACCACCACCCACATATAAAAGAGGTTGACTAGATTGCTGAAGTAATTCAATTAACTTATCAAAATGTTTTTCTTTAACAGATTTTAAAGATTTAAAACCCAATAAATTTAAACTAACTTGAGGAATAAAATTATAAGAAAACTGTTCAAGGCCTACATCTTTAGGAACATCAATTAATACTGGACCTGGTCTACCATTATTTGCTATATAAAAAGCTTCTGAAATAATTCTACTCATATCCCTAGGATCTCTAACAACATATGAATGCTTTACTATAGGTAAAGTAATACCAAAGATATCAACTTCTTGAAATGCATCTGTACCAATAAAAGGACGAGCTACTTGACCAGTTATTAAAACGAGAGGAACAGAATCCATTTGAGCTGTAGCTATACCAGTGACTAAATTAGTTGCACCAGGCCCAGATGTAGCAAAACAAACACCAGTTTTTCCAGATGACCTAGAATAGCCATCTGCTGCATGTACAGCACCTTGTTCATGTCTACACAAAATATGTTGAACCAATTTTTTTTCTTCCCAACGAAATAACTCATCATATATTGGTAAAATAGCACCACCAGGATAACCAAAAATATGGAAAACACCATTTCTAACAAGACTATCTATTAAAGAGAAAGCACCAGAAACAAAATTATAAACAGACACACAAAAACCTCCAAAGAATAACTTATATTATATATATTATATATGTTCAATTTTTTATATGTTATCTGTGATTATTTGCATAATTTTATAGAATAAGATCATGATTATAATTAATAATATTATTAATATTAATATGCTTTTTTTGTTCTTTAATAACTTAAAAATTGGTTGAAAAGTTGTCAAGAAAAATCCTATTAGTACACTTATTAAAAACCTTGGAAATTTATATAAATTTACCCAAAAATCTGACATAATATTTTATTATATTATTTATTAAGTATTATCTTTGTTTATATTTTGATTAGTTATTAATAATAAATAAGCTTTTAAATGTCAAATTCTGTAAGCTCTGACCGTTTTTATTTTTCTGTTGATACTTTATCTTTAATTCGTCAATATGCTGGTTCTACTTTTGTTATTAAGTATGGTGGATCTGCTATGAAATGTAAGTCTTTACAGACTAATATTATTCAAGATATATCATTACTTTATCTTCTAGGTATAAAGATTGTTTTAGTTCATGGTGGAGGATATTTAATTGATTATTGGTTACGTAAGTTAAGTATTGAGCCGATATTTGAAGAAGGTTTACGTGTAACAGATATAAAGACGATGGAAGTGGTTGAAATGGTTTTAAGTGGACATGTTAATAAAAGGCTAGTTTCTTTATTAAATCAAAATCAAATTCCTTCTGTAGGTTTATCAGGTAAGGATGCTAATTTAATTACTGCTTCCCCTCTCTTCAATAATTCTCATAATTTTACTGGTAATGTTGATTATGTTAATAGTAAAATATTGAGTACTCTTCTTGATAATAAATTTTTTCCAGTCGTATCAAGTGTTGCTTCTGATATGGAAGGTAACACTTATAATATTAATGCTGATACTTTAGCAAGTGCTGTAGCTGTTTCTTTACAAGCTGATAAGTTAATTTTACTTACTGATACTCCTGGAGTTCTTTCTAATATTCATGATAAGTCTAGTGTAATTAAAAATATTAATTTAGATAAAATTAATATTTTAAAGTCTTCTGGAGTTATTAATAGTGGTATGATTCCTAAAATAGATTGTTGTATTCATGCTTTAAATAATAATATACCATCTGTTCATATTCTTGATGGTAGGGTGCGCTATTCTTTATTGTATGAAATTTTGACTAAAGATAGATTGGGTTCAATGTTAGTTTTATAAGTATCAGTTTGTTTATTTTATTTTTAAGTGTTATAGTTTCATTGTATTATTTTTGGCTCAGTAGCTCAGTTGGTTAGAGCAGGGGACTCATAAGCCCAAGGTCGCAGGTTCAAGTCCCGCCTGAGCCATTGTATACTTTACTTATATTACAAAAAATTGGAGAGGTGGCTGAGAGGTTGAAAGCGGCAGATTGCTAATCTGTTGTATAATCATTATTATACCGAGGGTTCGAATCCCTTCTTCTCCTATATATTATGTTGTTGACAATTAATAGTTGCCTGCATTATTATACTCTATACTGGGACTGTAGTTCAATTGGTTAGAGCACCGCCCTGTCACGGCGGAAGTTGCGGGTTCGAATCCCGTCAGTCTCGTTAATAATGTTAAAATGAATTAAAATTTTTGTGGTATTTTTGTATATTGTTTAATAATCTTTATAAATTCATGACCATCGATCGTTTCTTTTTCTATTAGTATGTCTACTAGCTTATCTATAATTACTCTATTACTTTTTATGATATCTCGAGTTTTATGATGGCATTCATCCACGATTAGTTTAATTTGTGAATCTATCTTTATTGCAATTTCATCTGAATATTCATTTGTATTTCCCATTCCTCTACCTAAAAATGGATTAGAATCTTCATTTTCTAATGACATTGGTCCAATTGTTGACATTCCAAATCTTGTAACCATTTGTCGTGCCATTGATGTTACTTGTTGTAGATCATTGCTTGCACCGGTTGTAATTTCTGATTCTCCAAATACAATTTCCTCTGCTGCTCTACCTCCTAGTGCGCCCATAATTCTAGCTTTAATTTGAGATCTAGATATTAAGCTTTGATCTTCAGATGGAGTAAACCAAGTTAATCCTCTTGCTTGTCCTCTTGGTATTAAAGTTACTTTTTGTACATTCTCATGGTCTTTTAATAATGTTCCAACAATTGCGTGACCAATTTCATGATATGCTATTAATCTTTTGCTTTTGCTATCAATTAAAGCTGTGCCTTCCATTCCAGCTATTATTCTATCAATTGCTTTATCAATTTCTTTAAGTGTCATTTGAGTTTTTCTTTCTCTTGCTGTTAGTATCGCTGCTTCATTTAGTAAGTTAGCTAAATCAGCTCCCGAAAAACCAGGTGTACGTCTTGCAATAATTGACAAGGAAACATCTGTATCAATTTTTTTATTTTTTGCGTGTACATTTAAAATTTCTAGTCTTCCCTTAAAATCTGGAATATCTACATTAACTTGTCTATCAAATCTTCCTGGTCTTAATAAAGCGGAGTCTAATATATCGGCTCTATTTGTTGCTGCTATAACAATTATTCCTGTGTTACCTTCAAAACCATCCATTTCTGTTAGTAATTGATTTAGAGTTTGCTCTCTTTCATCATTTCCTCCACCTACTCCAGTACCTCTTTGTCTACCTACTGCATCAATTTCATCAATAAATATTATGCATGGTGCATTCTCTTTTGCTTTTTTAAATAAATCTCTTACTCTTGATGCACCTACCCCTACAAACATTTCTACAAATTCAGATCCAGATATACTAAAGAAAGGTACGTTTGCTTCTCCTGCTATAGCTTTTGCTAGTAATGTCTTGCCTGTACCTGGAGGTCCAATTAATAATACTCCTTTTGGTATTTTTGCTCCAACTGCTGTGAAATATTCTGGTTTTTTTAAAAATGTAACTATTTCTTCAAATTCTTCTTTAGCTTCATCTATGCCTGCTACATCATCAAATATGATCCCGGTTTTAGCTTCTATTTGAAATAAAGCTTTTGATTTTCCGAATGACATTGCCTGTCCTGGTCCGTTTGTTGTGTTATTTGATTTTCTAAATAGTAATGCTAAGCTAGTAATTAAAAGCAGTGGAAAAAATAAATTGCCGAGAAGATTCCATAGTGCAGTATTATTTTTAGTTGGATGGGCATCTAGATCTATATGGCTTTCTTTTAGTTTTGTAATAAGCTCTGGTGCAGTTGCTGGTAATTCAACTCTTATTTTTTGTATTCTATTTCCGATTTCTGGTCCAATAGCTTCTATTATTGCTGTATGCCCACTATCATATATATCTACTTTTTTTACCCATCCCATTTCAATATATTCTAAAAATCTCCCGTATGTCATTCTTGAATTTGCTAAATTTGTATTATTTTCGTTAGTTATCGGTGAAAATATTCCTTGCCAAAGAAAAAAGGATATAACAATTAATGGTAAAGACCATAATAATAAATTTTTCCATGAAAGTTTCATAATTATTTAATTCTATTTTTTAGTTCGAGTTATTATTTATATGAATGTAACATCTTTATTCTTGTATAGGCAACTTTACTCTCAACTATAGATAGAGTTTATATAAGTTAATATTTATTTTAATTACTTAGTTCTTATTATAAAATTAATTTATATTTGTTTTATAGTTTTTAATTTTATTTAAGGAGTATAGATTTTATGTTTGAAAAAGGTAAAAAAGTTAAAATATTAAGAAAAGAATCTTATTGGTATCAAGATGCAGGTATTATTGTTAAGGTAGATAAAGGTATTAAGTATCCTATTTTAGTTCGTTTTATTAAATCTACTTATAGTGGTGTTAACACTAATAATTTCGCTGAAAGTGAACTTTCATTATTGAGTTAGTTTCAAATTTACTTATTAAGACAAGTATTAAAAAAGAATACTTGTCTGATTGTTTTTTTTGATTTAACTACCTAAGCTTGCCCAGTCAACATCTACATTTTCTAAAATTAATGATGAATTGTAGATTTGTAGAATAATTAATAAAAATAAAAAAAATAGTAACATAAATATTGCCATAATAGGAGTTGTGCCCCATCCTGGTGCAACTTTACCATATTCAGAGTTTAATGGTCTTAGTATTTCTCCTAGTTTAGTTCTTAAAGCCATAGTTAGTTTTGTTAATTTGTTTAATGAATAGTTCTTATAATAATATTATAAAAATAGCTTAGTTTTATTTGTTATTAAATTATGGAAACTGCAACAGTTCTTAGTATTTTTATTCTTAGTTTGTTATTTGGTATTACTGGTTATGCTATATATATTTCTTTTGGCCCTATTTCTAAAGATTTGAGGGATCCTTTTGAAGAGCATGAAGAGTAATCCGTTTATTTATTGTTGATTTTATTTATATAAAATGTAAATATCATTATTTACATTTTTAATTGTATTCTTTGATGTTATTGTATTATTTATTTAGCTATTCTAGGTGGATCTCTAAAAAAAACAGCAAAAAATATTACCATTAGTGTTCCTACTAATAAGAATACGTATACTAGTGCTTCCATATTTTTTAATTCCTTTAATAAATATTTTATTACTATTTTAGTTTTTCTTTGTAACTTTTTTTATCTTTAATATATACTTGATATTATACTGCTCCTTGTTTCTTACTGCTACGATCACCTAGTTTTTGGAATATTCCAAATTCTACTTGTTCTGTTACTTCGGCTCCTATACCTGCAAATACATCTCTAAAAATAGTTCTTGATCCATGCCATAGGTGTCCAAAAAAGAATATTAATGCAAAATTAGCATGTCCGAAAGTAAACCATCCTCTTGGACTACTACGAAATACTCCGTCTGATTCTAAAGTTGTTCTGTCAAATTCAAAAACCTCTCCGAGTTGTGCTTTTCGTGCATATTTTTTTACGCTTGGTGCGTCGCTAAATGTTTTGCCATTTAATTTTCCACCATAAAAGTTTACTATTACACCAACTTGTTCAATGCTGTATTTAGATTCAGCTCTCCTAAATGGAATATCTGCTCTTATAATTCCATCTTTATCTACTAAAATAACAGGAAATGTTTCAAAAAAAGCAGGCATTCTTCTGACATTTAATTCTCTGCCTTCTTTATCTTGAAATATTGGATGCCCTAGCCAAGCTTCTGCAATTCCATCTCCTTTATCCATAGGTCCAGCTCTGAATAATCCTCCTTTAGCTGGGTTGTTTCCGATATAGTCATAAAATGCTAGTTTATCTGGAATCTTAGACCATGCTTCTTCTGGTTTAGCTCCTTCGTTTAATGCATTCTCAACTCTTCTTTCTATTTCTTGTTGAAAATAACCACTGTCCCATTGGTATCTAGTTGGCCCAAAAAGTTCAATTGGTGTTGTTGCTGAACCATACCACATAGTCCCACATGTTACAAATGCACTGAAAAAAACTGCAGAGATACTACTTGATAAGACTGTTTCTATATTTCCCATTCTAAGTGCTCTATAAAGTCTTTGAGGCGGTCTTACAGCTAAATGAAATAATCCAGCTAATATACCTACTGTACCTGCTGCTATGTGGTGTGATGCTATTCCGCTCGGGTTAAATGGATTAAATCCATCTGGTCCCCATGCTGGTGCTATTGGTTGAACTTTTCCTGTAACTCCGTATCCATCAGAAATCCATATGCCTGGTCCAAATAAGCCAGTTGCATGAAATGCTCCAAATCCGAAACATAGTAGGCTAGATAATAGTAGATGAATACCAAATATTTTAGGTAAATCTAATGCAGGTTCTCCAGTTCTAGGGTCTCTAAATAATTCTAAATCCCAATATACCCAATGCCATATTGAGGCTAAAAATAACATCCCAGATAATATTATGTGTGTTATTGCAACACCTTCGAAGCTCCATAGTCCGGGATTCGATACACTTTCTCCTGTAATACTCCATCCTCCCCATGAATCAGTAATTCCAATTCTTGTCATGAATGGCATCACAAACATGCCTTGTCTCCACATAGGATTTAATACTGGATCTGAAGGATCAAAAATTGCTAGTTCGTATAATGCCATTGATCCTGCCCATCCTGAAACTAATGCTGTGTGCATCAAATGTACCGAAATTAGTCGACCTGGATCATTTAAAACTACTGTATGTACGCGATACCATGGTAATGCCATATAAAGATATGACTCCTTGTTAACTTTTTTATTGTGTATGTTGCTTTTCTTACTTTTTTTAGCTATTCAGATACATTATAACATTTCTTTTATATAACTTATTAACTTTAATCATATTTATATTTAATTATTTTTTTTACTAGTATCATACTTATGATATTAATTAATGTTAATATTAATATTCCTTGATGAGCATTAAGTGTCAGCCAAGTTGTTTGAATTATTTGAGTATTTATTGATATTAAATGATTTAAGCTATTATTTCGTATTATTTCTATTGCATATGTCAATGGATTGATACAGCATATGATTTGTAGCCATGTTGGCATAAATGATAAAGGTGCTAAAGCTGTACTTGCAAATAGGGTTGGTAAGTTAATTAGTAATGTTGTTAGTGCTATAAATTCTATATGTCCTGGTAAAATTAGAGCGTTGCATATACTAATGGTTGCTGTATTTGTAATTATTATTGTGCTAATGATTAGGTTTATAGTTAATTGGCGCAGATTAAAGTTTGTTTCATTGTTTGTTCGATATATTGTAAGCAGTATTATTGTAATAATTTGAGTAGTAGTTATTAACCATGTGTGTATTATACATGAGTATATTATTGAGTTTTTGTTGGTAATGGGAGAAATTAAAATTCTATTAAGAAATCCAAATTCTCTATCAAACATTAGTGGTAAACCTGCGTTAATAGCACTATTAAAACCAGTGAATATTATAATACCTGGATTTAGGAATTCTCTATATTGAACCTTATATTGTTCAAATAGGTATATTGGAGCGTTTTCGAATAATGCTCCAAATAGTAATAGCCAGAGTAGTGGTTGTATCATGTTGATTATTAAGCTTGATGGTCTTCTAAAGCTTTGCAAATATAGTCGATGCATGATTTCTCTTGTTTCTCTATATGTTTTTTGTTTGCTTAAATTCAATTTCATCTTTTGTTTAGGTACAAAGTTCATTGTTATGTTTTAGTATATTAATTATATAAAATTATTTATGAATTTATTGATTATTGATATTCAGTGGATTATGTGCTATTTGTTATGGGAGAAATAAAAAACAGAAAAATTATTTTTTATTATTTGCCATTTTATGTTTAAATAGAAGTAGCTTGAAATGTTATTAATAATCAAATTTATTATTAATAATTATTTTAGGTTGATGTGTATAGTTTATATTTTGATTTGTTATATTATTACTCAATTATTTAAGCAAGGAGAATTATTTTATGCCTAGCTATAATGTTAAACTAAATTTAGAGGATGGTTCATTACATGAATTTACTTGTGATGATAGTACGTATATATTAGATGCAGCAGAAGAGTCTGGAGCTGAATTACCTTATTCGTGTCGTGCGGGTGCTTGTTCTAGTTGTGCAGGTTTTGTCTTAGAAGGAGAGGTTGATCAAACAGATCAAACATTTTTAGATGATGATCAAATGGAATCAGGTTATGTTTTAACATGTGTTACTTATCCTAAAAGTGATTGTGTAATTGATACTCATAAAGAATCTGCTTTATATGAATAAAAAAAATATATTTGTGTCTTAATTTAAAAGTTTGACAAACCTAGTAAGTTTTTGTGTTTGTCAAACTTGTTTGCTATATTTTTACCTCAATATCTACGCCTGATGGTATGTTTAATTTCATTAGTGCGTCAACTGTTTTACTTGATGGTTTATATATATCAATGATCTTTGTATAAACTCTAATTTCGAAGTGCTCTCTTGAATCTTTATCAACGTGTGGTGAACGTAGAACGCAATAAATTTTACGCCTTGTAGGCATTGATATAGGTCCAAAAATTACTGCTTCTGTTTTATTTATAGTATTTATAATATTATTGCAGGAGACTGTAAGTAGTTTATTTTCGTATGTTTTTAGTTTTATCCGTACTCTATTGTGTGTCATCTGAGCCATTTAATATGTTGATATTGTATTGATTATCATTATTTTAATATTTTAGAAACTACGCCAGCACCAACTGTTCTTCCTCCTTCTCTTATAGCAAATCTCATACCTTGTTCAATTGCTATAGGATGTATTAGTTCTGCGCTCATTTTTATTCTGTCTCCTGGCATTACCATTTCTGCTATTGATCCATCATCTGCTGTAAACTTATTTATTGTTCCTGTTACATCTGTTGTTCTAACATAAAATTGTGGTCTATATCCTGAGAAAAAAGGAGTGTGTCTACCTCCTTCTTCTTTTGTTAAAATATAAACTTCTGCTTCAAATTCTGTATGAGGAGTAATTGTTCCTGGTTGCGCTAGAACCATTCCTCTCTGAATTTCTAATTTTTGTACACCTCTTAGAAGTATTCCGATATTATCTCCAGCCATGCCTTCATCTAAAGTTTTTTGGAACATTTCTAGTCCCGTAATTGTTGTTGTTTTGGTTTCTTGTAATCCAACTATTTCAATTGTATCTCCTACTTTTATTATGCCCCTTTCAATTCTCCCAGTTGCAACAGTTCCTCTTCCAGTAATTGAAAAAACATCTTCTACAGCCATTAAGAATGTTTTTTCTGTATCTCTTTGTGGAGTAGGTATATATGAATCTATAGCATCCATTAACGAATGTATTTTATCGACCCATTCATTATCTCCTCTTTTAGTAGTAACGTTTTCTGTAACTTTTTCCAGGGCTAATAAAGCTGATCCTGCAACAAAAGGTATGCTATCGCCAGGGAAGTCATATTTTTCAAGAAGCTCTCTTACTTCAAGTTCTACTAATTCCCTCAGTTCATCATCTTCTACTTGATCTTGTTTATTTAAAAACACTACAATATTGGGGACTCCTACTTGTTTTGCTAACAATATGTGTTCTCTTGTTTGTGGCATAGCGCCATCTACAGCAGATACTACTAATATTGCTCCATCCATCTGTGCTGCCCCAGTAATCATGTTTTTTACATAATCTGCGTGACCTGGACAATCTACGTGTGCGTAATGTCTATTTTCTGTTTCATATTCAATATGTGCTGTATTAATTGTAATCCCTCTAGCTTTTTCTTCTGGTGCTGCATCAATTTCATCAAATTTTTTAGCTTGTCCTTGATTTGCAGCAGCTAAAGTAGCTGATATTGCTGCTGTTAATGTTGTTTTTCCGTGATCAACGTGACCAATTGTTCCAATATTTACATGTGGTTTTTTTCGCTCAAATTTTTCGCGTGCCATACTTTGTATCCTTAAGTGTTAATGAATTTATTTAATATCGATAGTGTGCAAAAGCTTTATTCGCTTCAGCCATTTTGTGTGTTTCTTCTCTTTTTCTTATAGCATTACCATTTTCATTTGCTGCATCAATTATTTCATTTGCTAATTTTATAGCCATACTTTTACCTGCTCTTTGTAATGAAAACTTTGTAATCCACCTAATAGCTAAATTAGTTCCCCTATATGCTCTAACTTCCATAGGTACTTGGTAAGTAGAACCACCTATTCTTCGTGCTTTAACTTCAACTAATGGAGTTGTATTTTTTACTGCTTTTTCTAATATTTCTAAAGGTTCATTTTGTGTTTTATTTTTAATAATTTCTAAAGATTCATATATAATTTTTTGTGCTAACCCTTTTTTTCCACTTTTGAGTATTCTTATCGTTAGCATGCTTATTAGTTTACTATTAAATATGGGATCCGGATGTATAGTTCTCTTTTTTGCTGTGTTACGTCTTGACATTAGTAATTATTATTGTTTTTTCTGTTTTTTAGTTCCATATTTTGATCTACTATTATTTCTATCTTTAACTCCTGCTGAATCTAGTGTTCCTCTGATTACATGATATCTAACACCAGGTAAGTCTTTAATACGTCCTCCTCTTATCAAAACGACAGAGTGTTCTTGAATATTGTGTCCGATACCCGGTATGTATGCAGTTACTTCAAAGCCCGAAGTAAGTCTGACCCTTGCTACCTTACGCAATGCAGAATTAGGTTTTTTAGGTGTTGTAGTATATACTCTTGTACATACTCCTCGTCTTTGTGGGCAAGCTTTTAGTGCTGGAGATTTTGTCTTTTTTTCGTATTTTTTTCTTTCTGATCTTACTAGTTGTTGAATAGTTGGCATTTGTTATTTCGTTAATATTCATTCGATGATGAATTTTCTATAAGATTATAATTATTGTATCATCTAGTGTCAAACTTAATAAGATAAAGATACATTCGTTGTTAATATATCTCTTGTGTTATTTAATTACTTAAGTTTATATTTTTTCATAAATTTTTCTACTCTACCTTCTGTATCTATGATTCGTTGTGAACCAGTGAAAAATGGATGATTACCAGACCAAATATCTATGTTAAGTTTATCTTTTGTAGATCCTACTGTCATAATATGTTGTCCATCGCAGTATACTTTAGATTCATTATACCATTTTGGATGAATGTTTTTTTTTGCCATAAATATTTATAATTATTAGTGATGTAAATACTAAGTGTTTTGTTTATTTGAGCGAGCTTAGTTCTACTACCTTTTTGAATATTGTGGTGCCTTTCTTGCTTTGCGTAGACCATATTTTTTTCTTTCTTTACTTCTAGCGTCTCTTCTTAATAAACCTTCTGATTTTAACATAATCCGATTTTCTGGATTAATATGACAGAGTGCCCTTGCTAAACCTAATCTAATTGCATCTGCTTGTCCTGTTAGTCCACCACCTTTTGCTTTAACATGTATGTCATATTCTTTATTTAGACCTAGTATACTTAGTGGTAAACATGAAATTCTTAAATAGTTAGGACTAAATTGTAAATAAGATTCTCCTGGTAATCCATTGATTATTAGTTTACCTGAACCTGGTATTAAGTTTACTCTTGCAACCGATGTTTTTCTTCTTCCTGTCCCTGAATATATAATTTTTTGATGATATGAAGTTAACATATTTATTTAGTCAATATTGAGCTTATTTGGTTTATGTTGTGTATAAGGATGTATGTTATTTGGGTAAATTTTAACATTTTTTATCAATTGTCTTCCTAGAGAGTTTTTAGGTAGCATACCTTTTATTGCATGTTCTAAAATTCTATTTGGACTTCGTTTTTGAATTTTTTCAAATGTTTCTGTTTTTAGTCCTCCTGGTCGTCCTGAGTGCCTTTTATAGGTTTTTTGTTTGTTTTTATTTCCAGTAACTTGTACTTTTTCTGAATTAATAATTATAATTTTTAATTGTTCTATTTGATATGGTAAATAGTTTGTACTATTTTTATTTATTAATATATAAGCAATTCTACTACTTAGTCTACCTAGTTTGTATTGTTTTGCATCAATTATATACCAACAAAAATTTTTTTCTGATTTTTTTATTATTGTTTTGTTTTTATTTATATTCATTTTTACTGTTTTAGATATGTTTATAAATATATTATACAATATATTGATTTTTTCTAAATAATTTAAACTTTCTCTTTTTGTAGATTTATGTTTAATTTTTTATTTAAAGCTTCAATTACTTCTTCAGCTGATTTCTGACCAAAGTTTTTAATTTCTAAAAGCTCTTCTTGTGAATAGTCAAGTAAGTCAGCAATTGAGTGAATTTGAGCTCTTTTTAAGCAATTATATGCACGAACTGATAGCTGTAACTCCTCTATTAAAATTTGATGAATTTGTTTTTCCTTTGTTTCACTTACTTCAGTTTTAGATTTAAAGCTAATATTGGTTAATGGATGGAATAAGCTAGTTAATTTATATGCTCCTTGGCTTATTGCTTCTTGAGGTGATATACTACCATTGGTCCAAACTTCTAAGAATAGTTTTTCTATTATTTTTGTATTATTAAGTTTTTTTTCTTCTACTCTATAATTAAATTTTTTTGCTGGCATAAATATTGCATCAATTTGTAAAAAGTCAATAGATCGATCATCGATTCCTTTTTCTACAAGCTTGTATCCATTTCCTTGCTCTATTTTAAATTCCATTTCGAATATTGTATTGCTACATATAGTGGCTATGTATTGTTTTGGATCAATCAGTTCAATTTCTGCAGGCATATCAAATAATCCAGTTGTTATAACAGCTGGACCCTGTATTCTTAAACGACCTATTTGTGGCTCTGGACTGTGGCTTTTTAATATTACTTCTTTTAAATTTAAAATTATTTCTAAGACATCTTCTCTAACTCCTGTAATTGTCGAAAACTCATGGTTTATGCCTGCTATCCGCACAGCTACGATTGCTGTTCCTTGGAGATCTGAAAGGATAGTTCGGCGTAAAGAATTGCCGACTGTAATTCCTTGTCCTTTCTGTAGTGGTTCTAAAACAAAATGTCCATATTGTTCTCTGGCTCCTTTTGTTTTTGACTCTATACATTCTATTTGAAAATGAGTCATTTGTTAATTTTATTTAGTGTAGTTCATTAATATTTATATATTGTTTGTTTAAACTCTCCGTTTTTTTGGAGGTCTACAGCCATTATGTGGTATGGGAGTAATGTCTTTAATTAATGTAATCTCTATACCAGCAGCTTGTATTGCTCTAATTGCAGTTTCTCTTCCTGCGCCAGGTCCATTTACCATTATTTCTGTTTGTTTCATTCCGCAATCAATTGCTATTTTTGCTGCTTTTTCTGCTGTTGTTTGTGCAGCAAAAGGAGTACTTTTTTTTGCTCCTTTAAATCCACTAGCTCCTGAAGAAGACCATGTAATTGTTTCACCTTGAAGATCAGTTATAGTGATGATTGTATTATTGAATGTTGACTTTATGTGGGTAATTCCGTTAACTATATTCTTCTTGTTTTTTTTTGGATTTTTTTTTATCTGCTTAGCCATTGTATTGATAGATTAAATTATTATTGATATTTAAGTTATTTTCTTGGAGCTTTTTTCTTACCTGCTATTGTTTTTTTAATTCCTCTACCTGTTCTTGCATTTGTTCTTGTTCTTTGTCCTCTAAGAGGTAAATGATTTCGATGTCTTCTTCCTCTATAGCATCCTATTTCCATTAGCCTTTTTATATTTATTGTTTCTGATCTACGTAAGTCACCCTCTAATTGATAATTTTGGTTTAATGTATGTCGTATTGATATTATTTGTTCATCGTTTAAATCTTTAACTTTTGTATTTTCGTTAATATTGGTTGCATATAAAATTGCTGTTGATGTACATATACCTATTCCATATATGTATGTTAAGCCAATTTTTATTCTCTTATTTTTAGGCAAATCAATGCCTTCAATTCTAGCCATAATTATTTACTCTATATTGATTTTATTAATTACCCTTGTTTTTGTTTATGTTTTGGATTATTGCATATGACCATAATTTTTTTATGTCTTCTGATTACTCGGCACTTTTCACACATTTTTTTTACAGATGGTCTAACTTTCATAGTAATTTTTTAGTTGTTAATTTCTAATATTTTTACCCCATAATATTATCATATTGTTCTGAAATTATATATGTTTGTATTTGTTTAGCAGTTTCTATTGCAACTCCTACAAGTATTAGCAGTGATGTTGTACCAAAACCTTGTAATATATTAATTTGAGTTATTTTTGATGTTATTAGTGGAAATTGAGCTATGATAAATAAAAATAATGCACCTATGAATGTAAGTTTATTAATAATTTTATTTAAGTATTTAATTGTTTCTTCTCCTGGTCTAATATTAGGTATGCTAGCGCCCATTTTTTGTAAATTTTTTGCTATATCCTTTGTATTGAGTATAATTGATGAATAAAAATAACTAAAAGCTATGATTAAAAATGAGTATAATATTAGATATAATATGTTGTTCGAAAGAATTATTTTAAGTACTGTTCTTAAAATTGAATTATTAATATTAATTAATAGATATTGAGGTAAAGCAATAGCTGCGGATGCAAATACTATTGGCATAACTCCTCCTTGATTTAATCTAAGTGGAATGTAGTTTTGTGTATTTAATTGATTTTTTTCCCCTAAGTGTTTTGATGCAATTATACTAATTTTTCTTTTACTATCTTGGATAATTATATTAATTATTAATATTGCTATGCAGGATATTAATAATAGTGAAATTATAATTAAGTTATTTTTATTGTTAGTATCATAGTATTGTAAATTTTTCGGTATATTTGATACTATATTTTGAAATATTAGCAATGATGCTCCATTTCCTATTCCATATTCAGTAATAACTTCTGAAAACCACATTATAATGACTGATCCGGTTGTTAAAGTAATTATTAAATCAAGCAAAAAATTTATGTTCCAATTAAATGTATAAGGTTTTATCCATAATCCTATAGAAACACTTTGTATAATGGCCCATAATGTAGTCAAATATCTTGTGATTTTACTAATTTTTTGTTTACCTATTTCACCTTCATTTTTTTGTATTTCTTCTAAACTTGGTATTATTTTAATTAATAATTGTGTAATAATAGATGAATTAATGTAAGGAATAATTCCTAAGCTAAATATTCCTATTGTTGAAAAACCACCTCCAGAAAAAACATTTAAAAAGTTTATGATTGTATTTTGGCCTATGCTTGTGTTAAATTCTCCTTGGTTTATTCCTGGTATGGGTATGAATATTCCAATTCTTGATATAAAGAGGATGATTAATGTGATGATAACTTTGTTTACAAGTTTTTTTGTTTTCTCCATATAATTTAATTAATATAGTTTTTCTAATTTAATATCTCTAAATTGTGCTGTTTCTTCAAATGTACGTAAGTTTTTTAAAGCATTTAAAACAGCTCTAGCGTTGTTTAATGTATTACTTGACCCTAATTGTTTAGCTAAAATATTTTTTATACCTGCAAGTTCTAAAACGGTTCTTGTAGATCCTCCTGCGATTACTCCTGAACCAGTTGCTGAAGGTCTTAACATAACTTTTGCAGCTCCCGAAACTCCATCTATAGGATGTGGAATAGAGTAATATTTAGTTAATGGTATATTTATTATATGTTTTTTAGCATCTGCTACTCCTTTCTTTACTGCCCCTATAACGTCGCTAGCTTTTCCAACTCCTACACCTATTTGTCCATTTTCATTTCCTATGACTAAAACTGCTCGAAAGCTTAGTTTTTTGCCTCCTTTTACTACTTTTGTTACTCGTTTTACTTGCACAACTTTTTCTTCCCAATTATTTTCTTCCTTACTTTTAATATTCTTTTTTTTCATTTTTAATAAAATTTGTTGATGTTTTTATTTTAGAAGATTATTCCTTCTTTTCTTGTTGCTTCTGCTACTGCTTTAACTTGTCCATGATATAAATGTTTACCTCTATCAAAGATAATTTCTTTAATTCCAAGTTGTTTAATTTTTACACCCATATGCGTTCCTACTATTTGCGCTGTAGCGCAATTTTTCAATGATTTAATTTTATTTCTTATTTCTGTGGATACTGTTGAACTACTGGTGATAATTTTTTGTTTCTCGTCATCTATTAAGTAAGCGTATATATGTTTATTTGATTTAAAAATATATAATCTAAGTTTTTTTGTATTTTTTAATTTCATTTTTTATCCAATTGTAATACTAACATTTATTTACCTGCTTTACCTATTTTTTGTTTCACTATTTCATTTTCATATCTAATGCCTTTACTTTTGTAGGGCTCTGGTGGTCTAACTGATCTAATAGTTGCCGCAATTTGACCTACTGTTTCTTTATTAATTCCTGATATGAAAATATTTGTGTTATTCTCAACTCTGATATTTATATTTTCAGGTGGTTCTATTTTGACTGTGTGGCTGTAGCCCATACTTAAAATTAAATTTTTTCCTTTCATTTGTGATCGATATCCAACTCCTTGTATAATTAGTTTCTTTTCAAATCCTTCTGATACTCCTATGATCATATTATTGATTATACTTCTTGAGAGTCCATGTATAGCTTGTGTTTGTTGTGTTTCATTTTTTTTTCTTAATTTAATTATGCTTTCTGTGATTTGTATTTCTATGAGTTTAGAAACATTGTAAGATAATTTTCCTTTAACGCCTTTAACTAATATTTCAGATTCATTAAGAATAACTTCAATATTATTTGGTATAATGATTTCTTTTTTACCTATTCTTGACATATATTTTTTTAGTTGTTATATAATATTTTTACCATATATAGCACAAAACCTCTCCACCTACTCCAATTTGTCTGGCTGTTTTATCTGTCATAATGCCTTTTGAAGTTGATATAATAGCAATACCAATTCCACCTAATACTTTTGGTAATTTTTTACGACTTGCATATACTTTTAATCCTGGTTTACTTACTCTTTTTAGTTCTGTAATAATTGGTTGTTTATTTTTTCCTTTGTATTTTAAAGATACCAATATTTGGTTTTTTAAATTTGATCCTATTTCTTCAAATTCATATATAAACCCTTCTTCTTGTAAAACTTTGATAATATTTTTGGTCATTTTAGTTCCTGGTATTTGAACTATCTGATGCTTAGCTAAGTTAGCATTCCTTATTTTTGTTAGCATATCTGAAATTATGTCATTTATCATATTTTATTTTTTATATATTTTATTTATTGCTTAAAGGGCATACCAAATTTTTTTAAAAGCATTAAGCCTTCTTTATCATTTTTGGCTGTTGTCACAATTGTGATATTCATTCCTCTTATTTTATCAATTTGCTCGTAATTAATTTCTGGAAAAATTACTTGTTCTCTTAAGCCTAAGTTATAGTTTCCGCGCCCATCAAATTGTTTTGTACTAATACCTCTAAAATCTCTAATTCTAGGTAAAGACAAGTTGATTAATTTATTTAAAAAATTGTACATTTTTTCTCTTCTTAAAGTTACTTTTAAACCGATCGGTATATTGTCTCTAATTTTAAAGCCTGCTATAGATTTTTTTGTTTTAGTAATTATAGGTTTTTGTCCTGTTATAGATGTAAACTCTTTTATACTCTTATCTATTGCTTTATTATTTTGAGCAGCTTCTCCTATGCCTCGATTAATAGTTATTTTTACTAATTTAGGCACTTCATGTATATTTTTATAATTAAACTCTTTTAGTAATTCTGGAAATATTTTATTTTCATAATTTTCCTTTAATGATTGATTCATGATTAATTTTTATGTAGTTTTTTTATTAATTTGACATTTGAACGATGTATTGGGGTTTCTATTTTTTTTATATAACCTTTATCTTCTGTTTGTTTTGGTTTTATGTGCTTTATTTGTATGTTTATATTATTTATGATTATTTGATTCTTATTTTTTAATACTTCACAGACTTTTCCATGTTTTCCTTTGTATTTGCCTGATATTATCTTAACATCATCGCCTTTTTGTATATTAATTTTCATTATATTATTTTGTTAAACTACTTCTGGTGCTAGTGATATAATTTTAGTAAAATTTTTATCTCTTAATTCTTTTGCAATTGGACCAAATACTCTTGTGCCCTTAGGATTTTTGTCTTTATTGATTATAACAGCTGCGTTTTCATCAAAACGTACGCTCATACCGTCTGATCTACGTAGTGTTTTTTTTGTTCTAACAATTACTGCTCTCACAATTTCTGACCTTTTGATTGGCATATTGGGCGAAGCATCCTTGACAACTCCTATAATGATGTCACCTATTTTTCCATATTTGGGGTTATTGGTACCTAAAACTCTGATACACATAATTTTACGCGCACCACTGTTATCTGCTATATTTAAGTAAGTTTGTGTTTGTATCATTAATTTGTTAATATTTTGACTATTTTCCAACGTTTATTTTTGCTTAATGGTCTTGTTTCTTGTATTTTGACTCTATCGCCAATATTACATTCATTCATAGGATCATCTACATAATATTTGTTAGTGCGATTTATTATTTTACTATATTTTTTGTGTGCAACTGGATTTTTTACTATTACTATTATAGTTTTATTCATTTTATTGCTTACTACAACTCCAGATGTTTCTTTATTAGGCATTTATTTATTTTTATTATGATTTATTTTCAATATTTGAGAAATTTTGTGTTGAATTTGTTTGATTTTATGTCTTTCGTTTTTTTGTTTGGTTATTTTATTTAGTCGGAGTATAACTAGTTCTTTCTTTAATTCAGTAATTTCTTTTTCAAGATTCATAGAAATTTTTTATCCATTAGTTTAACTTTTTACTATAAATTTAGTTTTTATTGGTAGTTTATAAGATGCTAAACGCATTGCTTGTTGTGCTATATGTTGAGGTACTCCTGCAATTTCAAATATAATGTGGCCTGGTTTAATTACTGAAATCCAATACTCTGGTGTACCTTTTCCTGATCCCATTCTTGTTTCAGCTGGTCTTGCAGTTACTGGTTTATCAGGAAAAACTCTGATCCATAATTTTCCTCCTCTTTTAACATACCTTGTTATTGTTCTTCTTGTTGCTTCTATTTGTCTTGAACTTAACCATGTTGGTTCAGTTGCTTGTAAAGCGTATTCTCCAAAAATAATTGTATTACCTTTACTTGCATTTCCTTTCATGCGCCCACGATGTTGTTTTCTAAATTTTGTTCTTTTAGGACTTAACATAATTAAATTTTTTGTATTTATACTTTAATTTTTTCATCTTTAAATAGCCAGATTTTAATTCCTAATATACCATAGATTGTTTGTGCCTTAGTATATGCGTAGTCAATATTTGCTTTAAGTGTTTGTAGGGGAACTCTCCCTTCACGAACCCATTCCTTTCTGGCAATTTCTGCACCATTAAGTCGTCCTGATATTTGTATTTTAATTCCACTTATATTTACTTTGTTTGCTTTTTGTATTGCTTGTCTGATAGCTCTTCTAAAGGCAACTCTTTTTTCTAATTGCTGAGCAATCCATTTTGCTATTAGTATTGCCTCTCTATCAGGTTCTGAAATTTCTGTAACGTTAATTCTAATCTTGCTAGAAATTTTTAACTTTTTTACAATCTCATTTCTAATTGTATCTATTCCTGAACCTGATTTACCTAAAATAATTCCAGGTCTTGCTGTGTGTATATATATTTCTATTTGATCAAGCTTTCTATCAATTTTAACTTGAGAAATATTAGCTTTTTTTAATGTATTTTCTAGGTAATTTCTTATTTTATAGTCTTCTTCTATAAGAATAGGATACGTTTTCATATTGGAGAACCAAGATGATTTATGTGATTCAGTTATTCCTAGTCTAAATCCAGATGGATGTATTTTTTGTCCCATATTATTATGATTCTAGTGTTATTATTATATGACATGTAGGTTTTCTTATTGGAAATGCTCTTCCTTGTGCTCTTGGTTGAAATCTTTTTAAAATTGGTCCTTTATTTGCATAAGCTTCTATTATTTTTATATTTTGTCGATTAGTATTTGTTTTTTTGTTAATATTGTGGAATGCAGAGTCCAATGTTTTAATTATAATTTTAGATGCTCTATATGGCATAAATTCTAGCATTAATCTTGCTTCAGTATATTTTTTTCCTTGAATTTGTTGAAGTACTCTGCGAGATTTTTGTGGAGATGTTCTTATATATTTAGTTATTGCCTGAGATTTAATTATTGTATTGTTCATATTTTATTTTCGTGTTCTTCTATCATTTTTTATATGACTTCTAAAAGTTCTTGTTGGTACAAATTCTCCTAGTTTATGACCAATCATTTGTTCTGATATAAATACTGGAAAATGTTGTTTACCATTATAAACAGCAAATGTGTGTCCGATCATATTAGGTATTATTGTAGATGATCGAGACCAAGTTTTAATAGTATCTTTTCTGTTTTGATTATTTAATTTTTCAATTTTTTTAAGTAATTTAAATTCAATATACGGTCCTTTAAATATTGATCGTGACATATAATTATGTAATTTATTTTCTTATTATGTTTATTTACGGCGACGCAATATATACATGTTACTATATTTTTTTTTCTTTCTTGTTTTTTGTCCTAAAGCTGGTTTTCCCCAAGGTGTTACCGGTCGTGGTTTACCTATTGGAGATTTGCCTTCACCGCCTCCATGTGGATGGTCTATTGGATTCATTACTACTCCTCTAACTTTAGGTCTTCTGCCTAACCATCTTTTCCTTCCAGCTTTACCTATTTTTATATTATTACAGTCTATATTACCTATTTGTCCTATGGTTGCATAGCATTCTTTATTTATTGTTCTTACTTCATTAGAAGGTAATTTAATTGTAATTAATTTACCTTCTTTAGCTACAATTTGAGCATATGTGCCAGCAGCTCTAACAATTTGTCCACCTTTTTGTGGTTTAAGTTCTATATTGTGTACAGCTGTACCTAAAGGAATTTTTTCTAATGGTAAGGCATTTCCTACTTCTATTGGTGAATTACTGCCAGCAATAATTTGATTTCCAATTTTAAGTGATCGTGGTTGTAAAATATATCTTTTTTCTCCATCTTTATAGTTAATTAATGCAATCCTTGCATTTCTATAAGGATCATATTCAATACTTGATACTATCCCAATAATATTTCTTTTGTTCCTTTTAAAGTCTATTATTCTATATTTTTTTTTATGCCCACCACCTCTGTGTCTTGAAGTAATAATTCCTCTGTTATTTCTTCCTTGAGGTGAGTGATTGTGTCTTATAAGCTTTTTTTCTGGTTTATTTGTAGTAATTTCATTGAATGTAGATACTGTTCTATTACGTGTTCCTGGAGTATATGATTTATATAAACGTATTGCCATATATGTGATTTATAAGTTTCTATTTTACTCTTTTATAATTTTTAATCTTCAAATAATTTAATTCTATATTTTTTGTCTAGTTGAATTATTGCTTTTTTGTATTGTGTAGTTCTTCCTTTGAATTTTCCTATTGTTTTAGTTTTGTGAGGAATCGTAAGTGTATTAATTTTTTTAACCTTGACGCTAAAAATTTTTTCTATTGTAGCTTTTATCTCTGTTTTATTACTATTTTTTGTTACTTTAAAGCAATAGCTGTTATTCTCTATGTTTTTTGTTGTTTTATCTGTTATTATTGGGTATCTTATTATATCAGGTTTTACCTTTATTTGATTTTGTTGTATCATATTAATTTATCTATATTATTTAAAGCACTATGAGTTATAACTATTATATCAGCTTTTAATAAAGATAATACGTTGATACTACGTACTTCAATTAATTCTAAATTTTGAATATTACGAAGTGATAAATATAAAAGTGTTGTTTTTTTATTGACAATTAAAAGTATATTTTGTGTTTTGTCCATCTTAATGCCAAGCTTATTAATTTCTGCGATTGCAGTCTTTGTTTTAGGTTTAACTACATTATTTAATATGTTATCTATTACAATTGTATTATTAAACTTATTAGCTATTATAGTATTAATTGCTAGTCTTTTTTCTTTTTTATTAATTTTAGATGTATATAATTTTTTTCTTGGTCCAAATATTACTCCTCCACCTTTCCATAATGGAGATCTACTTGATCCAGCTCTTGCTCTCCCTGTTCCTTTTTGTTTCCAAGGTTTTCTTCCTCCACCTCTTACTTCGCTTCTTGTTTTACTATGAGCATTTCTTTTTCTGTTGTTTGTTAGTTGCTGTTTTAAGGCTCTATGAATTAAGTACATTTGTTTGTCATTTTCATTGCTAACTTTTAGTTCAATATTGTATGAACGAGTTTCTAGTGTTGTTGACAAAAGTTTATATGTTAATTTTTTTGTAATACTCATACTTTATTTTTGGTTTATATAAATGATATTTCCTTTTTTACCGGGTACGGATCCCTTAATAACAATAATATTCTGTTGAAGATCTATTTTTAATATTGATACATTTTTAATGCTAACTTGTGTATTCCCCATTCTTCCAGCCATTTTTTTTCCAGGAAACACTCTACCTGGTGTTGTCCCTGCTCCTATTGAACCTGGTGCTCTATGATTTTTAGAACCATGTGACATTGGTCCTCTATTAAAATGATGTCTTTTTTGGTATCCACTAAAACCCTTTCCTATACTTATTCCTGATATATTAATCGATTCATTTTCATTAAGTTGTGAAATATTAATGATTTCTCCTATACTTAATTTTTCCCAGTTATTACTTGTATATTCTTTTAAATGTCTAAAGCAGGGTAATTTTTGTTGTTTAAAGTGACCAATAGTAGGTTTATTTAGTTTATTTGGTTGTATATATTCATATCCTATTTGAACTTTTCTATTTTCTTTTATTTGAGTTACTGTACAAGGTCCAACTTGTAATAGAGTTGCTGGTATTGCGAATCCTCTTTTATCAAATATTTGTGTCATCCCTATTTTTTTTCCTATCATTCCAATTGACATTAATTATCCTTGTTAAATCAATTAAGTATTTTAAATTTTTACATATATTATCTTGTAATTTTGATTAATTTTCAAGTTTATATATCACATGCTAAATTTATTATTCGGTAATTACTGTTTTGCTTTTTTGTTAATATAGTACAATATTAATATGTGTATTAATGAATTATAAATTTGGAGTTTTTCAATGACTAAAATAATAGGAATTGATTTAGGTACAACAAATTCTGTTGTTGCCGTTATAGAAGGTGGTAAACCGACAGTTATTTCTAATAAGGAAGGATTAAGAACAACTCCTTCTGTTGTTGCTTATACAAAAAAACAAGATAAATTAGTTGGAAATATTGCTAAAAGACAAGCTGTTATGAACCCAGAAAATACTTTTTATTCTGTAAAAAGGTTTATTGGTCGTAAATACGAAGAGATATCAAAAGATATGCGTCAGTTATCTTATATTGTAAACACAGATAATAAAGTAAATGTTAAGTTAGATTGTCCAGCTTTAAATAAAAGCTTTGCTCCAGAAGAAGTATCTGCTCAAGTTTTGAGAAAATTAGTAGAAGATGCAAGTACTTATTTAGGGCAGCCTGTTACTCAAGCAGTAATTACTGTCCCAGCTTATTTTAATGATTCACAGAGACAAGCAACAAAAGATGCAGGACAAATTGCTGGTTTAGATGTTTTAAGAATTATTAATGAACCAACTGCTGCTTCTTTATCTTATGGCTTGGACAAAAAAAATAATGAAACTGTGTTAGTATTTGATCTAGGTGGAGGTACATTTGATGTATCTATTTTAGAAGTGGGTGATGGAGTTTTTGAAGTTTTATCTACATCAGGAGATACTAATTTAGGTGGTGATGATTTTGATCATAAAATTGTAGACTGGTTAGTTGCTGAGTTTAAAAATGATGAGGGTATTGATTTAAGTAAAGACAGACAAGCCTTACAAAGGTTAACTGAAGCTGCCGAAAAAGCAAAAATGGAGTTATCTAGTTTATTACAAACTGATATTAATTTACCTTTTATTACTTCTACTGATACTGGTCCAAAACATTTGGAAAAAAATATAACACGTGTAAAGTTTGAGGAATTATGTTTATCATTAATATCGCGTTGTCAAGTACCAGTTGATAATGCTTTAAAAGACGCGCAATTGAGTGCACAAAATATAGATGAAGTTGTTTTAGTTGGTGGTTCAACAAGAATACCTGCCATTCAAAAATTAGTGAAAGATCATATTGGTAAAGATCCAAATCAAAGTGTAAATCCAGATGAGGTTGTAGCAATTGGAGCTGCAGTTCAAGCTGGAGTTTTAGCTGGAGAAGTTAAAGACATTTTATTATTAGACGTTACCCCTTTATCATTAGGTGTTGAAACTTTAGGAGGTGTAATGACTAAAATTATTTCTAGAAATACAACTGTTCCTACTAAAAAATCTGAAGTTTTTTCTACAGCTGTTGATAATCAACCAAATGTTGAAATTCATGTGCTTCAAGGTGAACGAGAGTTTACTAAAGATAATAAAAGTTTAGGTACGTTTAGATTGGATGGGATTATGTCAGCTCCTAGAGGTGTTCCTCAAATAGAGGTCACTTTTGATATTGATGCTAATGGTATACTTTCAGTTACTGCAAAAGATAAAGGAACTGGAAAAGAACAATCTATAACAATTACTGGTGCATCTACACTACCAAAAGAGGAAGTTGAACAGCTTGTAAAAGAGGCTCAAGAAAATGCAGATCTAGATAAACAAAAGCGTGAACAGATAGATTTGAAAAATAATTCAGATTCTCTTTGTTACCAATCTGAAAATCAAATTAATGAATTAGGTGATAAATTAAATTCTGCTATTAAAGAATCTATCGAAGAAAAGATTGGTCAACTACGCCAATCAATCAAAGATGATGATTACGAACAAATGAAAGTTTTACAAAATGATTTACAAAAGTTAATGATGGATTTAGGTAAAGAAGCTGACAATGCAAATAAATCAGAAGATGGAAATGATACTATAATAGATACAAATTCTAAAGAAGCATAGTTATTCTTTAATTAATTAATAAGCGGGTAACGCGATTCGAACGCGCGACATCAACCTTGGCAAGGTTGCGCTCTACCACTGAGCTATACCCGCTTAGTATATTTGGCATATAGACATGAATATCAAAAAATTTAATATTTGTCAATTTAGTCAAGGTAGAAAAGATTTATAGTCTATTCTACCTTTCTTTTAATTATGCAATAAATGAGTTTAAAATGCTTGTGACTATAATCAGTCCAATCCATACGCCTATGTTAGTATAAACTAAATTTTTTGATTTTTCCCACTGACCTGGAGATGCAAGTGTAACTGGTATTCCTACTACTAAAATAATTGATAAAATCACTAGTGCTAATACTAATAATTGAACAACAAGTATCATAAAATTATTTCCTTAATCGTATGTTATTTAAATATATATTAGACTCTACTAGTATATAATACTATTTATTAATGATAAAATAGTTTACTGATACAATTATGTATATATATTGCGTATTTTTATAATAGATACAATAAATACGTATATTTATTGTACTCTTATATATGAGTATATCTTTTTATCAATTTATTATTATATCTTAAGAGGTTTTATGTTTACAGCTATTTTTTTAACTAAGTTACCAGATGCATACTTATTATTTCGTCCATTAGTAGATATACTTCCGATAATTCCTGTATTTTTTTTATTATTAGCATTTGTTTGGCAGGCTGCTGTTGGTTTTAGATAATTGCTCAATTTTTTCGTTACTAATTATTATAGCATGTTTATTTACATTATTTTTTTACTTTATATATGGTAGAACCACTTTTATCAGGAATAGTTCTTGGATTAATTCCCGTTACAGTATCCGGTTTATTAGTAGCTGCTTATTTACAATATCGTAGAGGCAACCAATTAGGTTTATAGCTTTATAATATATTATTTTGTTAAATTTTTATTAATTTTCTAAATAGTTCTACTATCTAGAAAATTATTTTTTGCTTTACCAGCTAGATTTTTTTACACCTGGTAATAAACATTCGTGAGCCATTTCTCTTAGTACGTGTCTAGATAAACCAAAATGTCTGTAAAAACCTCTACTTCTTCCTGTCATCCAACATCTGTTTCTTTTTCTACAGCTTAAACTGTTTCTTGGTATTTTTTGTAGTCTTTTTTGTAACTCAATGTTTGTTTCAAAATTTGTGCTTAGTTTTATTGAATTTTTAATACTTTTTTTTTGTTCGTAATACTTAAGAAATAATTTTTTTCTTTTTATTTCTTTTTGTATCATGTTCTCTTTAGCCATAATTTTATTGATTATATAGATGTTAAAACATACTTAGACTATATCGTATTTTTTTTTATATTTCAATCTTTTAAATGAACAAAAAATAGTTAATATTTTATAAGCTATTTTTTGTTTATTTAGTTATTAATTGTTTTGTTTTTATATCTTACCCAAGTTTTGAGCTTGTAGAAGAGATAACGAATGCAGCATAAGTTAATATGTATCCAACAGAAAAGTGAGCTAATCCTACTAATCTTGCTTGTACGATTGATAATGCTACTGGTTTATCTTTCCATCTTACTAGATTAGCTAAAGGTGTTCTTTCATGTGCCCATGCTAATGTTTCTATTAATTCTTGCCAATATCCTCTCCAAGAAATTAAAAACATGAATCCTGTTGCCCATATCAAGTGGCCAAATAAAAACATCCATGCCCATACAGATAAATTATTCATTCCATAAGGATTATAACCATTAATTAGAGGAGATGAGTTAAGCCATAAATAATCTCTCAGCCAACCCATTAAATATGTTGATGACTCATTGAATTGACTTGTATTACCTTGCCAAATAGTTATGTGCTTCCAGTGCCAGTAAAAAGTTACCCAACCTATAGTATTTAACATCCAAAATACTGATAAGTAGAATGCATCCCATGCTGAAATATCGCATGTACCACCTCTACCAGGACCATCACATGGAAAGCTATAGCCAAAGTCTTTTTTATCTGGCATTAATTTTGAACCTCTTGCATCTAACGCACCTTTTGATAGTATTAGGGTTGTTGTATGTAAACCTAATGCAATTGCATGATGTACTAAGAAGTCTCCAGGACCAATTGTTAAAAATAATGAATTTTTATTGCTATTAATAGCTTCTAGCCAACCTGGTAACCAAATGCTTGTTCCCGCTTTGCTAGCAACGCTAGAAGATGAAGATAATAACACATTGAATCCATATAATGCTTTTCCTGAACTTGCTTGAATCCATTGAGCAAATATTGGTTCAATTAATATTTGTTTTTCTGGTGTACCAAATGCTAGCATTGTATCATTATGAATATATAGACCTAATGTGTGAAAACCAAGGAATAAAGAAACCCAACTTAAATGTGAAATAATTGCTTCTTTGTGTTCTAGCATTCTGCTTAAGACATTATTTTTATTTTGTTCAGGATTGTAATCTCTGACAAAAAATATAGCTCCATGTGCAAAAGCACCTACCATTAAAAATCCTGCTATATATTGATGGTGAGTATATAAAGCTGCTTCAGTTGTAAAGCTTTTAGCCATAAATGCGTATGGTGGTAATGCATACATATGTTGTGCTACGAGTGATGTCACTGTACCTAATGCACCTAGTGCCAATCCTAGTTGAATATGTAATGATTCAGTAATAGTGTCGTATAGACCTTTATGTCCATTACCTAGTTTTCCACTTGGTGGATTATGTGCTTCAAGTATTTCTTTGATATTATGTCCAATACCCCAGTTTGTTCTATACATATGTCCTGCAATAATAAATATGACTCCTATTGCTAGATGGTGATGAGCCATATCTGTAAGCCATAAAGACTGACTTTGTGGGTGAAAACCTCCAAGAAATGTTAAAATTGCTGTTCCAGATCCTTCTGTTGTTCCAAATGTATGTTGTAGTTTATCTGGTTCATTAGCATATTCAAACCACTTTCCTGTAAAAAATGGTGTTAATCCGGCTGGATGAGGTAAAATTTTAGTGAAGTTGTCCCACCTTACATGCTGTCCTCTAGACTCTGGAATTGCTATATGAACTAAGTGTCCTGTCCATGCCAAAGAACTTATCCCAAATAGTCCTGATAAATGATGATTTAATCTTGATTCATTATTCTTAAACCATGATATTCCTGGTTTAAACTTTGGTTGTAAGTGTAACCATCCAGCAAATAGCATCGTAGCTGATAGTACTAAAAGAAAAAGGGCTCCATTATATAAGTCACTATTTGTTCTCATTCCTATTGTGTACCACCAGTGATATAAGCCTGAAAATGCTAAATCAACTGGATAAGATGATCCTTCTTTACTAAAAGCTTTAATTGCTGGTTGACCAAAATGGGGATCCCAAATTGCGTGAGCTATTGGCTTTATTTTAAGTGGTTCTAAAACCCATTGTTCAAAGTTGCCTTGCCATGCAACATGAAATAGATTACCAGATGTCCATAAAAAAATTATTGCTATATGACCAAAATGAGAAGCAAAAATTTTTTGGTATAAATTTTCTTCTGTCATGCCGTCATGACTTTCAAAGTCGTGTGCCGTAGCTATCCCGTACCAAATCCTTCTCGTTGTAGGATCTTCTGATAGCGCTTGGCTAAATTTTGGAAATTTTGTTGCCATTGTTATTTATCCTTATCCTACTGATATTATTCTTGCTAGGAAAAATGCCCAAGTTGTACCAATTCCTCCTAGTAAATAATGAGCTAATCCAACTGCTCTTCCTTGTGTAATGCTTAGAGCTCTTGGTTGTATTGATGGTGCAACTTTAACTTTGTTATGTGCCCAAATAATTGATTCTATTAATTCTTGCCAGTAACCACGTCCACTAAATAAAAACATTAAGCTAAATGCCCATATAAAATGGGCGCCTAAAAATATTAGTCCATATGCTGATAATGCTGATCCATAAGATTGTATAACTTGTGATGCTTGTGCCCAAAGAAAATCTCTTAACCATCCATTTATTGTTATTGCTCCTTGAGCAAAGTTTCCACCAGTTATGTGTGAAATGGTACCATTATTTGTTATGCTTCCCCATACATCTGATTGCATTTTCCAGCTAAAGTGAAATAGTACAATTGATAATGAATTATACATCCAAAATAAACCTAAAAATACATGATCCCAAGCAGAAACTTGGCAAGTTCCTCCTCTTCCTGGTCCATCACAAGGAAAACGAAAACCTAAATTTGATTTATCAGGTATTAGTCTTGAATTTCTTGAAAATAAGAATCCTTTTACTAATATTAATACAGTTACATGTATAGTAAATGCGTGTATATGGTGTACCATAAAATCGGCTGTTCCAAGTTTGATTGGAGCGATTGCTATTTTATTAGCTATTGATATTATGTCACCACCAAATACATAGCTTGTAGTTGCTAATGAATTTGGACTTGTATTGCTAGGTGCTAATGTATGTATGTTTTGTATCCATTGAGCAAATATTGGCTGTAGTTGTATTGCTGTATCTGAAAACATATCTTGTGACCTACCTAATGCTCTCATTGTATCATTATGAATATATAATCCAAATGAATGGAAACCTAAAAATATACATAACCAGTTAAGATGAGATATAATTGCATCTCTATGTCGAATAATTCTATCTAATACATTATCATAATTTTGTGCTGGATTATAGTCACGTACCATAAAAATTGAAGCATGTGCTCCTGCTCCTACTATACAAAATCCTCCAATCCAAATATGATGTGTAAAAAGTGATAATTGAGTTGCATAATCTGTAGCTATGAAAGGATAAGGAGGCATTGCATACATATGATGTGCAACTATAATACTTAAAGAACCCATCATCGCTAAATTAATTGCTAATTGTGCGTGCCAAGATGTTGTTAAAATTTCATAAAGTCCTTTATGTCCTTCTCCAGTAAATGGTCCTTTATGAGCTTCAAGAATTTCTTTCATACTATGTCCAATACCCCAATTAGTTCTGTACATATGTCCAGCAACTAAAAATAGTACAGATAAAGCTAGATGATGATGAGCTATATCACTTAGCCATAAGCCTCCATTGATTGGATTTAATCCACCTTTAAAAGTTAAAAAATCTGAGTATTCACTCCAATTTAATGTAAAAAATGGAAGTATACCTTTTTCAAAGCTAGGATATAATTCACTCATTAAGCTCCTATTTACCATAAATTCATGAGGTAAAGGTATTTCTTGAGGAGATACACCTGAATCTAATAATTTATTTATAGGTAGAGATATATGTATTTGATGTCCAGACCATCCCAGGCATCCTAATCCAAGTAGTCCAGCTAAATGATGATTCATCATTGATTCAACATTTTGGAACCATTCTAGTTTTGGAGCTGATTTATGATAATGAAACCATCCAGCAAAGATCATTAGTATAGACATAAAGAGTCCGCCAATAGCAGTTACATATAGTTGAAACTCTGTTGTTATACCTGATGATCTCCATAGTTGAAAGAATCCAGAAGTTATTTGTAATCCTTGAAATCCTCCACCAACATCTGCGTTCAGGATTTCTTGTCCAACGATTGGCCAAACTACTTGAGCACTTGGTTTAACTATTGTTGGATTGCTTAACCACGCTACATAGTTAGAAAATTTAGCTCCATGAAAATACATTCCGCTAAGCCATAAAAAAATTATGGCTAGTTGACCAAAATGAGCGCTAAAAATTTTCCTAGAAATATCTTCTAAAGAGCTTGTATGACTATCAAAGTCGTGTGCATTTCCATGTAAATTCCATATCCATGTAGTTGTACTTGGTCCTTTAGCTAATATTCTTGAAAAGTGTCCAGGTTTTGCCCATTTTTCAAATGATGTTGCAACTGGGTTTTTTTCTACCGTTATTTGTACTTTGTTTTTTTCTTGCTCTTTTGAGCTAGTTGTCATCGAGATTCTCCTCTCTATATTGGTATTAATAAAATGAGGCGGTCAATAAAACACTCAAATAAAATATATTTAAGTTAATGTAATTACTTGGTTTATTTTTACTTATATAATAAGTTGTGAGTTTTTATTATTCTACTTTATCATTATAGTTTATAGTTATTAGAATTGTTTGTCTCTGTTAACAATCGTTAAAATCTATCTTTTATTTTACTTTAATTTTTATTAGTGCTTGTCCACAGTCTACTATATCTCCATCATTTACTAGAATTTCTACAACTTCCCCTGTTACTTCAGATTCTATTTCATTCATTAATTTCATAGCTTCGATTATGCAAACGATTTGTTTAGGTTTTACTGTTTCATTTATATTTATAAAGGAAGGTTCATTAGGAGCAGATGATTTATAAAAAGTACCAACCATTGGAGAAATGATTGTTGAATAAACATTAGAATGCTCTATTTTGTTATTTTTTTCTTTTTTTATTTTTTCTTTTATTTTTTTATTTATTAATTTTATGTGTTTTTTATTATTTTTAGAGAATTGGTTATTATCAGTAATTGATAAATTTTTCTGATATTTTTGAGACACTTTTACTTTGTTAATTATAATTTGAGTTCTTTGTCTTTTTATCTTTAGGTTATTTATCTCATTTTTATAAATAGAATTGATAAGTTTTATAACGTTTTTTATATTAGTCATAATAAATTAAGTTTGTGTTATTTAATTAATGAAAATTTATGTTTTTACAAAATTTCTTTCATCAGTATCCATATTCTTTTTTTATTCAAAAATTGTATAATTGGTATAGTATGATCTTTTGAAATTTTCTTATAGCCTACAAATTTTAAATTTTTATATAATTTTTCACTAATTCTTTTCTTTATATTGTTAGGGATAAATTTTATTTTTACTAAGTATCTTTGCATCTTTTTATGTTTTATAGTAATTAATTATATTGTAATTAATGTTTTTTTGCTATCTTTTTTGCGATATAATTATTTTAAAGTACTTACATTTTTATTGTTAATCTTTTTATATACCATCGTATTTTTAATTTAATGTTAATAGCTGATGATTTAGATAAGCTTTTAGATATTTTGCCTGAATTTATACAATATCCTTTAAGTAAACATAATAAAAAAAAGTTCTTAATAGAAATCGTGATGGATTTAGGAAGGAGACCAGAGGCTCGTTTTCCTGGTGGGCCAGAATATTTGTCAGCAGTAAATATTTCTTGGAATGATTTAGATTTATGTATTAAAAAGATACCTCAATTCAGTAATGATAACAGATCAGGTATTGAATGTACATTACATAGAATTAGTTCTATAAAAAATAGAAAAGGAAGTATTGTTGGTTTAACTTTTCGTGTTGGTCGCGCTATCTTTGGTACAATTAGTGTAATTAGAGATATTTTATATACTGGTAAATCAATACTATTATTAGGTAAACCTGGGGTTGGTAAAACAACTGCGATACGTGAAATAACAAGAGTTCTAGCTGATGAAATGCAAAAAAGGGTTGTTATTATTGATACCTCTAATGAAATTGCTGGAGATGGCGATATACCGCATCCTGCTATAGGTCGTGCTAGAAGAATGCAAGTGGCTAAGCCTGAACTACAGCATCAAGTTATGATTGAAGCAGTTGAAAATCATATGCCTGAAGTAATTATAATTGATGAAATTGGTACTGAATTAGAAGCTATAGCAGCTCGTACAATTGCTGAGAGAGGTGTTCAATTAGTTGGTACAGCTCATGGAAATTATTTATATAGTATTATTAAAAATCCTACTTTGTCTGATTTGATTGGTGGTATACAATATGTTACTTTAGGTGATGATGAAGCTAAAAGACGTGGTTCACAAAAAAGTATCCTAGAAAGAAAAGCTATACCTGCATTTCAAGTTGCTATAGAAATTCATGAGCGTGATAGTTGGATTATTCATGAAAAAGTTGATCACATTGTTGATAAAATACTTCAAGGATCTGTAATACCTTTACAAAGTCGTAAATTTAATATTGATGGATCTATTTCAATTGAATGCGAAAATTCAAATTTTACTGAATTTATTGTTTATAATAACAATATTGTATTTAATAAATCACGTTTATTATCATTTAATTTACCAATAACAAAAGATCATCTTTCAATGAATTTTTCTGATTCTTTTGATATGTTGAATAAAAGTAAATTAATAAGTAAAAGTAATGAATTAGAAAATTTTATCTTAACTAAGCTTTATTTATATGGTATAAATATAAATCAAGTAGAGTCAGTCATTAAAGATTTAGGGTTACCTATAGTAATAACTCGTGATGTATTACAAGCAAATTACATTTTAGGACTTAGATCATATGTTAAATATAATAATAAAATACGTCAAATTGCTAAATCTAGACAAATTGTTATTTATACGATACATAGTAGTAGTTCAAATAATATTAGTAGATCTTTGAAGCAAATGTTAAATATAAAAAAAATCTCTGATATTAGTTGGCAACAAATATGTTCAAACAAAAATTTTAATGAGTTAGATGCTTTAATTGAAACACGTTATGCTATAGAAAAAATTGTGCTTTTTTATAGTAATTCAGTTGAATTATTACCTTGTGCTTATTATTTAAGAAGATTGCAATCTAATTTAATTAGCTTGTATAATCTGAAGTATTTTACTTATGGAAAGATAGGTTATGAAAGATTAATTATCCATCCTAATTAATCATAGATTTTATTTTTTATTAAAGCTTTTAAATTTATTACTATAGATACAGGTATTTAATAGTATTATTTTTATATTCAAGGATTATTTATGTCAGTAAAAGAAAAAGATTTTAAAATTTTTGAAACAGTAAGAAATATTGTTGCTCAACAATTGGGTGTTGATAAAAAGTTAGTGACTTTAGAGGCAAATTTTGCTAATGATTTAGGTGCTGATTCTCTTGATACTGTTGAGTTAGTAATGGCTATTGAAGAAGAGTTTGATATAGAAATACCTGATGAAGATGCAGAAAAAATCGCAACTTTAAATCAAGCTGTGACTTTTATTGAACAAGCTGTTAATTGTAATTAGTTTCATTAAGTTTGACACTTTATTTCTTACGGAGAGGGTGGGATTCGAACCCACGGAACCTTACGGTTCATCTGATTTCAAATCAGACGCAATAAACCAACTCTACCACCCCTCCAAAGCTAATACAATTTTAACAAAAAAAGATTGTAACTACAATCTTTTTTCTTTTAGTTCTATAGTTAATTTATTCGTATGTTGCTTGACCTGTAAATTTTTTATTTACAGGGTTATCATTTTTACCAATACTATGCTTTATATTACCTATTCCAGTGCGCCCTTCATTTACTTTTTCTGGAAAAACTCCATCCTTTGGATGAAGATACTGTACTTCTCCATTTGGAAAAATTCTGTAAATTTTAAAGTTACTTATTTTAAATTTTTTATTTAATTGAGCAGATAGTGCAAGACATTGTTCTTTTTTTGCTAAATATAACAAATTATCTCCTTCAGCCATTATTGCTGATCCGCCTGTAGGCATCTCAAACACATTTTTTTTATTAGTATTCCAGGTAATAGCATATTTTTCTTCTATTTCTGCTGATCTTAGCCAACCTCCTGTACTGCCGCCAAAAGTAGGAGATGGCATTTTGAAGTTAATAGTATTATTCATTTATATCCTTAAAATATATTAATTTACAACATAAATAATAAGCTTAAATTTATTTATTTTTTACGAAAGAAATAAAGCTTCACACTTTTTTATTTGATTGTATTGTTTATACTCACAGATTCTATTGGTTGTATCAAATACAGTTTTATTATGTTTATTGTTATTTTTGAATAGATGTTAAGTATTTTAACTAATTCTAGTAATGTTTTATTGGTTTTTTTATTAATTTCAATTAATTTTTTATTTTCTGAAGCGCATATATCTAAATATTTAAAAAATTCTGGCTTATCAATATCTAATGCTATTGGAAAAATTCTGGAAGCGCTTTCGTTTGTTTTACGTATTACTTGCATATCGTATTGTCTTGCATCTAAACCTATTGATTTATAAAAATCACATCTCTGAAAGTCATTTAGATACATTGTTGCAAATACACTTACTAGAAAGAACCTACACCATAGTTTAGATTTTAAATTATTTAAAAATTTGGGTTGTGATTTTAATAATGCTGCAAAAAAGTCTCCATGTCTATTTTCATCTTGGCACCAATTTTCAAAAAACTTAAAAATTGGATAAACACGATGTTCAGGGTGCTTTTCTAAGTGCCTGTATATTGTTATATATCTCCAATATCCTATCTTTTCTGATAAGTATGTTGCATAAAAAATAAATTTAGGAGAAAAAAATGTATATTTTCTGCTTTTAGTTAAAAAGCCCAGATCTAAAGATATATTAAAGTCTCCTATTGCTTTGTTTAGAAATCCAGCATGTCTTGCTTCATCTCTTGACATTAATAAAAAACATTCAGCAAGTATTGGATTAGTTTTTATTAATCTTCTTGATAATTCTTTGTATAGTAGAAATCCGGAAAATTCTGCAGTACATGATCTTTCTAAAAATTCTATGAAAAGAGCTTTTGTTTTATTATCTAGTGTATTCCATGATTTATTAAATTCTTCATCTCTTATAAAGTGTTCCTTATTATAATCAGCTCTAAACTCTTGAAGTAGTGCTTCAAATTCTTCTGTATTAAGAGATATATCTAAATTTGCCATTTCTTCAAAATCAGTTGTATAAAACCTGGGTGTTAGTAAACTTTCTTTAATTTTTATATCAGTGTTTTTTATAGTGCTTTGCATGTATTATTTTATGTTAAAATTTATTATGTGTAGTGATCTTTATTTTTTATACTAACTCTAACTAACAATTTATAGATATATAGTTTTTAAAAATTTACATTTATTTGTTAGTATAAAAGTTTTATAAAGAAAAAGTAGTAGTAGTTAATTTTTATATTAATTAGTGTTTAAGTAATTTAATGTTAACTTAACTGATTATCAAATGTACTTTTTATATTAAATAAGTACTTAATTATTATTATAGTAAGGTATAAATGATAGATATTGTTAGTTTAGGCTGGGGATCTTTGTTAGCTGTATTCACATTTTCTATAGCTTTAGTTGTTTGGGGTAGAAATGGTTTTTAGTTCAGTTGTAAATCAAACGGAGTATATTCAATGTTTTCAGAGATAGCTATAGCTGCTTTTATTAGCCCATTAATGATATTTATTGGTCTTATATTAGGTTTTATTCTTTTAAAAGTACAAGGTGAATAGTTCTTGTATATATTTTTTTATATTTAATTACAAACAAAAAATTTAATAAAAATTCTTTCAAGTAAGTTTATCTTATTAAATTTTTTATTTTTATCAAAATACTATGTTTAAATTTTGTTGGTATATTTTTAGTTTATTAACTGTATGTTGCATATTGCTTAATACTCCTAGTAGTAGCAATATTGGATCATCTATGAACCAAAATCAAATATTTAGTTTTCGATCTAATAAATTGCTTATGCAGAGATTGATTTCTTTTAATATATTGATGTTTTTTATTTTTACTATACTTTCTTTATTATAAGTTTAGTGTTAACGTCTATGTTTATGTATTTTTTTATTATAGCTTTCTATGTTTACTACGAAAAGTAATTGCCCTGTTCCATTTGATCAGCAGCCTTTAAATGAGTATCTTTCGTTAAAAAAGTCTTTTCTATTTTCTTGGTCAATGTCGACAAATCAATCTTTTATTGTTGGTATTCTATCTTCTTTTATTTTTTTATCTGTTTTTTTTAGTATTTTTCTTGTTGTATTTACTGATATTAGTAGTTTTCGTGATTTTTGTTTATTAAATATAGTATTTTCTAATGTGGTGATGTTTTTTTTGTTTTGTAGACTTTATCTGGGTTGGTCTTATATTGTTAAAAGATTAATGAGTGCAATAGTTTTTTATGAAGAATCAGGTTGGTATGATGGTCAAGTTTGGATTAAAACATCAGATTATTTAATTCAAGATCGATTAATAGGATCTTATCAGGTAATTCCTTTTATAATACGTCTTCAATACTCATGTATAATTATTTTTTTTTGTTTTATCATAATTTACTTATTTACCTCTATTTTTTGAATAATACTTCTATTTATTGTAATATGATATAGTTCGCGGGGTAGAGCAGTCTGGTAGCTCGTCGGGCTCATAACCCGAAGGTCAATGGTTCAAATCCATTCCCCGCTATTCTTTTTAAAATACGTTTTCAATACAAGATCATATTTATTTTACTTAATTATGTAATATACTATTATTATGCATCTTAAATTTTATGAATTTTTATCTTAATAAATAAACTTTGTATTACTATGTTAACTAAAAATTTTTTGCAAGTCGGAGATAAAGCTCCAAATTTTTCTGCTACAAGTGTTTATCAACAAGAATTTAAACAGATTAGCCTATCAGATTATTTAGGTAAATATTTAATTTTATTGTTTTATCCACTTGATTTTACTTTTGTCTGTCCTACTGAAATTATTGCTTTTAGTGACATGTATGATCAAATTCAGTCTTTAAATGCAGAAATTTTAGGTATATCTGTCGATAGTGAGTATTGTCATTTAGCCTGGATGCAATTAGATAGGGATGCTGGTGGTGTTGGTGATTTAAGATATCCTTTAGTTTCAGATTTATGTAAAGAAATAAGTTTATCATTTAATGTTTTAAATGATGAAGGAAAATCTTTAAGAGGTCTTTTTATTATTGATAAAGAAGGAGTTATACAACATTATCTAGTTAATAGTTTAGATGTTGGAAGAAATGTTGAAGAAACGATCAGAACTTTGCAAGCAATACAGTATGTTCAAAATAATCCTGATGAAGTTTGTCCTGCAAATTGGCAGCCTGGTCAATCTGCTATTAAAAGTGGTATTAATCGTTCTAAAGACTATTTTCAATCAATTTAGATTATATTAACTTTTTATTATAGTATATCTAATTACATTATGTAAATAATATTTAAATTATTGCTTAAATTAAAGTAATAATTAGTGATTTAATTAAATTTTTGTTTTAGAAAAGGAGATTAAAATGTCTACAAATTTGGCGGAACAATTGCGTGAAGGAACAACGAAGTCTCATAGTATGGCTGAAAATGTAAGTTTTGTTAAATCTTTTTTAGGTGGTGTTGTAGATAAAAAATCTTATAGACAATTGGTTGCCAATCTATATTTTATTTATGAAGCTATTGAATATCAAATAGAAAAAAATAAAGATAACTTATTTGTAAATGCTATATATTTTCCGGAATTATACCGAAAACAAAGTTTAATAAATGATTTGGATTATTATTATGGTAGTAATTGGGAGAATCAAATAAAACCTTCTTCAGCTACTCAAATATATGTTGATAGAATTCATCAAATTGGATCTTTAAGTCCAGAGCTATTGATAGCTCATTCTTATACTAGATATATTGGTGATCTTTCTGGTGGTCAAATTTTAAAAAAAATAGCTCAAAATGCTATGCAGCTTGCTGATAATGAAGGAACTGCTTTTTATGATTTTAAATCTATTGATAATGAGAAGGTTTTCAAAGATTTATATAGACAATCATTAAATAATATACCTCTAAACAAACAACAGATTCAACAAATTATTGCAGAAGCCAATATTGCTTTTAATTTAAATATGAAAATATTTCAAGAACTTAATTCTAATTTAATTAAGATTATGGTAATGTTGCTTATATCTTCTATTAATAATTTTCGTAAAAAATTTTCATAATCTTTATTATAACTAATTAATACATATGTATAAATTAAAAACTAATCAATCAATTAGTAAACGTTTTAAAGTAACTAGTAATTATAAACTATTAAAGCGAAGAGCTTGTAAAAGTCATTTATTGCAAAAAAAAAGTAATAAAAGAAAACGTAAGTTGCGTAAAATTAGTGTTGTTCATTTTCATGATAAAGGCAATTTTATCAATTCTTTGCCTTATCTTAATTAAATAAGTATTATAACAATATGTATGACAAGAATTAAAAGAGGTAATGTTGCTCGTAAGAGAAGAAAAAAGATATTGAAATTAGCTAAAGGTTTTAGAGGTTCTCATTCTAAACTTTTTCGAACAGCTAAACAGCAAGTTCTTAAAGCTTTAAAGTATTCTTACATCGGTAGAAAACATAGAAAACGTAATTATCGTCGCTTATGGATTGTTCGTATTAATGCTGCAGTTAGATTCTATAATATGAATTACAGTCAATTTATTTATTTGCTGAAAAAAAGAAACATTGCATTAAATCGTAAAGTATTATCTCAATTAGTTTTAATTGATCAGCAAGCTTTTGGTTACTGTATTAAATTTATTAAATCTAGTAACTAATAAGTTTAGTTAATTCTATCTAATATATAGTAAGTTAATAGTGATATCTCTTTATTATTTTGGTAAGAATCTTTGTTTTTTAATATATGTATAGCTAGTTGAATATTTTCTTCTGCTATATCTTTAGCTTTTTGTATAGAATTAGTACTTTTTATTATATCTATAGCTTCATTTACAGTTTGTTTAAATTGAAATTCTTCATCTATTATTTGCTTTAGTTTAGATTTTTGTTTTAATGCTAATATTAATGGAGCTGTTAAGTTACCGTTTTTTAAGTCTGATCCTGCAGGTTTACCTAAATTTTTTGATAGTCCTGTTAAATCAAGTATATCGTCAATTATTTGAAAAGCTAATCCTAAATGTTTGCCATATAAATAAAAGTCATTTTGTACTTTTTCGTTGCTTTTATTTAATATAGTAGTAGCTTTACAGCTACATGCTAATAATGAAGCAGTTTTATAGAAAGATTTTTCTATATATTCTTCTACTGATATTAAAGAATCAAAAGACTTGATTCCTTGTTGTATTTCTCCTTCTGCAAAATCAGTAATTATTTTTGAAATGGTTTTTACAACATTTAGGTTGTTTAAATTTGCTAAATACCATGATGATTGCGCAAATAAAAAGTCTCCTGCTAGTACAGCAACTTTATTGTTAAATACAGTATGTACAGTACTAATTCCTCTTCTTGTATCACAATTATCTACTATATCATCATGTAACAAGCTAGCTGTATGTATTATTTCAGTAATTTCTGCTAGTCTTTTTTGTTCTGTTGATATTGAGTTATCTGTACTTATAAGTTTAGATATTAAGAAAATAATTGCCGGTCTCAATCTTTTTCCTCCTGCTTTAAATAGTTGTTCAGCTGCTGAGTATAAAATAATATTTTCTGTAGCAATCATTTTACTTAAATTTTCATTTAACTGTTTTAGTTCAGTTTTTATTGACTTCATATATAAATTGAGAAAATAGCTTATTGTAAAATTATATTAATTATAAAAATATTATCATAATATTTTTTATAGATGTCGTAAATTTAATAATATACTAATTATATTTGCTGTCTTATGCATATAATTATGATATAATTAATTAGTTAGTGTATTTAGTTTAAAATAGTTTATATATTAATCTTCCAGGAGATATTCAGATTAAAATGTCGAAAGAAAAAACAAAAACTTCTCTACCATTAGCTGTTTTATCAAGTGTTATTAATAATAAAAATGATATTAGTCACGATATACTCATTTCTTTATATAAAGATATGTTGTTAGGACGTTACTTTGAAGATATGTGTGCACAGATGTATTATCGTGGAAAGATGTTTGGTTTTGTTCATCTGTATAATGGACAAGAAGCTGTTTCTACTGGAGTTATTAAGTTACTTAATCAAGATGATTATGTTTGTAGTACATATCGTGATCATGTTCATGCTATAAGTAAAGGTGTTGATCCTAAACATGTTATGGCAGAATTATTTGGTAAAGAAACTGGATGTAGTAAAGGACGCGGTGGGTCGATGCATATATTTTCTGCCAAACATAATTTTTTAGGTGGTTTCGCTTTCATTGGAGAAGGTATACCAATAGCTCTTGGAGCATCATTTCAAAGTGTTTATAAAAAACAAATTCTAAATATGAATAACTCGTTAAGTGTTACAGTTTGTTTTTTTGGTGATGGAACTACCAATAATGGCCAATTTTTTGAATGTTTAAATATGTCTGCTCTATGGAAATTGCCTATTATATTTATTGTAGAAAACAATCAATGGGCAATTGGAATGGCACATCATCGTTCAACTTCTTTACCAGAAATACATAAAAAAGCTAAAGCATTTGGCTTACCAGGGATTGAAGTTGATGGTATGGATGTTTTAGCTGTTAGAAGTGTTGCAGAAGCAGCTATAGTTAGAGCTCGATCTGGAAATGGTCCAACTTTAATAGAGGCATTAACATATCGTTTTAGAGGCCATTCTTTAGCTGATCCCGATGAATTAAGATCAAGGCAGGAAAAAAATGCATGGTTAGCTCGTGATCCTATTAAAAGTTTTAAAAATTATCTTATTAAAAATCAACTAATTGATTTTAATGTTTTAAGTACAATTGAATTAGAAGTAAAACAAAAAATTCAGCATTCTGTTGATTTTGCTTTATCTAGTCCGGAACCCAATTTAGATGAATTAAAGCGAGATTTATTCGTAGAAAATTAATTTAGTTGTTTATAATGTAATAAATTTATCAAATAATATAGTAAAATTATGAGTAAAATTTTTTTATTTGATGCTTTACGTCAAGCTACTGATGAAGAAATGCATCGAGACAGATCTGTTTTTGTTTTAGGAGAAGATGTTGGACATTATGGTGGTTCCTATAAGGTCACTAAAGATTTACATATAAAGTATGGAGATATTAGAGTTTTAGATACACCAATAGCTGAAAATAGTTTTATGGGTATGGCTATAGGTGCTGCAATAACTGGTTTAAAGCCTATTGTAGAAGGTATGAATATGAGTTTTTTACTTTTGGCTTTTAATCAAATTTCAAATAATGCAGGTATGTTACGTTATACTTCTGGAGGTAATTTTAAAATACCTTTAGTAATACGTGGACCTGGTGGAGTTGGTAAACAGCTGGGTGCGGAGCATTCTCAAAGGTTAGAGGCTTATTTTCAAGCAATACCAGGCTTAAAAATTGTTGCTTGCTCTACACCTTATAATGCTAAAGGACTCTTAAAATCTGCTATTCGTGATAATAATCCTGTTATTTTGTTTGAACATGTTTTACTATATAACTTACAAGATGATATTCCTCAAGGTGAATATTTTGTTTCTTTAGATAAAGCTGAACTAGTGAGGTCTGGAAATGATGTTACTATTGTTACTTATTCTCGCATGCGTTACCATGTTTTAGAAGCTGTAAATTCATTAGTTAAAGAAGGATATAATCCTGAAGTGATTGATTTAATTTCTTTAAAGCCTATTGATATCAATACTATTATTAAATCTTTACAAAAAACTCATCGTTTACTAATTGTTGAAGAATGTATGAAAACTGGTGGAATAGCAGCAGAAGTGATTGCTCAAGTAAATGATAATTCTTTTGATTTATTGGATGCTCCTATTATTAGATTATCTTCTCAAGATATTCCTACGCCATATAACGGTATCTTAGAAAAAGCAACTGTTGTACAGCCTCAACACATTATTGAAGCTGTACAACAATTACTCTCTTAGTGTTGTTATAATAAATTTATTAAATAGCTTTATGATTATTTTTAATATTAGTGAATATTAAAACTTCATGTCTGCTGCTTGTACTTTTTCCCATTGTTTTTTCTTTAGAACAAAGAATATCTGTGCTAATGTAATGCTAATAAAAAATATAATCATATTTTTAATTCTTGTAGGGCTTTGAAGTACTATTTCAGTTTCATTTTGACCAAATCCTCCTATATTAGGATCATTGGTTAAATTTTGATTTATTGAAATGTTGCTGCCTTCTGAAACTACAATTTTTAAACCTTTTGGAATTAATTCACTGATAGTTTCTCCATTAGTTTTCTCGATGTTAATTAAGAATCCTCCAGATGCTTGTTCCTCAATATTATTAATTTTACCATTTACATTAGAGGTAATTATGTTATTATTAGATTTATCTCCTGTTGGATATATTTGACCTCTTCCTCTATTACCTCCAACATATATTGGATATTTTAAGAAAAATATATTTTTATCTGTTTGTGGATCTGGAGATAGTATCGGAAATATAATTTCTTTATTATTTTTTCCTGATACTGGTCCAACTACTAAAATATTTTCTTTTGATTTACTATAAGCTTGTGCATAAAAATTTTTGGTTTTGCTTTTCATTTCATCATCTAACATATTCTTAGGAGCTAATTTAAAGCCTTCTGGTAATATTATTATTGCACCCGTATTTAAATTACCTTTTGCTCCATTTCCTAATATTTGTTCAGAATTATTTTCATATGGAATTGAAATTTTAGCTTCAAAAATACTGTTTGGTAAAACAGATTTGGGTACTTCGATTGATACTTTTTTTTGAGCTAAATGACAATTAGCACATACAATTCGTCCAGTAGCTTCCCTTGGATTTTCATATCCTTGTTGGGCATAAACAGGAAAGCTATATGCAGGATATATTGTAATGCCCATTATGCTTATAATGCTGAATAGTATTAATAAAATTTCTTTGATGTTTAATAGTATACTACTTTTCTTCATAGTTAGATTTGAATTTGCTTTTTGTTTTTTATTTATAATAATATTCTATCTTCATTCTTGAATATAAAATCATTAATTTATATGTTTAATGATTTTAGTTAAGTTTTTATTATTTTTACTATAATTATTCCTCCAAAGTATAATATAAGAATAGTCATAGTCATACATATTTGCGTGATTGGATCTGTTGAAGGTGTTATAATAGCTCCAATAATTGTTGCTATAAATGTTACATACTTCCATGTATTTAGCATGCTCTCCCAATTTACTATATCTGTAATTCCTAATATAATCTGTATTATCGGTATTTGAAAGCACAATCCGGTACTTAATATTATCAGTATTATAAAATTAAAGTATTCATCAAATGACCAAATTGGTTCTATTAATTCAGACCCGTAATTAATTAAAAATTTTAAGGTTATTGGAATTAAAAATATGTAAGAAAAAAATGTTCCTATAAAAAATAATATAATAGAGCTTGTCATTACAGGAATGAGATATGAGCTTTCTTTTTTTGTTAAACCAGGTAAGATGAATTGTAATAGTTGGTATATGCTGAAAGGACTTGTAATAATAATTGCGGAATAAACTGAAAGCTTTACAGAAACAAAAAGATATTCTCCTGGTGCTAGTTGTAAAAATTTAATTCCGACGGCAGGTTTTTGTAAAAAAGATGTTATGTCTTTTGTATAAACTATACAAACGACTGATGCTATAATAAAGACGATAAATGATAGAAAAAATCTTGTTCTTAATTCACTTAAGTGTTCAATAATTGGCATGTATTTATCTCTATCTTTTTTATATGTTTGTTTCATATTTTGATGATTTCTATAAGTATTAAAAAACTTATCTTTATTCAAGGTAGTTTTTATATTTAATTATATTATATTAATAATTTTATCTCTTTGTTATCACACAAATATAACAAAGTTTGATGTTATTATTAATTTGTAAAATTAAGGATTGGTATTTTTTATGATTGTCAAAGCTAGCGGTGGTAGTCCTTTAGTACAACCTAAACTTTATAAAACAGTTTCTTTATCTAGTATTTTACAAGCTGAGCAACAAGATCGATTTTTGCAGTTGGGCGAATTGAATCAGCTGGTTTCTTTTTTTAGTTCTGGTAACCAACGTTTACAAGTTGCTGAGTTACTAACTAAAAATGCTAATTTTTTAGTTTCTAAAGCTGCTGATAAAATTTTTGTTGGTGGCTCTGCTATTTCTTATTTAGAAAGACCACAGGCTGCATTTTTAGAGATAAACTCTGATAATGAAACTTTTATGCTTCAGCAGTTATCAGGCAACTCTTCAGCAAATGTATTTGATAATATTTCTTCTTCACTATTTGATACCAATGATCCTTTACCGCCAGGTTTTAAGCCAATTAATGTTATTAAATATGGACCTGAACGTATGAAAAAATCTTTACGTGATTTGGATTGGTTTTTAAGATATTTAACATATGCAATTATATCTGGTGACTCTAATATTCTTTCTGTAAATATACGTGGATTAAGAGAATTGATTGATAACGCCTGTTCTAGTGCTGCTGCAATAGTAGCTTTGCGTGAAATGCGTAAATTATCTCTAAATTTATTTAATGATGATTTAGACTCAAAACAGTTAGTTAAGCAATATTTCAATGTTTTAATTTTAGAGTTTGAATCTTCTAGCTTTAGTGATAAATTACGTAAAAGATCATCAATTGATATGCAGGGTTTACGTTTACCTCAAATATATAGTAAAGCGGGTGTTTCTAATCAAAGATTTGTTATTAAAACTAGTTTATCTACAAATGAACAACAAGTAGTAATAAGTGCTTGTTATAGACAAGTTTTTGAACGAGATATTTCTAAAGCTTATGATTTAAAATTTGTTGATCTCGAATCTCAGGTAAAAATTGGTAAATTGTCTATTAAAGAGTTTATTAGATGTTTAGGTAAATCTTATCTCTATAAACAGCAGTTTAATCAACCTTTTGTTAATAGTCGTGTTATTGAGTTGTCTTGTAAACATTTTTTAGGTAGAGGTTTAAGTTCAATAGAAGAATTTCAAAAATATTTTTCTATTCTTTCTAATAGTGGAATAAATAGTTTAGTTGATAATTTGATTAATTCTCAAGAGTATGCAGATTATTTTGGTGAAGAAACAGTTCCTTATTTCCGTAATCTAGGTGAAGAAGCTCAAGAGTCTAGAAATTGGGGGCCTCAAATAAGATTATTTAATTATAGTGCTGTTTTTAGAAAAATTCCTGAATTTATTACATTATTTGCTGATTATAAATCTAAATTATCTAATCAACATCCTTATGGATTAGGTAATGATCCTCTTGCTTTGCAGTTTGGAGCTATATTTCCTAAAAATACCATTGATTTAAAAACTAAATCATCTTTTTGTACTAGAGATACAAGGAGACTTTTAGTAAGATATGGTCCAGGAATATATAATCAGATGAGTAGTCCAAATTTAAGAAATATAGATACTAAAGTTATCTGCCCAACGATATTCAGTAAAAAAAATAATTTATTAACAAATCAACAAATAGTTTCAGCTATTTACTTAAGAGTTTTTGGTAGATTTGTTTATCAAGAGGAGTTATCTTCTATATTAAAATATCAAAATCAGTTTCAAAGTAATTTAATTTCTGTTAAAAAATTAATTAGTTTACTTGTAAAATCTTCTGTATTTAGATCATTATTTTGGAATAATTTATATATTTGTAAAGCTATTGAGTATATACATATTAAATTAATTGGTAGACCTACATATAGTAGGCAAGAAATAGATCAGTATTTTAATATTGTTTATAAACAAGGTTATTATGCTATGGTTGATTCTATGTTAAATAGTGTTGAGTATAATGAGTCTTTTGGTGATTTTATTGTTCCTTATGAACGGTATATTACTTCAACTTCCGTTTCTTCTCGAGGATTATCACAAAGTAATATAACTGTAAGTTCTGTAAGTAAGAGCAATCCAATTAATTTTATAAATTTAAGCAATTTGAAAGAGCAACGTAGTATAAACAGTCTGAAAAAAAGAATTTTTCAAGGTGTTACTAGTAAGCGATACCAATGTAAGTTATTTGTTTTAAATGAGTCATCAAATTTTTCTGACAAAACTCAAATTTTGCGTGCAACTTATAGACAATTATTTGAAAGAGATCTTGGTGCTTTTAGTCTTGGTAACGAATTTTATAGTTTAGAAAAAAGTTTTATGTCTTCTAAAATTACAGTGCAAAAGTTAGTTCAGCAATTAGGTTGTTCTAATTTATATCGTCAAGAATTTTATGAGCCTCATCCGAATACTAAAGTAATAGAATTATCTACAAAACATTTTTTAGGTAGGGCACCTAATAATCAAGCAGAAATTAGATATTATAATCAAATATTAGCTTCTCAAGGTATATATAGTTTTATTTATACAATTGTAAATAGTAATGAGTATATAAATCTTTTTGGTCTTAACACAGTTCCTTATCGTCGTTTTCCTACATTACCAGCAGCTAACTTTCCAAATACAGAAAAATTATATAATTCTTTTACTAAACAGAATAATGATATTGTTGTTCCAAGTTTTAATTCAATATCTAGTTATTAATAATTGATTACCTGAGTTGATGCTGAAGTATCTATTAACTTTCTTGTTTTAGTACTTTTTCTTAAAATATATTTAGTTATGTCTAAAATTATTTAATCATACATTTTTTTTATTATTCTAATCTTTAGATATATAGAAAAATGAAGCTAATTAATTTTTAATTTAACTTAAATAAATTTTTTTTCAGATTTACAATCTATATAATTTACGTATAAATATAAGGAGTTTGATTTGTGAGTATTGTTACTAAATCTATTGTAAATGCAGATGCAGAAGCGCGATATTTGAGTCCTGGAGAATTGGATAGGATTAAAAGCTTTGTACTATCTGGTCAAAGACGTTTAAGAATAGCACAGATATTAACTGATAATCGTGAACTTATTGTAAAACAAGGAGGACAGCAGTTATTTCAAAAACGAACTGATGTAGTATCTCCAGGAGGTAATGCTTATGGAGAAGAGATGACAGCAACTTGTTTAAGAGATTTAGATTATTACTTAAGGCTTGTTACTTATGGTATTGTAGCTGGAGATGTTACTCCAATTGAAGAAATTGGTCTTGTTGGTGTCAAAGAAATGTATAATTCATTAGGTACACCAATTTCTGGTGTAGCTGAAGGTGTTCGTTGTATGAAAAACATAGCTTGTTCTCTACTTTCCGGTGAAGATGCTGCTGAAGCAGGTTTTTATTTTGATTATACTTTAGGTGCTATGCAGTAGTTTGATCATTTCATTGTATTTTAATTAATTTATATTTATTAAAATACTAAATTAGCTTTATATTAAAACATAAGGAAACTTATTTTATGCAAGATGCTATTACTTCTGTAATTAATACAGCGGATGTTCAAGGAAAATATTTAGATGATAATTCATTAGAAAAGTTGAGAGGTTATTTTCAAACTGGGGAATTAAGAGTAAGAGCAGCAGCGACTATTGCTGCTAATGCTGCTACTATAATAAAAGAGTCAGTTGCAAAGGCACTTTTATATTCAGACATTACTAGACCAGGCGGTAACATGTATACAACTAGACGATATGCTGCCTGTATTAGAGATTTAGATTATTATTTAAGATATTCAACCTATGGAATGTTAGCAGGAGATCCATCGATTTTAGATGAAAGAGTTTTAAATGGTTTAAAAGAAACTTATAATTCCTTGGGTGTTCCAATTGGTGCAACGATACAAGCAATACAAGCTATGAAAGAAGTTACTACTTCATTGGTAGGATCTGATGCTGGTAAAGAAATGGGGCTATATTTTGATTATATTTGTTCTGGTTTAAGTTAAATTATTTACTAATACTATAATAACAACCTGAAATTTGAAAGTAGGATTTCAGGTTGTTATTATAGTATTTAACTATTGTTTACTATAGCAGCTTGTAGCCTTGCTTTTGCTTTTCTAAGGATTTGAGTTGCTTCGATCTTTTCTTTGCTTGTATTAGCTTCCTCAATAGAGATTGTTGCTTTTTCTAATTCATTCTTAGCATCTTCTAAATTAATGTCTGTTATCTCTTCAGCCCCATTAACTAAAATTGTTATATTATTGCTTTTAACTTCCGCAAAACCACCTAATAAGATAATAGGTTTCCAATCTTTATTTATTCGAACACGCATTACTCCTATATCTAATGCAGTTAGTAATGGTATATGTCCTGTTAATATACCTAACTGTCCAGTACTACTAGGTAAAATAATTTCTTCAGCCTCTGCATCCCAAACTATTTTATCTGGTGCAATTACGCGAATTTTTAGTGTCATAATATTATTTTATTTTAAAGTTTCTGCTTTAGCTATTGCTTCTTCTATATTTCCTACTAAGTAAAAAGATTGTTCAGGTAATTCATCTAGTTCCCCTTTCAGAATCATTTGAAAACCTTTAATTGCTTCTTCTAATGAAACATATTTACCAGGAGATCCAGTGAATACTTCTGCAACAAAAAATGGTTGTGATAAAAATCTTTCAATCTTTCTAGCTCTAGCTACAGTTAAACGATCATCTTCAGATAATTCATCGAGTCCTAAAATTGCTATTATATCTTGTAGTTCTTTATATCTTTGCAAAGTTGATTTTATTTGTTGAGCTGTTGAATAATGTTCAAGACCTACAATATCTGGTTGTAACATTGTTGATGTAGATCCTAAAGGATCTACTGCTGGATATATTCCTTTAGCAGCAAGTCCTCTAGATAAAACTGTTGTTGCATCTAGATGAGCAAATGTTGTTGCAGGAGCAGGATCTGTTAAATCATCAGCTGGTACATAGACTGCCTGTATAGATGTAATAGATCCGTCAGTAGTTGACGTAATTCTTTCTTGTAAGGCACCCATTTCAGTTGCTAAAGTTGGTTGATAACCAACAGCTGACGGCATACGGCCTAATAAAGCTGATACTTCAGATCCAGCTTGTACAAATCTAAATATATTATCAATAAATAGTAATACATCTTGTTTATTAATGTCACGAAAATACTCTGCCATTGTAAGAGCAGTTAAGCCTACTCTCATTCGAGCTCCTGGTGGTTCATTCATTTGCCCATATACAAGTGCAACTTTAGATTCTGTTAATTTTTCTGCATTTATTACTTTTGATTCTTTCATTTCTTCATATAAGTCATTGCCTTCTCTAGTTCTTTCTCCTACTCCTCCAAATACAGATACGCCTCCGTGTGCTTTTGCTATATTATTAATTAATTCCATAATTAATACAGTTTTACCTACTCCTGCTCCACCAAATAGTCCTATCTTCCCACCTCTTCTGTATGGAGCTAGTAAGTCAACAACTTTAATACCAGTTTCAAATATTGATGGTTTTGTTTCAAGTTGAGTGAATAATGGTGCTACTCTATGTATTGGTAAGAAATCTAATGATGAAACAGCTCCTAAATTATCTACAGGTTCTCCTAGTACGTTAAAAATTCTTCCTAGTGTTGGTATTCCTACTGGAACTGTTATTGGTTTTTCTGTATCAATAACTTCAGATCCTCTTTTTAATCCTTCAGTAGAACTCATAGCAACAGCTCTAACTTTATTATCTCCTAATAGTTGTTGTACTTCGCAAGTAATAGTATTGTTAGGGCCTTGTATTTTTAAAGCGTTAAAAACTTTAGGTAATTTTCCATTTGGAAACTCTATATCTAAAACAGGTCCAATTATTTGTGTAACTGATCCTTCTTTTAATAATTTCATGCTGATTTTATATATTAGTAATTAGTTAATTAGGAAATTTTCTTATCTTAAGTTTATTCATATAAATTACTTAATTAAAACTATTATATAATATATATAGCTAATTTTGTTGTATTCTTTAGTTTTAATGTAAATTATATTTCTTACCAGTTGTTTTTAACCAATTTTGTGCTTCAATATAATTATTGGGAGCTAATGCAATAGCTTGTACCCAATATTTTGCTGCTTTTGTAAACATTTGTTTTGATGAATTATTTTGCTTATTATTTATTGCTTTTAAGCCTTGATAATGATATATTACAGCAATGTTATTAAGTGCTTGTGGTAAATTAGAGTTTAATTCTAAAGCTTGATGATAATATTCTAATGCTTGAATATGTTCTCCGTTACTTGCATATATCAATCCGATATTGTACAAAATATATGATCTATCGTATGGATCTTCTTCTAATTGTAATGCTTCATAATAATTTTCTAAAGCTTCTGCATATTCTCCTTCCGATTGTGCAGACATTCCATCTCTATAGTAGTAGAATGCTTCTTTTTCTTCTTTACTTGTTGGTAAAATTTTTAATACAATATCTGCTAATATAGTGAAAGTTTTATCTATAAAGTTATCGTTTTTTTGAAGTCTGGGCATGATTTAATATGTCTGTTATTTTGATCTATTTTTATTATTAATATAATTGTAATATTTTATAAAACCATAAATTTTATAAATTATTTTATTAATATATATCGTAAATATGTTTTCTAAAAACTATTATATTTTTCCATATGAATTTAATTTTGTTAATATTTTCAATAATTATACCTTTTTAGGCTATTATGATGATATTTTACTATTAAAAAATCCAAAGTTGCTTAGTGCTATTAGTCAAAATTTATCTATAGTTACTAAAAAATCTTCTGTAAAAGATGATTTAACTTCTTTATCGACTAGTCTAAATAAGTTTGACAAAAAATATAGATCTAATGTGCATCAACAAGATTTAATTAAAGCTAAAAAATCCAAAGTTAAATTAATTAAAAATAAGCAAAAAAGTTCTGATGATATAAAAGATGCTAAACTTTTTGTTAATAGATCAGATAATTTATTTACTCAAGATTTACTAGATAGATCAAGTATAAAGTCTCCTAAATCTAATTCTAAAGGTAAAAAGAAATATAAATTAAAGTTAGAATCTTCAGAATACAACAGTTTGTCACAAGACTATACTGAATGTCAAAATGATACAAATTTTGTACAGTTAAACAAAAATATTTTATTAAATAGACCTATTAGTATACATAATTTATCATTAAAAATTAGTATACCTGAAGCTGAAATCATTACTTATTTATTTTTAAATAAAGGTATTTCTGCAACGATAAATGATGTAATAGACTTAAGTATAATACGTAGTATTGCAGAAAATTATGGTTTTAACTTAGTTGAATCTCCATCGCTTAAAGATGTAGATAACTATACAGTGGAATGTTTAAATCGTTCTCATAAGACTGTTAAGAGAGATCCGGTAATTACAATACTGGGTCATGTAGATCATGGTAAAACAAGTTTATTAGATTCAATATTAAAGACTAATTTAGTGAGTAGAGAATCTGGTGGTATTACCCAATCTATTGCAGGTTATGAGATAGTGTGGGACTATCAACTTAAACAACAGAGGATAGTTTTTTTAGACACACCTGGGCATGAATCTTTTAAAAAAATGCGACTGAGAGGCGCAAAAGTAGCTGATATTGCTTTATTGGTTATTGCAGTTGATGATGGATTAAAGCCACAAACTATTGAGGCTATTAATTATATTAAAGATATGAATTTAGTTTGTATTGTAGTTATTACTAAAGCAGATAAGTTATTAGATAATGTACCCAAAATTAAGCAAGATTTAGCTGATTATAACATGTTATGTGAAGAATGGGGAGGTTCTATCTCAGTTGTTGAAGTCAGCTCGATGAATGGTAAGAATATTGATTTATTATTATCTAAAATTTGTATACTATCAAATACTAATAATTTTGTTGCTGATCCAAAAGAGTTAGCTGCAGGCACTATTCTCGAAGCTTACTTAGATAAAAAACAAGGTTCTATAGCTAATATAATTATACAGAATGGTACTTTAAAGCTTGGAGATTTAATAGCTTGTGAAAATTTATATGGAAAAGTTAAAAGTATTACAAATCTTGCAAATATAAAAATTAAATTTTCTGGACCATCTTCTATTGTTCAAATTTTAGGTTTTACAAGTTTACCAAAAGCTGGATCTTTATTTTGTGTTTTTCGTGATGAAAAAAGTGCTAAAGAATATTCTTTAAAGCATTTTAATGTTAAACAGCTTGATCTAGCATTAAATTTTTTGAATACAAGAATTACTTTAGATCTTAGCCTAGAAATAAAACAATTAAGGTTAATTTTAAAAGCAGATACTCAAGGTACGCTAGAAGCTATATTAGATCTTTTATCTAATATTTCTCAATCTAGAGTTCAAATAAACATTATCTCTGCTAATTTTGGCAATATTTCAAATACTGATGTTGAGCTTGCGGTAGCAACAAGCTCTTATATTTTGGCTTTTAATGTAAATATTTCGTCTCACGTTAATAGTTTATTAAAAAAGTATAAAATAAATTTTAAAGCTTTTAATGTTATTTATGATTTATTCAATTATGTTCAAGGTACTATGCTGGATTTAATTGAACCATCCTATGATAAGGTTTTAATTGGTAAAGCTATTGTGAAAACAGTTTTTAATATGAATAAAGGTATTATTGCTGGTTGTATAGTAAATGAAGGTAAATTAAATGTAAAATCTTATATTTATGTTTATCGTAATAATATCATTGTACATGAAGGTTTTATTAGTTCATTAAAAAGAATAAAGAATGATGTTGAAGAAATTGTTGCAATTAATGAATGTGGATTGATGTCTAATTTTGAATTATGGCAAAATTTAGATAAAATAGAAGCTTATGAATTAATTACTAAGCAAAAAACTCTATAATATTTTTTACAAGATGAAAGTATATTAACTTTCAATCGTTTCATCTTGATTATTGTACTTAATCCTTTTTTAGAAATGGTAATAAGGCAAGTAAGCGAGCTCTTTTAATAGATTTGGTAATTTTTTTCTGTTGCTTTGAGTTTAAGCCCGTAGAGCGACGAGATAAAATTTTACCTTGATCATTAATAAACTTTCTTAACAAATCTATATCTTTATAATCTACTATATTTTTTGAATCTTTTGTTAATTCTTTAAAATTATTTTTTTTATATGTGTTCATTAAATTTTATTTTTTACTTAATTTCTTTAAATATCTCATGTGTATTGCAGTAAGTACAAAATTTTTTAAGTTCTAATCTATTAGGTGTGTTCCTTTTATTTTTACAGGTAGTATAACGAGCGATCCCATTTTTTCTTTTAGTTATTTTATCATTCTTGCACTGACATTCTAATGTGATTGTTATTCTTGATCCTTTATTTTTTGCCATACTTTATTTTATATTATTATTTGTATTTAATATTCTTTGTTACCAAGTTTTATATGATATTGTATATCTTTTGTTGATAATGTATAATCATAAAAACTTTAAAGTAATTTTACATTAGTGTAATTCGAATTGTAAATTTATAATATGCCTCAAACTAAATCTCATCTTCAAAACAGTAAAATTATATTAAGAAATCGTAGTCGTAATAAAAAGTATAAACTATCAGTAAAAAAAGCAATAAAGATATATCTTTTTAGTCTAAATAATATAGTAAAAAATAAAAATAATAATCAAAAAAATTTGGATATATGTGCAAATAATTTATCTGTAGTTTATGAAAAAATAGATAAAGCTGTGAAAAAAAAGGTTTTGCATAAAAATACCGCATCGCGTAAAAAATCAAAGTTAGCTAATATGATTAATTAAATTTTAGTCTATATATTCATTATTTCAAGTAGATCTATAGCCATAACATAATTATAATAATTATTTTTAATTGAAATTTATATCATTTTTAAAATGATTCAATAATTTTGTTTTTTAGTATAAATTATTAACTAATCTATCATTTTTATAATAAATTGTATTGGTTATTTTTAACATATTTTATGTTTGTTATTCAAATAGTTCATTTTTTGCCATGTTATCTCTCTGGAGTTTTTTATGTTACAAAAAAATATTTCTGTATCTATAGTACCAGATTTAGTTGAAATACAAATTAAAAGTTTTAGGCTTTTTTTGGAAAATGGTTTAGTTGAAGTTTTAGATTCTTTTCCTGTTATTACTGATCCTACAGGTAAGTTGGAATTAAAGTTCTTTGGTAAAGATTATAAATTAAAATTTCCTCGTTATAGTGTTCGTAAAGCTAAGAGCCGTGATAAAACTTATAGTGCACAAATCTACATACCTTCGAAATTAACTAGAAAAGATACTGAATTTATTAAAAAGCAAAAAAATTTTGATTATGATGATTCTTCAGTTAGTATAGATCGACATAAAAAATATAAAAAAAGGCAAGTTTTTATTGGTGATATACCTTTAATGACAAATAGAGGAACTTTTGTTATTTCTGGTACGGAGAGAGTAATAATTAATCAAATAGTTAGAAGTCCTGGTATATATTATAAAAAAGAATTAGATAAAAATAATAAATATATATATAGTGCTAGCCTTATATCTAATAGAGGTTCATGGTTAAAATTTGAGATTGATGCTAAAGATCAAGTTTGGGTAAAAATTGATAAAACTCATAAAGTTAATGCATACGTTTTTCTTAGAGCTATTGGTTTAAATACTGAAGAAATTAAAATTCGTTTGAATAAATATAGTTTTTTAGTTAGTGGATCTATGCTATATGAGCAGAAAGAGTTATTTAAGGAAGTTGGTAAGTATTCTATAGAAGAATTAACTGATGAAGAATCAATTCTGATAGTATATAGTAAATTGCGTCCTAATGAACCCTCAACCTTATTAATTGCTCGACAAATGTTGTATTCACGTTTTTTTGACCCTAGGCGATATGATCTTAGTGAAGTTGGTAGGCATAAAGTTAATCAAAAATTAAGTTTAAAAATACCTAAAAATTTTAGAGTTTTATCTCCACAGGATATTGTTGTTGCTATTGACTATTTGATTAATATTAAAAAACAAAATACAGGTACATTTGATGATATTGATCATTTAGGTAACCGTAGAGTTAGATCCGTAGGTGAGCTTTTGCAGAATCAGATTCGTATAGGAGTTAGCCGTTTAGAAAGAATTATTCGTGAACGAATGATTATTTGTGATCTTGATTCTTTAAGTTTATCAAATTTAGTAAATCCAAAACCGTTAGTTGCTTCAATTCGTGAATTTTTTGGTTCGAGTCAATTATCTCAATTTATGGACCAAACAAATCCTTTATCAGAACTTACCCATAAAAGACGAATAAGTTCTTTAGGACCAGGTGGTTTAAATAAAGATAGAGCTGGTTTTGCAGTACGAGATTTGCATCCAAGTCATTATGGTCGGATATGTCCTATAGAGACACCTGAAGGACCCAACGCAGGTTTAATAGGATCATTAAGTATTTATGCTCGAGTTAACTTATATGGCTTTATTGAAACTCCTTGTTATAGAGTTAGTGGTTCTAAGGTATTAAGGACAGAGCCTTTAACCTATATAACCGCTGATCAAGAAGATGAGCTAAAGATTGCTCCTGCTGACATTATGCTTCGTCAAGGTATTTATATTCAGGATAAATATATTCCAGTTAGATATAGACAAGAATTTACTACTTCTATTAGTGATCATGTAGATTATATTGCTGTATCTCCAATACAAGTAATTTCTGCAGCAACTTCTTTAATTCCTTTTTTAGAGCATGATGATGCAAACAGAGCTTTAATGGGCTCAAATATGCAAAGACAAGCAGTACCACTTTTGTATCCAGAAAAACCTATTGTTGGTACTGGTTTAGAGTCAAAAATAGCTAGAGACTCAGGTATGACAATTGTCAGTAGAGCAAATGGTATAGTTAATTATGTTGCTGGAACTAAAATTGGGATTCAAGATTATGATGGTAATATAATTCATTACAGATTAAAAAAGTATTATAGATCAAATCAAGATACATGTATTAATCAAAGACCTATTGTTTGGCCTGGAGAAAAAATTGATAAAGGTCAAGTTATTGCTGATGGTGCATCTACAGAATTAGGAGAAATTGCTTTAGGCCAAAATATTTTAGTTGCCTATATGCCTTGGGAAGGTTATAACTATGAAGATGCTTTTTTAATTAGTGAAAGATTAGTTTATGATGATTTATATACTTCAATACATATTGAAAGATATGAAATTGAGTGTCGTCAAACAAAATTAGGTTCTGAAGAAATTACACGCAATATTCCAAATATTAGTGATAATTTTATTTCTTTATTAGATAAAAATGGCATAATTACTATTGGATCTTGGGTTGATTCTGGTGATATATTAGTTGGTAAGATTACTCCTAAAGGTGAGTCTGATCAACTTCCTGAAGGTAAACTCTTAAGAGCTATATTTGGAGAAAAATCTAGAGATGTGAGGGATACTTCATTAAGATTACCAAATGCTGCCAAAGGCAGAGTCGTTAACGTTAAAGTCTTTAAAAGACAAAATGGAGATGATTTACCACCTGGTACTAATATTATTGTTAGGATATATATAGCACAAAAGCGTAAAATTCAAGTTGGTGATAAGATGGCTGGTAGACATGGAAATAAAGGAATAATTTCAAGAATTTTACCAAAGCAAGATATGCCTTTTTTATCTGATGGAACACATATTGATATTATTTTAAATCCGCTTGGTGTACCTTCCCGTATGAATGTAGGACAAATATTTGAATGTTTACTAGGGTTAGCGGGTCATTATCTTAGCAAAAGATTTAAAGTTGTACCATTTGATGAAATGTATGGTCAGGAAGCTTCTAGATCATTAATTAATAATAAATTAAAACAAGCAAGTATTGTTAGTGGACATGCCTGGTTATTTAATAATAGTTACCCAGGTAAAACTATTTTGTTTGATGGAAGAACTGGCGAGCCTTTTGATAATCCTATTACAGTTGGTAAAGCTTATATGTTAAAGTTAGTTCATTTAGTTGATGATAAAATTCATGCAAGGTCTACAGGTCCTTACTCTTTAGTTACTCAACAACCATTAGGTGGTCGTGCTCAGCATGGAGGACAGAGATTAGGTGAAATGGAAGTTTGGGCTTTAGAAGCTTTTGGAGCAGCTTATACTTTACAGGAATTACTTACCGTAAAATCTGATGATATGCAAGGACGAAATGAGGCTCTTAATGCAATAGTTAAGGGGAAACCTATTCCTAAGCCCGGTACACCAGAATCATTTAAAGTTTTAATGCGTGAACTACAATCTTTAGGATTAGATATTTCAGTACATAAAATTGAATTCAATTATGATATTGATAGTAATATTGTTACTAATTATAAATCTTATAATGATTTTCCTATAGTAAAGGATGTTTTTTTATACTAAGGATATTTAAAATATGAATCAACTAGAAAATTACTTCGATTATATTAAGATTAGTCTTGCTTCTCCAGATAAAATACGTTCTTGGGGTGAAAGAACCTTACCTAATGGTCAAATTGTTGGTGAAGTAACAAAACCAGAAACAATTAACTATAGAACCCTAAAACCAGAGATGGATGGCCTATTTTGTGAACGTATTTTTGGTCCTGTAAAAGATTGGGAGTGTCATTGTGGTAAATATAAACGATTTCGTTATAAAGGTATTGTATGCGAAAGATGTGGTGTTGAAATAACTGAATCTAAAGTTCGACGCAATAGAATGGCTTATATTGAACTAGCAGCACCTGTTACTCATGTTTGGTATCTTAAAGGTAGTACAAGCTACATTGCTTTAGCTTTAGATTTAGCAGTTAAAGATGTTGAAAAAATAGTGTATTTTCATTCTTACGTAGTTTTAAATCCTGGAAGTAATAATAAATTAGAATATAAGCAGTTACTTGAAGGATATGAGTGGAGAGTACTAGAAAATAATTTGTATAAAAGTTCTAATCATATATTTGATATAGAAGTAGGTATAGGAGCAGAAGCAATTTATCGTTTATTAAAAGATATTGACTTACATACAACAGTAAGTTCATTAAGAGAAGAAGCTTTAAAGCCTAATGTAAATAAAAAAGTATCTACTAAATTTAATAAAAAAATGAAAAGATTACGTTTATTAGAAAATTTTATTGCAACAGGGGCTCATCTTTCATGGATGATTTTTTTTGTAATACCTGTAATACCTCCGGATTTAAGACCTATGGTACAATTAGATGGTGGAAGATTTGCAACAGCTGATTTGAATGAATTTTATCGTAGAATTATTAATAGAAATAATCGTTTAGCTCGTTTAAAAGCTATTTTGGCACCAGAAATTATTATTAGAAATGAAAAAAGGATGTTACAAGAAGCTGTTGATTCATTAATGGATAATGGCAGAAGGGGTAGAACAGTTGTTGGATCCAATAATAGGCCACTTAAATCACTTTCTGATATTATTGAAGGAAAACAAGGTAGATTTAGGCAAAACTTATTGGGTAAAAGAGTTGACTATTCTGGACGATCAGTAATAGTTGTTGGTCCTCAACTTAAATTGCATCAATGTGGTTTACCTAAAGAGATGGCTTTAGAATTATTTCAACCTTTTGTAATACATAGATTAATTGTTCAAGGTTTAGTAAATAATATTAAAGCAGCTAAAAAGCTAATACAAAAAAATGATATGTTAGTTTGGGATGTATTAGAAGAAGTGATTTATGGTCATCCAGTTTTACTTAATAGAGCTCCAACTCTGCATCGTTTAGGAATTCAAGCTTTTGAACCTATTTTAGTTGATGGTAGAGCAATTAAGTTACACCCTCTAGTTTGTCCAGCGTTTAATGCTGATTTTGACGGAGATCAAATGGCTGTTCATATTCCTCTATCTTTAGAAGCTCAATCAGAAGCAAGATTACTTATGTTAGCACCTCATAATTTTTTATCACCAGCTACAGGATCTCCTATCCTAATGCCTAGCCAAGATATGGTATTAGGTTGTTATTATTTAACTACTGGTAATCCGTCTGCAATTAAAGGAAAACATCATTTTTTCTCTAGTTTAGAAGATGCTATGATTTCCTATCGTGATAAAAAAATAGAATTACAAGCTTTTATTTGGGTACGTTTTAATGGTCAACTAGATATTATACATTCTAACCTTGATTCTCCAATTAAAATATTAAATGACTTAAATGGTAATGTATTTCTTTATTATCCAAATTTAATACTTAAATTAGATGACCAAAAAAATAAATTAGTTCAATATATAAGAACAACAGTTGGTCGAATTTTATTTAATAAAGCTATTGAAAATTCTCTTATTATTTAGTTATTTATTCTTAAGAAAACAGGATTATATTTTAAATGAAAAATAGTTTATCAAACATTTATTTTTTTAATAAAGTTATTGATAAATCTGAATTAAAAAAATTAATAACTTGGGCTTTTAGAACTTATGGTATTGCTCGTGCCTCTAATATGGCTGATAAATTAAAAGATTTAGGTTTTTATTATGCTACTAAAGCAGGTATTTCTTTAAGTTTAGAAGATTTGCGTATTCCATCTACTAAGCAAAGTTTGTTAAATTCAACACTTTTATCAATTCAAGAAACTGATAAACGTTATAAACGCGGTGAAATTACTGCAGTTGAAAGGTTTCAAAAAGTTATTGATACTTGGAATTATGCTAGTGATAACTTAAAACAAGAAGTCATTAATTATTTTAAGCAAACTGATCCATTAAATTCAATCTATATAATGGCTTTTTCTGGAGCTAGAGCAAATATTTCTCAAGTTAAACAATTAGTTGGGATGAGAGGATTAATGGCTGATCCTCAAGGACAGATTATTGATTTGCCTATATTTCATAATTTCAGAGAAGGTTTAACAATTACAGATTATTTTATTTCTTCATATGGAGCTAGAAAAGGTTTAGTAGATACAGCTTTAAGAACAGCAGATTCTGGTTATTTAACTCGTCGTTTAGTTGATGTTGCTCAAGATGTTATTATTCGTGAGTATGATTGCAAAACCTCTAAAGCTATTTTATTAGAAGAAATGGTAGATAATCGAAAAATATTAATTTCATTAGAGCAATCATTATTAGGTAGAGTTTTAGCTGAAGATATAATAGATTTTAAAAATGATAATATTATAGCTAAAGCTAACTATTGTATTGATACTTCTTTAGTAGAAAAAATTATTCATTTAAACTTATCGAATATTTTAGTTCGTTCTCCGTTAACCTGTCAATCATTACGTTCAGTATGTCAGCTCTGTTATGGTTGGAATTTAGCTCATAGTAATCTTGTTGATTTAGGAGAAGCTATTGGTATTATTGCTGCTCAGTCCATTGGTGAGCCTGGAACACAATTAACTATGCGTACTTTCCATACAGGAGGTGTCTTTACTGGTGAATTATCTCAAAATATTGTTAGCAATTTAGATGGTATTGTTGAATATTTAGACAATGTTGTTTTAACAGATACACGAAATAGATATGGCGATAATGTTCAGTTAGCTCAGTCAGATTTTTCTCTTAATATATTAGGTAAGAACAATGAGCAAAAAAGTTTTTTTATACCAAGACAATCATTAATATTTGTAAAAAAATTTCAAAAAATTAACAAAGGTCAAATTTTAGCTGAGTATCCAATTAATAAAAAATTATCTACTGAAAAAGCACAAAAAGCAGTTATTGCAGATTTTTCAGGTAGTATTCATTTTGATGTTAGTAGTTTATCTCTAGATAATAATACAGTTACAATCAATAAAAATATAGTGATTTGGGTTTTATCTGGTGAAGTATACAATTTACCTAAGCTTGCTAAATTAATAGTATCTGAGAATCAATTTATACAAAAAGATTCATTAATAGCTCGTTCGAATTTATTAAATTCTAGAGAAGGAAAGGTTTATCTTATTAAAGATAGAACTATTTTTTCTAAAATTTTATTAGTTACTTCATCTAAACTTTATATTAATATTAAAGTTTTTGTTGAGTCTATTAATGATTACAAAAGATATTTTTTAGAAACTGAAAATAAAGACAAATTTTTATTAAAATGTCAGCCTAATAAAAGAATTTTACATCAGCAAATAATAGGAGACCTTATTTCTAATGTATATAAGACAAAAACAGGTGGTATTATAAAATATCTTGATTTATCAATCTCAAAAAGTGCTGAACAAAAATTTTATAATATTTATGGTTCTGGTTACATATTATGGATACCAGAAGAAACTCATATAGTTAATAAAGATATTTCTTTATTATTAGTGAATAATTTACATTTTGTAGATGCTGGTACAGAAATTATTCAGAACATTTTTGCTAATAATTCTGGTTTTTTAGAAGTTATAGAAAGAGATGGTATTATAAGAGAAATTTTGATTAAGCCAGGTAAATTAATTCAAATTAATTTAGATAATATTTCTTTGGATAAGAATAGAGGTTTCTTACGTCCAGGTGAAAATTTGTTATGTCAGTTAAATACAGATAAGTTAGTTTATTGGGAATATGTTAATATTTTGACAAAACATTTTATTTTATTAAGACCTGTTATTATATATTCTCTCCCAACTAAAAATTTAGTATTAAAATTTTCTGATAATTCTTTTGCAACTAATATTGTTAATTTAAAATTAGTGCGTAGAACATATTTTAGAGATGGTGAAAGAGTTAAGTCTGTTTCTGGTATTAATTTAGTGTTAACCCATTTAATTGTTGAATTACAAGAAGAGATTTCTCCAATTAAATGTTATATTCAGTTTCATTCAAATAACTTAATAAATAAAGATTCATCTTTTTTAATCAAATTTATTACTGCTGATTTTTTGACAATAAAAGAATCTTTTTTCCATCAGAATCAACAGTTATATACAAAAACTTTAGTTTTAGTCAAGAATGGTCAATATGTTAAGTCTAATTCTGTTATTTCTCAAACTAATATTTTTTCATCTATTGCGGGTAAAGTTGCTTGTATAGAGAAAACAAAGAATGCTAGTTGTAGAATTTTAATTACAAGTCATTTAAATACAATGAGTGTTAGTATTAATAGCAAGCAATTTATAAAAAGTAAAGTAAATGATTATGTTTATGCGGGTGATGAAATTGCTAAAAATTTAATTACAAGTGTTTCTGGCAAAATTATTGCTATACAAGATAATATAATCCTTATTAGATTGGGACAACCATATTTAATTTCTAGTGGTTCTTTATTACATATTAGTGATTCTAGTCTTATCAAAAGAGGAGAAAACATCGCCACATTAATTTTTGAGAGACTCAAAACAGGTGATATTGTTCAAGGCTTACCTCGCATTGAAGAAATTTTAGAAGCAAGGAAAAAAATAGATATTTCTTTTAATCTACATTTAATTTTAGAGAATAAATTTAGATCTTATTTAATTCAGGGTTTAAACTTATATCAAGCCTCTCGTCTTAGTATTTTAGATATCCAGTTATTTTTAGTAAAAGAAGTGCAGTCAGTTTATCAATCTCAAGGAGTATATATTTCTGATAAACATATTGAAGTAATTGTTAGACAAATGACTTCAAAAGTTAAGATAGAAAATGGAGGAGATTCTCAATATTTGCCTGGTGAACTAATAGAATTACAAAAAGTTGAAGCTGTTAATTCTTCTTTATTTTTAGCTAAAAAAAGAAATGCTATATATTATCCAGTTTTATTAGGTATTACTAAAGCATCATTAAATACAGAAAGTTTTATTTCTGCTGCTAGTTTTCAAGAAACAACAAAAGTACTTACTGAAGCTGCAATTTATGGTAAACTTGATCAATTAAGAGGGTTAAAAGAGAATGTAATTATTGGTAGATTAATACCTGCTGGTACTGGTTTTAACAATTATAATACCAATAAGGTTAATGAAGATGTTTATTCTAAAATTTGTAACTCTAGTAAGTCAAAGATAAAAAACTCTGAATTTAATCATAAAGATAGTCAGAGTGATTTTGAGGATATTATCATAGATGATAGAATAATATGTAATGATTAATTTCATTATGTTATTTTTATTGATCATTCTATATCTTAATTTTTTTAGTAAAAAGTATACTTTTTAATATATATTGAAAGATCTTTTATGTTATTATTTATGTAAAAACAGTTGTATAATTTTATTTTTAGTATATAGTTAATTCGTTATTATTATAATTAATATTATTTATGTCCATAGTATCTTTAGAAGAATTATTAGAAGCGGGTGTACATTTTGGACACCAATCTAGAAGATGGAATCCTAAAATGTTTCCATATATTTATACAGAACGAAATAGTATACATATTATAGATCTTGTTCAAACGGCTCAGCTTCTTAATGATGCATGTGATTTTGTAAAAAATTGTTCTCAACAAGGCAAAACTTTTTTATTTGTAGGTACAAAACGTCAAGCAGCAGGTGTTATTGCTAAAGAAGCGATTAGATCTAATTCATTTTATGTAAATCAAAGATGGTTAGGTGGAATGCTTACTAATTGGGTTACTATTAAAGCAAGAGTAGAAAGATTGAATTATCTTGAGCAAAAAGATAAAGAAGGTTTAATTGATACTCTTCCTAAAAAAGAAGCATCAATAGTACGTAAAGAATTAGATCGATTACGTAAGCATTTAAATGGTATTAAAGAGATGAAAAAATTGCCTGATTTAGTTATTATTGTTGATCAAAAAAAAGAAACAACAGCGATACAAGAGTGTATAAAATTAGGCGTACCTACCGTATGTATGTTAGATACTAATTGTAATCCAGAGATAGTTGATGTGCCAATACCAGCTAATGATGATGCAATTAGGTCAATAAAGTTAGTCTTATCTAAAATAGCTGATGCTATTTTAGAAGGTAAAACAGTCTAAGTTTTTATTAAGGCGCTAATAAATAGTTTAGCTATACTTAGATCATACATTTTTATTTTTATAATTAATATATATGCTTAAAAAAATTTCTATTGAAAGTATCAAAGAATTACGTAATAAGACTGGAGCTGGCATGACTGATTGTAAAAAAGCTTTAGAAGATTCAGATGGTGAGATTAACATAGCAGTAGAAGCTTTAAGAAAAAAAGGTTTAGCCTCTGCCGATAAAAAATCTAGTAGATTAGCAGCTGAAGGATTAGTAGAAAGCTATATACATGCTGGTTCTAGGATAGGAGTTCTTGTTGAAATTAATTGTGAAACTGATTTTGTTTCGAGACAGCCTAAGTTTCATCAGCTAGCTAAAGATATTGCTATGCAAATTGCAGCATGTCAATCTGTTTGTTATGTCTCTGAAAGTGATATCCCTAATGATATCGTTTTCTATGAACAAAACTTAGAGTTACAAAAGGAAGATTTATTAAATAAGCCTGTTGAAATAAAACATAAAATAGCTAATGGTAGGGTTCATAAAAGACTTAAAGAGTTATCTCTGATGAATCAAAGTTTTATTAAAAAAACAGAAATTACTATTGAAGATTTAATAAAACAACATATTTCTCTTTGGGGTGAAAATATAAAAATTAGGCGTTTCCAAAGATTTTTACTTGGTGAAGGTTTAGAGTCTAAAAATAATAATTTCCAAAATGAAGTATCTAATCTGATTCAAAATAGATAGTAAAAATGTGTGATTATATCAATATATATTAATTTATAATGTTATCATTGTTATAAAATTTATCATATAGAAGTATCTATTTTAAATTTATTTCATATATTTTTATTATCAATTAATTGGAAAAACGATATGTTTCAATACAAAGTTGATCAGTTATCAAACCTTATTTTTTTGTCTAGTGTAGAAGTTGGTAAACATTTATACTGGAAAATAGGAAATTATGATGTACATGGTCAGGTCTTTATTGTTTCTTGGATAGTTATATTTATATTAATATCATTGTCTTTTGCAAGTACAAGAAATTTACAAAGAATTCCTGGAAAATTTCAAAATTTTATGGAATTTATTTTAGAATTCTTGCAAGATATTGCAAAAAATCAAATTGGCGAACATGAATATCGATTTTGGTTGCCATATATTGCAACTATATTTTTGTTTATATTAGGTAGTAATTGGGCAGGTGCTTTATTACCATGGAAGTTAATTCATTTACCTGAAGGTGAATTAGCAGCACCAACTAATGACATAAATACTACAGTAGCTTTATCTTTATTAACATCATTAGCTTATTTTTATGCTGGATTAAGTAAAAATGGTTTAAGTTATTTTCTTCGTTACATTGAACCAACTCCTGTTTTATTACCAATTAATGTACTTGAAGATTTTACTAAACCTCTATCACTAAGTTTTCGTTTATTTGGCAATATACTTGCGGATGAATTAGTAGTTTCTGTATTTACTTTATTAGTACCTATTATTATCCCTTTACCAGTAATGATTTTAGGCTTATTTGCTAGTTCAATACAAGCATTAATCTTTTCAACATTATCTGCTGCTTATATTGGTGAAGCATTAGAAGGACATGGAAATCATTAGTTAAGTTTTACTAGATTTAATACATCATATAAAATGAATGAAATATGTTAATTTTCTATGTTATAACAAAAAATTTTAAATAATTATGGATTCTATTATTTCAGCAGCTTCTGTTATAGCTGCAGGTTTAGCTGTTGGTTTAGCTGCTATTGGTCCTGGTATTGGTCAAGGAAGTGCCGCAGCAAATGCTGTAGAAGGTATTGCTAGACAGCCTGAAGTTGAAGGTAAGATTAGAGGTACATTATTATTAAGCTTAGCATTTATGGAGTCTTTAACTATTTACGGACTTGTAGTTGCATTATCATTATTATTTGCTAATCCTTATACTGGTTAGTTTTGTTTAAACACTTAGTTTATTGTGGAGATATATTAATAGGCTAAGTGTTTTTATGATCTTAGTATTAATAACTCATTTTTTATTATTAAAAAAGGTACTTAATGCATATAATTATTTCTTTACTTAGTGAAGCATCTGAAACAAATTCGAAAGGTGGTTTATTTGATTTTAATGCTACTCTTCCTTTAATGGCTTTACAGTTTCTTGCATTAACTGTTATTTTAAACTCCTTATATTATAAGCCTATTACTAATATCTTAGATGATCGAGAAGAATATATTCGTAATAGTTTAACTAGTGCATCAGCATCTTTAGTAAAAGCAAACGAATTAACAAAAACATATGAGTTTGAATTAGCTGAATCGCGTAAAAGTGCTCAAAAGATTATTAAAAGTGCACAGGAAGAAGCTCAATTAATTGTTTCAAATAAGCTGAAAAAAGCTCAAAAAGATGCGGAAAAATTACTTTTAAACGCTTATAATGAATTAAATATTCAAAAAGAACAAGCATTAAAAAGTTTAGAAATTCAAATAGATATTTTGAGCAATCAAATACAAAAAAAATTATTAGATAATTAATATATTATCTGTATAGTTTCATACATAAAATTACTAATAATTATAAACAATATCAATATTATATAATATGCGAATGAATGTTTTTGAAATTATCAGTCAAGGTTTATTATATACAAGTGTTAGTTTTAACTCAAATTTTTTAGAAGCAAATGTATTTAATATTTTGCTTTTATTAATTGGTCTTATCTATGTTTTAAGAAAATTTTTGGGATCTATTTTAGTTGATAGGCAGAGTAAAGTATTATTTGCAATTAATGAATCAGAACAACGTTTAAAACAAGCTAATATTAGATTAAATGAAGCAGAAAAACAGCTAGCGCAAACCCAGCTTATTATTAATCAAATTATTAATGAAGCAGAAATAACAGCTAAAAAAGTTCGTGAATCTATATTAGAACAAGGTAAATCTGATATAGATAAATTAACTAAGTCAAGTAAAGCAAGTGTAAAGTTTGCTGAAAATCAAGTAAAGTTGCAAATACAGCAACAAATTACAACATTAGCTATCCAAAAGGTTAGTGTTGCGTTAAAAAGTCAAATGAATTCTATTATGCAAACAAAAATAATAGATCAGGGTATTATGCAGTTAGAAGGTAAGATTAATTTATGAGTAATCAACGTTTTAAGGAAAAAATAGCTGTTCCGTATGCTGAAGCTCTAATTGATCATGCTCAGAGTGTTAATTTATTAGTTGAAGTTACAAAAGATTTATCATCTATCTCAAATATTTTATTTGAGTCTAAAGATTTACAAATTTTTTTAAAAAATCCTTTAATGAGCGGTTCTATAAAAAAAGAAATACTTAAAAAACTTTTTCAAAATCAGATAAATAGTTTTGTTATGAATTTTTTATTAATTTTGATTGATAAAAGACGAGTTTCTTTTTTAAGTAATATCATAGAAAAATATTTAGAATTAGTGTATGAATTAGAATCTACTACAATTGTTGAGTTGTACTCTGCTGTTGATCTGAGTGAAGTTCAACAGGAAAATTTAATTCAAAAAATAAAATCGATTACTAATAGTTATCAAGTGAAACTTATAACACACAAAGATTCTAATTTAATAGGAGGATTTATTATTAAAATTGGATCAAAAATTATTGATGTTAGTTTAGCTGGTAAATTAAAAAGAATATCTTTATATCTTGATAAAAATTGAACTTAATTATATATTTATAAATTATAAAATTATATGTTAAATATTAGACCAGACGAAATTAGTAATATAATACGTCAACAAATTGATAAATATAACGAAGAATTACAAGTAGCTAATGTTGGTACTGTTTTACAAGTTAGCGATGGTATTGCACGTGTTTATGGATTAGATGAAGTAATGGCTGGAGAGTTATTACAGTTTGAAGATCAAGATCAAACTATTGGTATTGCACTAAATTTAGAAACTGATAATGTTGGTGTAGTGTTAATGGGTGAAGGACGTAATATACTTGAAGGAAGTTCAGTGAAGTCAACAGGACAAATAGCACAAATTCCTGTTGGTGATGATTTCTTAGGCAGAGTAGTTAATCCTCTAGCTAAACCTATTGATGCTAAAGGTATACCAAATACTGATCAAACAAGATTAATTGAGTCATATGCACCAGGAATTATTGGGCGTCAGTCTGTTTGTGAACCATTACAAACAGGAATAACAGCAATCGATGCTATGATTCCTATTGGAAGGGGACAAAGAGAACTAATAATTGGTGATAGACAAACAGGTAAAACAGCAGTTGCGTTAGACACGATTATTAATCAAAAAGGTCAAGATGTTATTTGTGTATATGTAGCTATTGGACAAAAAGCTTCTTCTGTTGCACAAGTTGTTTCAACTTTGGAGGAAAAAGGTGCATTAGAATATACAATTATAGTTGCAGCAAATGCTGATGATCCTGCAACCTTGCAGTATATTGCGCCATATACAGGGGCTACGTTAGCAGAACACTTTATGTATAAAGGTAAAGCAACTTTAGTTATATATGATGACTTAACAAAGCAAGCTCAAGCATATCGGCAAATGTCTTTGTTACTTCGTCGTCCACCAGGTAGAGAAGCGTATCCTGGTGATGTATTTTATTTACATTCTAGATTATTAGAGAGAGCTGCTAAGTTAAGTAATAATTTGGGTGGTGGTAGCATGACTGCTTTACCTATAATTGAAACACAAGCTGGTGATGTGTCTGCTTATATTCCAACTAATGTTATCTCAATAACAGATGGTCAAATTTTTTTATCAGGTGATTTATTTAACTCAGGAATTCGACCAGCAATAAATGTTGGTATATCAGTTTCTCGAGTAGGTTCTGCTGCTCAAATAAAAGGAATGAAACAAGTAGCAGGTAAATTGAAATTAGAATTAGCTCAGTTTGCTGAGTTAGAAGCTTTTTCTCAATTTGCTTCCGACTTAGATAAAGCAACTCAGAATCAGTTAGCACGTGGTCAAAGATTAAGAGAAATACTAAAGCAAGCTCAAAATTCTCCACTTGTTGTTGAAGATCAAATTGCTATAATTTATGCTGGTGTTAATGGTTATTTAGATACTATTGATCTATCTAAGGTCAATGATTTTGTTTTGGCTTTGAGAGAAGATTTACAAAATTCTAAGCCTGAATTTGGAGAAAATATTCGAAGTAGTAAAAAATTAACTCCAGAATCTGAGGATTTATTGAAGCAATCTATACAAGATGTTAAGCAAGCTTTTTCAGTATAGTTTATTGAATTCAGCTTTTTAATTTATTTTAATTATAATTTTATATTAAATTTAGGAAAATATCTATACTGTCCTAAATTCAATATAAAATTATAATTAATACAAAAAAAAGTTACAGTATCTATTTTTTTATTGTAAAATACTCGTAACCATACTTATCTATATTTAATGCTGTTTTTTTGTTTCCAGTGTATACAATATTTCCTTTATCCATTATATGTACATAATCAGGATTAATATAATTAATTACTTTTTCATAATGAGTAATTAGTAATATCGCATTATCTTTATCAGCAAATTTTTTAATATTATCTGATATATTTTTTAAAGCATCCACATCTAGTCCAGAGTCAATCTCATCTAAAATTGATAACTCACTTTTTAATAAAGACATTTGTAAAATTTCGTTTTTTTTCTTTTCTCCTCCAGAAAATCCTTCATTTAAATCTCTATTTAAAAATAAAGAATCCATATGAATTTTTGTTAATTCTTTATTGATTAATTCAAAAAAAGATAAAGGATCTATTTCTTTTTTATTTAATTTCTTTTGTTTACAATTATAAGCTAGACGTAAAAAGTCAAGATTACTTACTCCAGGAACTTCTATTGGATATTGAAATGCTAAAAAAATTCCTCTATGAGCTCTATTTTCTGGTTGTTCATGAGTAATATCTTCATTTTTAAAAAAAATATTTCCTTTTGTTATTTCGTAAGAAGGATGACCAGAAATGACTTTTGCTAAAGTGCTTTTACCTGATCCATTCTTGCCCATTATAGCATGAATTTCTCCTTTATTTATTACCAAGTTTAAACCTGTGATAATTTCTTTATTATTAATATTAACGTGTAAGTTTTGAACTTTTAAAATTTCTTGTTTGTTAATCATTTATTTTTACCCAATAGTTCCCTCTAGCTTTAAATTTAATAGACGATCTGCTTCCATAGCAAATTCCATAGGTAGTTCATTTAAAATATCTTTGCAGAAACCATTAATCATTAGGCTAACTGCTTCTTCTAAATTAATACCTCTTTGCAAGAAGTAAAAAATTTGTTCTTCTCCTATTTTAGAAGTAGAAGCTTCATGTTCAACTTTGCAGTAAGGGTTTTTTACTTGTATATAAGGAAAAGTATTAGCTTTTGAACTATTGCTTAAAATTAATGAATCACATTGAGAATAATTTTTAGAATGATAAGCTTTAGGTCCCATTTTTACTAATCCGCGGTAATTATTAAGTGAATTGCCAGATGAAATACCTTTAGATATTATTTTACTTTTTGTGTAATTTCCTATATGTATCATTTTGCTGCCAGTATCTGCTTGTTGATAGTAATTAGTTAATGCAATTGATGAAAATTCACCTATTGCATTGTCTCCAACTAAAATACAACTAGGATATTTCCAAGTGATAGCTGAACCCGTCTCTACTTGAGTCCATAATATTTTAGAATTTTTTCCAATACAAATTCCTCTTTTCGTTACAAAGTTGTAAATTCCACCTTCCCCTTTATAATTTCCTGAATACCAATTCTGTACGGTAGAATATTTAATTGTTGCATTATCAAGTGCTATTAATTCTACTATTGCTGCATGTAATTGATTACTATCAAATTGAGGTGCAGTGCAACCTTCTAAATAGCTTACGTAGCTGTTTTTATCCGCTATAATCAGTGTTCTTTCAAATTGACCTGATTCTTTATTATTAATTCTAAAATAAGTAGATAATTCTAAAGGACATTTTGTATTTTGAGGAATATAACAAAAAGATCCATCACTAAATACTGCTGAATTCAGTGCTGAATAAAAATTATCTCCAATCGGAACAACTGATCCAAGATACTTATTTAAAAGGTTAGGATATAATTTAATTGCTTCGCTAATAGAACAAAATATAACCCCACAATTAGCTAGTTCTTTCTTAAATGTTGTGGCAATGGATACACTATCAAAAACTGCATCTACTGCAACATTTGTTAATCTCTTTTGTTCATCAAGTGGTATACCTAATTTTTCAAATGTTTTAATTATTTCTGGATCTATTTCGTTTAAGTTTTTAGCTTTTTTTCTATTTTTAGGAATGGAATAATATAATATCTTATTATAATTAATAGATTTGTAGAATAGATTACTCCATTGTGGTTCTTTCATCTTGATCCACTTTTCATAAGCCTTTAGCCGAAATTCTCTTAAATAAATTGGTTCTTCCTTATTTTTTGAAATAAGTTTTATAATCTTAGCACTTAATCCTTTCGGAAAGTAAGCTGATTCAATTTTTGTATAAAATCCGTATTCATAAGGTTTATTTATTAAATTATCTAAATAGCTTTTTGAATGATTATTCACATTATTTTTTATATATTTATTTTTATTAATATGTTATTATATGATTTTATTATATAATATAAGATTTGCTATATAGTAAAAATTAATCTATATATATCTTTTTATAAAATTTATTGCTAATAAATTTAATCCATAATGTAATATTTATATTATTTTCATCTCTTAAAAGTTTATTGAAAAATTTTTTTGTGTAACAGTTTATATTTTGTATGAATTCTTTTGCTAAAATATTATTTGTTTTAACTTTAATTCCTAGATGTATATTATTCATATTTTCTATAACTCTTTCTAGTATTTGATTGTTAATCATTATATTTAATATACTTATATTATATAAACATAAATTTAGTCTATGGATTTCAATATAAGCTTGCAGTAACGTTTTATTAATTACTTCATTTCTTATAAAAATTGAAATACTATGAAATAATAATATATATGTTGTATTAATAATAAAAAATTTTTTTAAGTAATTAGATATTTTGTATGATATAGAATAAAAGTATAACTGAACAATTAATTTATTGTTGTAAATTAATGAAATGATCCTTAAATAGTACGTAAAAGATATATAAGAAATTGTTAATTTATTAAAATTATTCTCATTAATAACATGATTAATAAATAATGTATATAAAAAAATACGAAATATCTCTTGTAGTTTTATGAAAAATTTATTTATATACAAATTTTTCAATAATACTATAAAAATTAATGTAATAAACAGTACTAATATAATTAGAGTATTAATAGACATATAAGGAAGAATAATTAAAAGTGCAAAAGTGAATTTTATGATTAAATAAACATATTTTTTATAAAATATTTTATTTCCTAAGTTAATGTAGCTTATATAGGAAATATAATGTAAAAAATTCATATTTAGTTGACTAAGAAGTTTTTAAAAAAATTATTATTTTTGTTAATATATTACTATAATCAATAGAGTAAGTGGCGAAATATGGTATACGCATCATATTCAAAATATGACAACATTGTTTTGAGGGTTCGAATCCCTCCTTACTCATTTTTAAATAACATTAATTAATATGTTTTATAACAATTATCTGTATGATAAAATAAAATTTAAGAGATTAGGTATATTAAGGATTATATTAAATGACTTTACTTGTTATTGGTAGTACCGGTACTTTAGGCAGACAGATTGTAAGAAAAGCTTTAAATGAAGGATTTCAAGTAAAATGTTTAGTTAGAAGTTTTCGTAAAAGCGCTTTTTTAAAAGAATGGGGAGCTGAATTAGTATATGGTGATCTTTCATTAGTTGAAACTATTCCATTATCTCTATATGGTATTAGTGCAGTCATTGATTGTTCAACAAGTAGGCCAAATGACTTATCTGAGATTAATTTAGTTGAGTTAAAATCAAAATATGTACTAATTGAATCTGCCATTAAAAGTAATATTAAGCGTTATATTTTTTTTTCTATCATAAATTCTTTTAATTATCAAGAAATACCTTTAGTAGCATTAAAGTTAATGATTGAATATCGTTTAAAAGCATCAGGTTTGAGTTATACAATTTTTTATTTACCTGGTTTTTTTCAAGGTTTGATACCTCAATATGCTTTACCAATTTTAGATAAGCAGTTTGTTTGGATTACAAGCGAGTCGTCTTCAACTTTTTATATAAATACACAGGATATTGCTAAAATTGTTATTCATAGCCTATCTATTAAGCAATTTAGTGATAATGTTATACCGTTAGTAGGAAATAATTCATGGAAATCATTAGATATTATTAAATTATGTGAACAACTATCAGGTCGTCGTGCTAAAATCAATAAAATTTCTGTTTATTGGCTAAATTTTATAAAAAATTTTATTAAACTATTCCAATGGGCCTGGAGTATTTCAGACAGATTAGCATTTATTGAGATGTTAGCTTATGGTTATAATACAAATATACCAATGAAAGAAGTATTATATATATTAAAAATGAGTACAAAAGAAATAGAGCAATTAGATATATATTTACAAGAATATTTTGAACGTATTATGAAAAAGCTTAAAGAATTAAATTATCAAGCTTTAAACACTGATAATGAGATTAATCAAATAGAGTTTTAATAAAATAATTAATCTTCTATTGCATTAATAATCTGTAGAAAAAATTTTGATTATTTAGTTAATAAACCTATTTTTTTATTTATACTGTATATTATCTATAGATGTTTTTTATTTCGTAGGAAAATTATTATGTTAACTTTGAAAATTTTTGTTTATACGACAGTAGTTTTTTTCATTTCTTTGTTTTTCTTTGGATTTCTATCGAATGATCCTTCTCGCAACCCTAATAGAAAAGATTTAGAGTAATATAAGTTTATAATAAATAAATATAGCAACATAGAAATTTATTTGTTATATTTATTTTATTTATAAAAGTTTTTTATTTTTGTATTAATCTTATATATGAAGATATTTTTAAACCCACGTATTGATTTTTTTCTATATTTTTAACAATTATAAATGATATCATAAAGTTATTACTTATCATGTGGATAAATTCTTGGTAATTAAACTTATTATTGTTATCTATTCTTTTGCTAATCACTAAGTTTTTTACATTATGTTTTAGTTTTAATATGAAGATGTAATCATTTGTATTTTCAATACAATATTTATTAATATCGAATGTATTACTTTCTGAAAAATTATTGAAAAAATTAACTTTTGCTTTATATTTTTTTTGTTTTTTATTAAATATAAAGTAAAAATTTTCTTGTAAAAACCAATTGCCTTTAATATGCTCTAAAAGTGGATATAAATTTTTGTTCATTTACTATAAAAGATAGAGTCTGTAAATTAATAATTACTTTATTAGAACAGAACTAATTGTGTATACTTTCCTTACAATATATAATAAAAAATAAAATATTTTTTCCAATTTTTAATATTTGTAATAGTTTCAAGCAAATAGAGTAAAATATTTTTAATTATAATTTAGCTTAATTATTAAAGAATGAAATATTGGAATTTAAAAAAAATTAATCAATCCGCTTTTGAAAAAACTGGAATTATTCCACGTTCAATGAATAAACTTTTTAATCGTTTTAAACAAGAACTTAATCCTAATGCAGAAGTTGAAGCTTTAGAAGAATTTAAAGTAGCTAAATATCAAACTTCAACATCTGTAAAATATATAATAGTTTTGCTCATTACTCCGATTCTAATGAACCATTTTTCAAAGATATCTATATTAGATCCATTAGTAAATCATTTATGGAATAGAAATAGTTATCGTATTTTTTTAAATCGTTCTCAAGAGGAAAGAGCTTTTGCTGATTTACAACGTTTTGAAGAAAAGTTGCATTTTGAAGTTTTAATAGGTAAACTTGATAGTTTATCTGTTGAAAGTGTTCATGCAAAAATCTCTGATAAAGCTTTAGAAATAGCGTTAGAGTATTCGCATGAAAGCGCTAATGCTATTAAAAATATTTTAGCTGACTTTATTTCAATTATTATTTTTCTTTCAATTTTAATTATTAATAAAAGACAATTTTCAATATTAAAATCATTTATTAATGAATTAATTTATGGTTTAAGTGATACTGCAAAAGCATTTTTAATTATTTTATTTACAGATATTTTTGTTGGATTTCACTCTCCTCATGGATGGGAAATAGTTATTGAAGCAATTTTAAGACATTTTGGATTACCTGAAAGCAGAGATTTTATTTTTATTTTTATTTCAACTTTTCCTGTTGTATTAGATACTATCTTTAAATATTGGATATTTCGATACTTAAATAGAATATCTCCTTCTGCTGTTGCTACTTATCATAATATGAATGAATAAATATAACTTAATTAAGTCCTTATCTTTAAAGACTAATGAAAAATTTTTATATCATTCTTATAGGTAACTATATTTAAAGATTATTTACTACAATATATTGAACTATTAAAAAAATATGAATTTACTTTTTTGTTCATTTTTATTAGAATACTTTTATTAAATTATTTGCATCTGTGGCCGAGAGGCCGAAGGCAGCGGACTCATGTGCGACCCGTTTTTAGGTGTTAAAGGTTCAAAAATAAACTTTTTAGCTAACTGAAGATTAAATTTATTTAATTAACTGTATTTTTTTATGTTAGTAAATTCTAACTATTCTCAGTCATGAATATAATTATATAATTAATTTAGTGATATTTTAGCCTTAAGTAACTCTAAATAAAGCAGATTATATAAAAAGTTGATATAACTAGTTATACAAATCTTTGTTCGAAATATTAATTTAGAAATAATTATATAATTTTATTATTTATAACTATTTAACCCTTATACTTAATTATTATGAGTTAATATAAGTATGATTAATTTAAGCGGTTGTTAATATATAAAATGGAGTTTAAGTCAACATTATTAAAAAAATACGGAACGGAGTAAATAAATAGTAATTTTTTATTTTAAGTAAAAAATAATTAGGCAAACAAAACTATTTATCAAGACATAATAAAAAGCAAATGCTGACATATTATGCTTATTATCAGATATATATTAAAATAATAATTTAAGTATACAAATTTTATTTAATTATCAGAAATCATATAAATTACTAATGATTAAAAAAAAAGTTTATTATTCAATAAACAAACTTACTTTTTGGGAAAACCTTCCATGGCAAAAAATTAGTCTTCGTATATTGATGATAACAAGACAAATATATATAGCGATGAAAAAACATGAACTAATTTATGTATATCAATTACAAAAATATCTTATTAATTGTCATGAATCCAAAATTATGTTAATAAATAAAATTTTATGTAATTTAAAAGTTTATTATAATAACTCTAATCAGATAAAATTGTTAATAAAAAAAATAAATAAATTAAATTTATTATATTCATTATTTATTAAAACATCGCTATCATATAGTTCATTTTTTGAACAAATTAAACAAAGTTTAATTTATATTTCACTCAAACCAGTATATATAGCTAAAATAGCAAAAAGTATAAAAAAGTTTATTAATATTACACAAGATGATCATTTACTAAATAATGATAACCAAATATATAGCAAATTTTTCTTAACTAAAATAGTTATAAAAAAACTAGGTTGCTATAATTATATCAATAAGTCAATTGGTAAATGGTTATATAATAATGTTTGCATAAATTTATCAAAAATGTATAACTTAGAATATGTAAAATACATTACTAACAATAAAATTAGTAATCTTGAGTTTGATAAAATAAACCTAGAATATTTATATATTTTATTTAATAAAATAATGATAAATGATTTAGTTTGGTATAAATTTAATGATATCAGAAAAAATATTCATTTTTTTTGTGTAAATAACGATAATACAAGAGACAAATTTTTTACATTATTTAATATTATGTTTAAGCGTTTATTCTATAGAAAAACATATAAAAATATTAATAAAATTAATATTTTTAATAATAAAAAGAAATTATTAAACTATGTTAAGTTATTATATCTAGATTATTATTCTAGTTTTATTTCATTTATTTCAGTAAATTTTATTGAAAATTGTAATAAAATGATTAATTATTTCATTCATATATTAACAAAAAAACAACGCAAGAAGTATCAATATAATTATCAGTTAAAATTAATAAATCAATTAATAAATAGATTCATTTATTTTTGTAATATTTATGATGGATATCAATATACTTAACTAATTAAATGAATAATAATATTCTAGAGATATATATCTATTACAAATAAGTGGTAGCCGTATGAAATGAAAGTTTCAAGTACGGTTTTGTAGGAGAGATTTTAACAAAAATCTACTCTAATAATCCGCCATCCCTTAGGGACATCGCTGGTTCGAATCCAGCCAGATGCAATAATCATACTTAGAAAGTGTTTATTTAACATATTTTAGACAAAATTAAAAAATAAAGCGGGTAGCGGGAATCGAACCCGCATCATTAGCTTGGAAGGCTAAGGTTTTACCACTAAACTATACCCGCTTTTTTATCTTTACATAGAAATATCTTATCACAGTCGAGCTTATTTGACAAATATTTATCCAATTCCTTCTAGTTGTATTTTAAGAAATAAAGCTATATCTTTTGCCTTTTCTTCAGTTGCCTTAATTGAAATTGGTTCTCCAACTTTAGTAAGAGGAATTTCTCTTTTATCTTTAGTTTTTAGATAAATTTCTCGTTTTGGTGATAAACCTTCTTGTATATTTATTTTAATAGAATATATCTCGCTTATTTTATATTGTAATTTTAATACACGGTTGTTACCTGGAAATCCGAACCTAAAGATAGTAATAATACCAGTTGTATTATTAAATTCATTATATCCGCCGCCAACATTAAAAATAATAGTATACCATAAAAAACAACTTGTTAAAATTCCAGTCATACCATAAAATGTCATAACTACTCCTTGTGGTAAAAAAAGCATATTATGATTATGTAAAATAAATAGATTATTAGAATATAGACTTAAATAACTTTCCATTCCTATTAAAAAAAAACTGAAACCACCTATTAGAATAATAGTTGCCCAAAAATAATTACTAACTCTACGTGATCCTAAAATATTATCTACTTTAATGTGATTCATATATTAATACCTTAACTTGTTTAAAGAATTTATAAATATTAACAATATTTTAAAGATAATAAATTCAAAATTATCTATATTGTTAATATTATTATATATTTCTTGTCAAAAAAATTAAATTAGTTTAATAGATTGTAAACCAAAATATAGACTTAATGCTAAAGCCATAAAGACTGTTAAAAAAAATATATAGCTAATAAGTATTGACATAAACTATTTCCTCCTGTTTATATGTAATATACATTAAAAGAGAGCTTTATGATTTTTATTGTAAAATTGTTAATATTTTAACTTAAAATATTAATTATTTGTTAATATTTATTTGTATAACTAATAAAATTATTATTTTTTTTTAAAAGCACACTTATGACAAACTTTATTCAACCTTATAATAGAGACCCATTTGTAGGTAATTTATCGACACCTATTAGTACATCAAGTTTTACGAGAAATCTTTTAAGTAATCTTCCTGCTTATAGGAGAGGATTATCTCCTTTATTAAGGGGTTTAGAAATAGGCATGGCACATGGTTATTTTATAATTGGGCCATTTGATAAGTTAGGTCCATTAAGGAATACAGATATTGCATTATTATCTGGACTCCTATCAGCTGTTGGTTTAATTGTTATTTTAACAGCTTGTTTATCAATGTATGGATCTGTTTCTTTTACAGATTCTTCAGATGAATCAAAAGATATATTACAAACTGCTAATGGATGGAGTCAATTTACTGCAGGTTTTTTTGTTGGTGCAGTAGGTGGATCAGGTTTTGCTTACTTACTTTTAGCTAATCTTCCAAATATACAAAACTTGGGATTATCTTAATATCATAAAACTAATAAAAACATAACATATTATTATTATATAAGCTAGTAAGGGGACTTGAACCCATAACCTGCTGATTACAAATCAGCTGCTCTACCAATTGAGCTATACTAGCAATTATAATTGTTATTTGAAATTAGTATTATATAAAAATTAATGTGTAGTTAATTTTCTTTATTGACTGACTACACATTATTTATATAAAAATTTCAATAGTTAATTATTCATTAATGCATTGAATCAACTATTTTATTCACATTTTCTGTATAGTAACTAATTGTTTCATCTAAACAGATAAAAGACCAACCAATAGGCATATCAATATTATTTTCTATATTTTGGTTATCAATTGTTGAATCATTAATATTAAAATCACTATACTTTTCATGATAAATATTTTTTAAATTTGAAGACATTTAATTTCATCCTTATTATTTAATCCAATACTATTGTAATTAGCTAATTTCTATTAACATATAGAATACTATATCATATAAATTACGAATTGTCACTCTAAAAAATAGCAATTAAATTTTTATCTTATATAAGGATTTAATTATTTTTGATGATACTTTCATTTTTATCCAACGATTTTTTTTTCTTGACCATATTTTTTTCATGTGTAAATTAACATTCTGAATTTTTTTAGTTTTTATGTGTGAGTGAGATACTTGATAACCATTATTAGCAGTTTTACCCGATATTTGACAAATTTTAGACATAGTGATTTATTATTTTATAATTAGTGAGAGATGAAATTATAGGCCAATTAAGGTTAAAACTTATATATATTTATTTAATGTATTTAATAAAGTTGACCGAGGTACAGCGCCTATAACCGTATCAACTTTTATACCATTTTTGAAAACCATTAATGTGGGTATACTTCTTATACTATATTCTGCTGCAATACTAGCGTTTGAATCAGTATTGATTTTTACAACTTTTATAATGTTTTCATACTCTTTAGCTATTTCGTTGATAACAGGAGCTATCATTCGACAAGGACCACACCAAGGTGCACCAAAATCTACTAAAACAATTTTACTAGACTTAATAACTTCTGAATTAAAATCAGAATCTACAACTTGTATAATAGGCAAAATAAATTTCTCCATTAGTTATTTATTGCTAATCCAATCCTAGCATAAAATCACGTGAATAAACTATTTATAGTTAAAATTTAATGAAACTAAAAAAATAAAAGATTAGTAAAAATTATGACATTAATAAATAACATTACGATTATTTGATAATAATATAGTGATATCTTTATATTTAAAGATAGCTAACTTCAATACAATTAAACGTGATTACAATAAAATAAATAATTGTACTGTTGAAATAGTTAACTTTATATATAATGATACTGCCTTAAATTCAAGGAGGAGCAAATGTCTAACTCTGTAGAAGAACGGACAAGAATTAAAAATGAACGTTATGAATCTGGTGTAATTCCTTACGCAAAGATGGGATACTGGGATCCTAATTATGTAATTAAAGATACTGATGTATTAGCTTTATTTAGAGTTACACCGCAACCAGGTGTAGATCCAGTAGAAGCTTCAGCTGCCGTTGCAGGTGAATCTTCTACAGCTACTTGGACTGTTGTATGGACAGATTTATTAACTGCATGTGATCTTTATCGTGCTAAAGCATATAAAGTTGATGCTGTACCAAATACAACTGATCAGTTTTTTGCATATATCTCATATGATATTGATTTATTTGAAGAAGGATCTATTGCTAACTTAACAGCTTCAATTATTGGTAATGTATTTGGATTTAAAGCAGTTAAAGCTTTAAGATTAGAAGATATGCGTTTACCAGTAGCTTATCTAAAAACTTTTCAAGGTCCTGCTACAGGAATAGTTGTTGAGCGTGAACGTATGGATAAATTTGGGCGTCCATTTTTAGGCGCAACAGTAAAACCTAAGCTAGGTTTATCTGGAAAAAACTATGGACGAGTTGTTTATGAAGGTCTTAAAGGTGGATTGGATTTCCTTAAAGATGATGAAAACATTAATTCTCAACCATTTATGCGTTGGAAAGAAAGATTCTTATATTCAATGGAAGCTGTAAATCGTTCAATTGCTGCAACAGGAGAAGTTAAAGGTCATTACATGAATGTAACGGCTGCAACAATGGAAGATATGTACGAAAGAGCTGAATTTGCTAAACAGCTAGGTACAGTTATTATCATGATTGACTTAGTAATTGGATATACAGCGATCCAAACAATGGCTGTTTGGTCTCGTAAAAACGATATGATTTTACATTTACACAGAGCTGGTAACTCAACATATTCACGTCAAAAAATTCATGGAATGAACTTTAGAGTTATTTGTAAATGGATGCGTATGGCTGGTGTAGATCATATTCATGCTGGTACAGTAGTAGGTAAACTTGAAGGAGATCCTTTAATGATTAAAGGATTCTATGATACTTTACTTGAACCGTATTTAGACGTTAATTTACCTCAAGGAATATTTTTCGCACAAGATTGGGCTTCTTTACGTAAAGTAACTCCAGTTGCTTCAGGTGGTATACACTGCGGTCAAATGCACCAATTACTAGATTATTTAGGTAATGATGTTGTTCTTCAGTTTGGAGGTGGTACAATTGGACATCCTGATGGTATACAAGCAGGTGCAACAGCAAATCGTGTAGCTTTAGAATCAATGGTAATTGCACGTAATGAAGGCCGTGATTATGTAACACAAGGGCCTCAAATATTACAAGATGCAGCAAAAACATGTGGTCCTCTACAAACAGCTTTAGATTTATGGAAAGATATTACATTCAACTATACTTCTACGGATACAGCTGACTTTGTAGAAACTCCAACAGCTAATGTTTAAGCTAAAAAATAATTAATATTGAATACCTATTTAGATAGTTTTTTCTATAATAAACTAAAATCTATCAACAAACATTAATCATTATAAGGAGTATAGAAAAGTGAGATTAACTCAAGGAACTTTTTCCTTTTTACCTGACCTAACTGACGAACAAATCAAAAGCCAATTAAATTATGCTATTTCTCAAAGCTGGGCTATCAATATTGAATATACTGATGATCCACATCCTCGAAATAATTATTGGGAACTATGGGGTCTACCGTTATTTGATGTTAAAGATGCTGCGACAATCATGTACGAAATTAATAGCTGTCGTAAACAATGTTCTAACTGTTATGTAAAATTAAATGCATTTGACAATACAAGAGGTGTTGAAAGTTGCGTATTATCTTTTATTGTTAATAGACCATCTCTTGAACCTGGATTTGAATTAGTGAGAACAGAAGATATTGGCAGAAACCAAAAATACTGTTTCCGTAGTTATGCTACTAGCAAACCAGAAGGATCTAGATATTAATTAACCTAAATCAAAATTAAATAACTCATTGAATTAAATAAAAGAATGTAATAATTTATTATATTCTTTTAACTGTAGAATAAATCACAAATTTAACAATATGACTACACAAAAAACAGAAAATACTTTATTAAATTTAAAAGAAGAATACGATAAAACAAAAATACAAGAAATTATAGATGAACTTGAGCAAGAGCTTATAGGCTTAAAACCAGTAAAAACTCGTATTAAAGAAATTGCTGCATTGTTGCTAATAGATAGACTAAGAAATCAATTAAACTTAGTATCTGGTAGTCCTGGATTACATATGTCATTCACTGGTAGTCCAGGTACAGGCAAAACAACTGTAGCAATGAAAATGGCAGATATTTTAAATAGATTAAACTATATAAAAAAGGGTCACTTGTTAACAGTTACAAGAGATGATTTAGTTGGACAATACATAGGTCATACAGCTCCAAAAACAAAAGAAGTTTTAAAACAAGCAATGGGCGGTGTACTTTTTATTGATGAAGCTTACTATTTATATAAACCAGATAATGAGAGAGATTATGGTGCTGAAGCAATAGAAATTTTACTTCAAGTAATGGAAAATCAGAGAGATGATTTCGTAGTAATCTTTGCAGGTTATAAAGAAAAAATGGATAAATTCTATGAATCTAATCCAGGGTTATCATCTAGGGTAACAAATCATGTTGATTTTCCAGATTATACTGCTAAAGAATTACTTGAAATAGCTAAATTAATGTTAGAAGAGCAACAATATAAATTTGCAGTCAATGCTGATGAAGTATTATTAGATTATGCAGAAAGAAGAATGCAGCAACCTCACTTTGCAAATGCCAGAAGTATTAGAAATGCAATTGATAGAGCTCGAATGAGACAAGCAAATCGAATTTTTTCTAGTGGAGATAAAATATTAACGAAATCAGACTTAATTACTATTCAATCAGAAGATATAATGAAAAGCAGATTATTTAATGAAACATAAACTAAATAGATAAAGTTATTGACAATTTATACTAAAGTTAGATAAATTGGTTTCATATATTTATATCTTAATCAAATATAAATAAACACTTAGGCGGTATAGCTAAGTGGTAAGGCAGAGGATTGCAAATTCTTTATCCCCAGTTCGAATCTGGGTACCGCCTAATAAATAACATTGATAAATTGTTATAAATTAAAAGGATATGGGGATGTGGTGGAATGGTAGACACAACAGACTTAAAATCTGTTGATCTTTAATTGATCGTGAGGGTTCAAGTCCCTCCATCCCCATTTATTAAATGAAATTATAAATATGTGCATATGTATAAATTGTAAACATATAGTTAAATGTAAAATATATAAATTTATAGAACAACAACATAATAAACAGAGTATTAAACAAATATCAAATCATTTTGTACCAGTTAACACAATCATTATTGTGAATATTAATAAAAAGGATTTAAATACTTATTTAGAGTGGGATTTACAAGAATGTTCATCTTTTGTAGAAAAACCAGGTAATTGGTTAACTTTATAATAATAACGATATTTATAAAAAATATATAAAGATTATAAAGTTAACTATATAAATTACCATTATTGCGTTCCAATGATTTTTTTAATAACTCGGTATTTACATTAGATTCTCTAACTAATGTAATTTTGCCAGTTCTAGCTATTTGAAGAATAGTATATTGATTTAATATCTGTTGAATAGCAAAAATTTTTCCCGGGTCTCCCGTTACCTCTAGTGTTAAAGAAACATTTGATATATCCACAATTTTTGCTCGAAATATGTTAGCTATCTCTAAAATATAAGATCTATCTTCAGGTTTTGTAGCAACTTTTATTAACATTAACTCACGATCAATACAAGGAATGTTAGTAACATTTTGAACATCTAAAATATTAATGAGTTTATCTAATTGCTTAATCAGCTGCTCAATTGTTCGATTATCACCTTGAACACTCATTGTAATTCTTGATATACTATCTTTTTCTGCTGGACCAACAGCTAAACTATCAATATTAAATCCTCTTCTGGCAAATAATCCAGATATTCTAGATAAAACACCAGATTCATCTTCGACAAGAACAGAAAGCGTATGTTTCATAACAAGTTCCTTAATAGACTAAAAAATATAATTAAGTACACATTTAATGTTATAATAATTTACATGTATTGACCAATAAGTTAAAATAGATTAAAAGATATAAAAATTTTAATAAGGTTAAATTTAACAATCATTGAAAAAAAAATACGATAACGAATCTTTAATAAATGAATCAATTAAATATCCTCAAGTACGTCTTATAGATTATTTAGGCAAACAACTAGGAATATGTTCTTCCGAAGAAGCAATATCTATTGCTATAAATCAAGGACTAGATTTAGTTATGATTAGCGATAAATCTAATCCTCCTGTATGTAAAATAATTGATTATGGTAAATATAAATTTAGTCAAGAAAAAAAAGCAAAAGAAGCTAAAAAGAAACAACATAATGCTTGTATTAAAGAAGTAAAAATGAGATATAAAATTGAAAATCATGATTACAAAGTAAGATTAAATCAAGCACTCAAGTTTCTGCAATCAGGAGATAAAGTAAAAACAACCGTTACATTCAGAGGAAGAGAAATACAGCATATTAACCTAGCAATTGAACTATTAAATAAAATGGCAAAAGATCTAAATGAAATATCTATTGTACAACAAATACCAATCAAAGATGGCAAAAATATTACCATGATTTTAGCACCTACCAAAAAATAAGCTATCGAAATATGTTATATTTGTACAAAAATATAATAAAATAATTATATATTAATCGTAAAAGCAAATAATAGGAATATTTAAATATGTCTCGTTATAAAGGACCAAGACTAAGGATTGTAAGAAGATTGGGTGATTTACCAGGATTAACCAGAAAACAAAGTAAAAAAACAGCTCCAGCTGGTGAACATGGACAACAATTACGCAAACCGTCAGAATATTCTTTACGATTAGAAGAAAAACAGAAGTTAAGGTATAATTATGGAATAAGTGAAAAACAATTACTAAAAAACATTAAAAAAGCTAAAAAAGTTCAAGGATCAACAGGAGTTATTCTACTACAAATCTTAGAAATGAGACTAGACAATACATTATTTAGACTTGGACTTGCACCAACTATTCCAGCAGCTAGACAACTTGTCAACCATAAACATATTGTAGTTAACAATGAAATTATTTCTATATGTAGCTACGAATGTAAACCTGGTGATATTATTACAGTAAAAAATAAAGATTCATCTAATAAAATAATTAAAAGATATATGGAATATCCCAACTTAGCTAGTTTACCAAATCATTTAGAATTAAAAAAAGATACATTAATAGCCAAAGTTAATGGTGTAGTTGAAAGAAATTATGTAGGACTACAACTCAATGAATTACTTATAGTTGAGTACTATTCTAGAAAATAATACTCGGATTAACAAACTTTTACCAATTAGTTGGCTGTCTACTTGTAAGAGACCAAAAAACTTTGAAAACACTTATTTTTAAAGATACACTTTTATTGAGTAACCAATATTTAAATCCTTGTGTACGCTCTAGGCTTATTTGTGAATATCTTTGTATAAAGTTATATGTCTGTAATGAAGGTAAAAAAATTATATCACTATAATTTTTTTCATAAATTTGATTTTGAATATAAGCTTCAAAATTAGAAACAGAGATCTCTGGCTTAGGAGGTAGATCATAATCACAATTTTCTTGCTTAAATTTTTTCCATGCACCTATTAATGTATTATAATTAAGAAAACTAACTTTTTGCTTTAGGCTAGTCTGATTTTTTTTAAAAGAATATAAATATTCTAGTTTTTTAACATAATTAGAAAAACGTTTCTTTACATAAATAGATCTAATTGTATATATAGGCTGGCCTTGAAAAGAATTATTACTATACTTTTGATTGATATTAAAAGAGACATTTTTATACTTTTTGTATTTATAGATAAGATTACTAATTTCTGTTAAATCAGGTATTAATCTAAATTCAGTATTTTTATTCCTTAACATCATTAAATTGTAATATAATTGTGTATTAGCTGCAACAACATTAATATTATTCGATAAAGTTGAATTATAAGAATTAGCTCTAATATAATCCCTGTATTCTATAGCATCGCGTGGATTAACAAATAATAAACCAAGATACAAACTTTTATTATGCTTATTTGATTGAATAAAGTAACTCAATTTATTTAAAATAATTCTATTTTTTGATAGTTGATCAGTAGATTCTGAAACAACAATTTCGTTATTGTTATTAACAATAACAAATAAAGGAAGTGAGGAATTATATGATTTTATAGTAATACTTCTAAAAATACTGTATAAATATTGCCTGAAACTAGAAAAGTTAAAATTTTTAAAGTTACAAAATTTTGACCATTTATATTTTAAGTAAATGTTACCTTTTTGTACAGGAATAAAAGTAATCTCATTATCAATATTATTGGAAACAACATTCACTTTACCTCTTAAAAGATCTTTACTAAATTTGTACAAAAAATTTTTATACTCATTATTTGTATAAATAGATAAACCTGATGCTTTTAACTTAAGTATATAACTACTAGATACAGTATTTACTGATGAAAGAAAAATTGTTTCTTGCAAATATTTATTAATAAGCTTTTGCCAAAAATTACGAGAAAGCAAATTTTTATCCTCAATTTCTTCAGTAAATTGATTATAAGACCTCTTTGTATCATGAATATCCATATCTGATATAAATATATTATTACAAATATTTAATTTAGAATTTTGATTAAGATATTCGTTACTAATATTACGATTTTCTTTTTTTAATTGCGACTGACAAAAGTTATCAATTTTAAAATAAATTTGCCCAAGTTTATAAAATAGAATGAAATTAAATAAAATCATCAAATTTAACCATAAATAATAATTAAGTATATACAAAAATACATAATAATAAAAAATATTACAACAGAAATTAATCAATTAAACGACTAGAAGTAAAATTTCAGCTATAAAATAAAAAATTTTGGAACTGGTGGGATTTGAACCCACGTCCATATTGATAAAATATTTAATCAATAATTTTTCAACTAAATCATAATCAATAAACTTTTAAATTCAAATAATTTAAACTTTTCTAATTGGATAAAAAATTCAAATTTGCAATTAGAGCATTCTCTGAATAAATCAATAAATTAAAACAAGAAAATAGAATTTAAGATCTCACTAATTTATACTAATAATAAATTTTTAGAAAAAGATATAATATTATGTTTTGCAATTAAATTACTATCTTTTTATTAATTTTTAATACAGCTATATGAATAACTAGCTTTAATATATAAAAAATTAATAAGTTTGATTAGTTAAATAAAAAACAAATAAGATATCAATATGTAGAAATCCTTTCAGTCCCTAATAATATTAATTATTATAATTTTTTAGTAAAAAAACTACAAGTATAAGATTAATATAGGCAAGGAAGGATTTGAACCTTCGACCACCAAAGTCGGAATTTGGTACTCTATCCACTGAGTTACATGCCTCTAAATAAAACTAATATTAATGAGTATATTATAGTATAAATAAAAGATAACTTGTAAATTATTTAAATGCATATATCAACTTTGAATATATAATTGCTTTAAATTAAGACAAATATTAGCGCTTAAAATTTCTTTACCTAAATATAACTTATGATGCGTAGAAAGTTTTTGAATATTTACGAACATTGATAATAAAACAAACATTTGATTAATATGATTACAATAAGTTATAAAACAAATAGGATAATTATAAATGTTTTTATTATCATTCATTGTATTAGAGTAATAAACTTCAATTTTTTCTTGATTCATAACACGAATGACAACATAACTATTATCTATCAAAACGTAAATAAATTCAATTTTAATGTAAAAATTTAATTATATTATATATAAAAAATTAAATATAATGGAGAAAAAATTATGCAAGATGCAATAACCAGTATTTTAAATAGATACGATGCAACAGGAAAATATTTAGATAGAATAGGTTTACAAGAAATAGAAACGTACTTCAATACAGCAATAGATAGACTAATAATAACAGAAACTATTGCAAGCAATTCCTCTAAAATAGTTAAAGAAGCAGCTAACATACTATATTCAGAAAAACCAGAACTACTTAGACCAGGAGGTAATTCTTATACAACAAGAAGATATGCAACATGCTTAAGAGATATTGACTACTACTTACGTTATGCTAGTTATTCATTAATTGCAGGAAATAATGATTTATTAAATGAAAGGCTATTAGATGGATTAAAAGAAACATATCTTTCACTCAGTGTTCCAGTTGGACCAATCATTAGAAGCATAGAAATATTAAAAGAAATAGTAAAAAATGAAATAAAAAACAAAGATATTAACAATAAAAATCAACAAATGTGTATTGAACCATTTGAATATATGAGTTTAAGTCTAAGTGAACAAAATATATAAGTAAAAAAAATAAATATTAAAGTAATAAATAAAATAGTGAATCAATATTTCAATATCATTCAATTCTTAAAAAAAGAATTATACCATGACTTTATGCTATTTAATCTTAGTATACTCAGTTTAATGCTAGGTTTTTTTTTTGCAAATATTCTATCAACCATCCCAGCACAAACAGGAGATTGGAGTGTAGTGAGTAGTTCTATTATTATTACATTAAATGAACTAATAAATAAATTTATATATACAAAAAAAAACATAAATGAATTTTTAATACTAAAATTAATAAATAATATAAAAATAGGAATTATATACGGACTATTTGTCGATGCATTTAAACTTGGTAGTTAATTTAATAATATATTTTTAGCAAATAAAATATAAGTATCAGAGAATTGCATAATTACTATATTGTGACCATTTATCTATACTATAAATAATTAAGCATCTCTGATACACATTCTAAAAAATATTAGATTCTTTTAAATTAATGAAATATCATCTAACATACTCAAAAACAATGCCGGATCACCAGCTTTTGGAATTTGTTCTTGAGGCCTAAATCTACGAACCGAACCTGACCAAGAAATTTGAGGCATAAATTGCTTAGAAAGAAAGCTATAATTTAAACGAGGAGTTTTTAAATTAAAAGGAATTTCTCCTTTATTTCTTTGAAAAATAATACGTCTTCTTTGGTATGGAACAATATTATCTCCAAAATTATCTACATATTCTTCACTATTTAATAGTAAATCAATAAAAAATTCAAGTCCCTTAGAACCTATTAAAACAGAAAATGCAAGCTTTTCTCTTTGATTATAAATATCTCGCCCCAAAATTCGTTGGACGCATAACTCAACAAAGCGATAGTTATTATTAACATCATAATTTAAATAACGAAATTGAGATGATAATAATAGACCTTTAATAAAATCTTTAACTGTAATTTGACTAAATCTTAATTGTGATTCTAAAAAAGATTGTTTAGTAATAGATAATGTTTGATGTTCACTAAATATCTGTCTATAACATGCCCAGATAATTTCATCTACTTCACAAGAAGACGGTAAATTGTCTGTACTGTAAAACTTCGGTTGCTCTTCTCCTGCTAAAAGCTCAAAACTATTAACTCTATGGTTATGAGTAGATAAAGAATATTTTAAAATAGGTATAGACATAAACTAGTCTCCATGTTAATTCTAAACTAATAAAAACAATAAAACTTTTTACTAAATTAGTATATTAGATAATTACAAAGATTAATAAATATACCAAATAAATTATTTGATACTAATGTAATAAAACAAAGTTTATAACAATATTATACTGAAATTTAAAATAATAACATAAATTTAAGTAAAAATATTTGTTTAAAATTTTTTAAAACATTAAATTTTAGGTAATAAATAAATTACAATGAGCAATATCAATAAACTAACCTTAGAGCAAGAATTTAAAATAGCAGTATATGTAAATAAAATCAATTTATTAAATAGCAAAAATACAAAAAAATATCTAATCAATGTACTAAGAACAATGATGATTAAAGATAATATAATTAAATACTGTATTAAAAATAGTATTAATTAATGTTAATTTGTTATAAATTTAATATATAGATTTTTTATATTATAATTCGATACAAATACATCAGTTAGTTAAAAACAACAGCTGAAACCTAGGAGTTCTTTTAAAGAACACCTAAAGAAAATAATAATATTAAGGAGAGCTCAATGCTTGATGCATTTTCTAGAGTTGTAGTAAATTCAGATTCAAAAGCGGCATATGTAAGTGGAAGTGATCTACAAGCGCTAAAAACATTTATCAATGACGGTAACAAACGTCTAGATGCAGTAAATTCTATCGTTTCTAATTCTAGTTGTATAGTTGCTGATGCTGTTTCTGGAATGATCTGTGAAAATCCTGGTCTAATTACTCCAGGCGGAAACTGCTACACTAATCGTCGTATGGCAGCTTGTTTACGAGATGGAGAAATTATTTTACGATATGTATCGTATGCTCTTCTTGCAGGAGATGCTTCTGTATTAGAAGATCGTTGTTTAAATGGCTTAAAAGAAACTTATATCGCTCTTGGTGTACCAACAAATTCTTCTGTTAGATCTGTTTGTATTATGAAAGCTGCAGCCGTTTGCTTTGTTAACAATACTGCACCTTGCAGAAAAGTAGAAATCGCTGAAGGTGATTGCTCTGCGTTAGCATCAGAAGTAGCTGGCTACTGCGATAGAGTTGTTGCAGCAATTAGCTAATATTAACAATACTATAATTACAAACAACATAAAATCATAAAGAAATAAGATCTAGGAGATAAACATGAAATCAGTTATCACTACTACTATTAGCGCTGCAGACGCTGCAGGACGCTATCCTTCTACTTCTGATTTACAATCAGTACAAGGAAATATTCAACGTGCTGCAGCAAGATTAGAAGCTGCAGAAAAATTAGGTTCAAATCATGAAGCAGTTGTAAAAGAAGCAGGAGATGCTTGTTTCAGTAAATATGGCTACTTAAAAAACCCTGGCGAAGCTGGTGAAAATCAGGAAAAAATCAATAAGTGCTATAGAGATATTGATCACTATATGCGTTTAATTAACTATACTCTTGTTGTAGGCGGTACTGGTCCACTTGATGAATGGGGAATTGCTGGAGCTCGTGAAGTTTATAGAACTTTAAACCTTCCTAGTGCAGCATATGTTGTATCATTTGTATTTACAAGAGATAGATTATGTATTCCTAGAGATATGAGTGCACAAGCTGGTGTTGAATTTTGCACAGCACTAGATTACCTAATAAACTCTTTAATCTAAATTTAAAGAGTTTATAATTAGAAATGAAATCGGAGTTCTTAATTAAGAACTCCGATTTTATTTTTATAAATTATAATATATTTTATAAGCACAATATTTAAAATGATAATGAAAAAAAATGAATACAAATTTAATAGAAAACACTTTAATCAATACATCATTTGCATTATTGCTTATAGGATTAATTATTTATTGGTCAAACCTAATTATTGCTAATAATAATCAGATAAATAACCTATGTTTAAGTTTAACTATTTTAGTCAATATTATGTTAGCGCTATCACTAGTGACAAGATGGGTATATAATAAATATTTTCCATTAAGTAATTTATATGAATCAATGATTTTTTTAGCATGGTCTATAACATTAATTCAAATATTAATAGAAAGTAAAACAAAAAATAAACTTATTGGTTCAATTACTATTCCCATAGTACTATTTATAGTAGCATTTACGAACTTATCATTACCAAATGAATTAAGAATAGCTAGTCCTTTAGTACCTGCTTTAAGATCTAACTGGTTAATGATGCATGTAACAGTTATGATAATGAGTTATGCAACTTTAATTATTGGATGTTTACTATCTATATTGTTTTTAGTTATTTCAAATAATCAAATTATTAATATACAGGGAAATTCAAGTAATAACTCAAAAAAAGTTCTTTTTAAGTATGAACTCAGTGATACAAGTCAAGCACTAAAAACAGTGAATGATCAAAACTTAATTAACAGAATAAATTTGACACAATCACTAGATAACCTGAGCTACAGAGTAATAGGGTTAGGCTTTCCTTTATTAACAGTAGGAATTATTTCTGGAGCTGTGTGGGCTAACGATGCATGGGGAACATATTGGAGTTGGGACCCAAAAGAAACATGGGCATTGATAACGTGGATAATATTTGCAATATACTTACATTCTAGATTAAATAAACAAATAGACGGTAAAAAGCCAGCAATCATAGCATCATTCGGATTTATAATAATATGGATTTGTTATTTAGGTGTAAATTTTCTCGGTAAAGGCTTACATAGTTATGGTTGGTTATTCTCATAAAAGCTTAACATATCTTATATAAAGTAAATAATTAAACAAATTCAATTATAATTAATATCGTGTAATATAAAAAAATATAATATACTTATAATCAAATTATGGAACTCAATAGTTATAACCTATTCAAAATCATATCAATGAATAACTTATGGTCAGCAAAAATTGCAATTATTATGATATTATCTAATCTTATTAGTATTGGAATTGGTAGATATGCCATCAAAATGAGAGGTTTAGGACCATCTATACCAGTTTTAGGATTAGAAGGACTTGGACTACCAGAATTACTTGCAACTACAAGCCTAGGTCATATTATTGGGGCTGGCACAATCTTAGGGCTAAAAAGTATTAACTACCTATCTTAAATTAACAATTAAGATAGGTAAATATAAACTAACTTAATATTAAAGGAGATTCATAAAACTTACCAATTTTACGAAATTTATGATATCTCATTTTTTTTCTCTTTTCACTAGGTAAAGACAATAATACATTCAATTTTACAATAATCGTTTGCTTTAAAGACGCAAAAGCTTGATGAGGATAAGCTTGAGAACCTCCTAAAGGCTCTTTAACAATGTCATCAATAATACCTAATAATTTTAGATCTGAAGATGTTATTTTTAATGATTCTGCAGCGATTGGAGATTGAGTACTATCTTTCCATAAAATTGCAGCACAAGCTTCAGGAGTAGCAACAGTATATACTGCATATTCAAGCATTAAGACAATATCTCCAACACCTATACCAAGTGCTCCTCCTGATCCTCCTTCTCCAATAACAGTACATATAATTGGAACATCAAAGGAAAACATCTCTTTAAGATTAACAGCAATCGCTTCACCTTGTCCTTGTTCTTCTGCCTCAATACCAGCCCATGCACCGGGTGTATCAATAAAAGTTAAGATGGGAAAATTGAATCTATTAGCATGTTTCATTAATCTCAATGCTTTACGATATCCTCCTGGAGAAGCCATTCCAAAATTTCTAATAAGATTATCATTTGTATCTTTACCCCTTTGATGACCTATAAAAATAACGGTTTTTGAATCAATACTACCTATACCTGTTACAAGAGCAGAATCATTAGTACCACCTCTATCACCATGCAATTCAACCCATTCATCCATCATAGAAGACACATAATCTAAGGTTGTAGGTCGATCAGATTGACGTACTAAATGAAGTCTTTGAAACGGAGTTAAAGAATTAAATAAATTATATTTAAGATTACTTAATTCTAACTGAAGTTGTTTAATTTCTTGTTCTATTAAACCAGAAAAACCAAATTGATTAGATGAATACAAAATTTTTTCTAATTGTTTTAACCTAAATTCAAATTCTAATACTGGCTTTAAAAAATTAAGAGTTAATACTTTTCTAGAAACCATAAATACAATAAATAATTCTAAATTAATTAATAATAAATTTATAAATAAACTTATAGCTATTATAAAAACATAAATTTTAATAATATTAAGTTCATTAGCTCAGAAAATAAGTAAAATAAAGCGGATGAATTATTAATTAAAAATAATAATTCATCAGAAATAATAATACTATTTTTTAATAATAAATAAAATAAGTTAAAAAAGCGTGGATCATCAAACCTTTGAGAAATTCTAGTTGTTGCTCTTATTAAATCATCATAATTAGTACCTTTATAACCTTTAAGATAAGAATTAGGACATATTATAGATAAAGAGCTACAGTCTTTATCTAAAATAAAAGTTGACATTAAATTTTTATATTGAATATCTTGCAAAGGTGTTATGGTCACTACTATATCATTAAATAAACCAACTTGAGTAGCTTCAAATATAGAATTTGCATGAATTAAAGTATCTCTTTTTTTAATATTCAATAATACAACAACTTTATTCAAATGCATACCTATGCGACTAATATAACCAACTTTAACACCTCGTAAATTAACGCTAGTACCTTCTCTTAATCCATATGCATTATTGAATTCGATAAATAAAAAATAACCTTTATCTGACTTCAAACCTATGAAAGAAAAAACAAAAATTAATATAAAAAGAATAAAAATTAATATACTTAAAAGCTTTTTAAAATTTGTAATATAGTAGTATTTATTAAAATTAAAAAAATTATTCATAAATTATATACAATATAAAATTACTATAATATTACTATTTATTTTTTATTATTTTTAATAGTAAAACAACACTCAGTTTTATTAAAATTATCATGTTTCATTAAAGAATTAATATACATAGAATATTTAACTTCATTAATACAATTAACCATATGAATTACACTACTATTGTTTTTTATTGCTGAACCAATCCCAATCCCATAGGCTCCATATTGCATTGCCACCGAAGCAGAAAAACTTGTTACTTCAGAAGAAGTAATAACTGGAATATCAACATAATTAGACAAAAAATATGTAGAGATTAAAGATGATGATAAAGAATTTGTTAATCGTGGCATTTTTTTTGATAAACTATTTATGAACACACCTTCAGTTTGCAAAATATTAACACCTAAATCTTTAAGATTTTGTGCTAAAATAATCTGTTCAACTAAATTAAGATGATAAGGTATAGTAACACATATATCAATATTGCCAATTAAATACTTGATTTCTTTTACAAGCTGTATTAATTGACAAGAATTAATATAAATACCATTGTTATAAAAAGTATCATAATTACCAATTTCAACTAAATCAGCACCTGCTGAAATACAATTATAAATATCAATAGGATCAATAGAAGAAATACATAATGGCAAAGATGAGAAAGATTTTAAAAATTTAACTATTTTGACATTAGCACTAATATCTAAATAACTTGCGTTAGCCAAATTAGCTGCACTAGCTATTTGGGCAATGTGATACATATTAGTATTTTGAATACCAGCTATAACTTTAATAACTTTTTTAGATTTAAAAGAATTATATAATGTAATATTAGATAAGTACATAAAAATAATGATTCATTAAAAATATTTCACAATAAAAAATAATTAATTAAGGATAGATAGATTAATCTATTCTTAATTAATTATTTAATTAAATATATTGATAAACTTAATACGTAAGTCCCATACTGCGAGTAGTTTCAGACCCTAAATAAACACGAACACTTAAAAAATCTGTTGGACATGCTGTTTCACACCTTTTACAACCAATACAATCTTCGGTTCTAGGGGCTGAAGCAATTTGACCAGCTTTACAACCATTCCATGGAACCATTTCTAGTACGTCACAAGGACAAGCACGAACACACTGAGTACATCCAATACAAGTATCATAAACTTTTACACTATGTGCCATATGGTTTTAACTATTCCTTAATATAATATATTTTAAATACAATATAGCTTATAAATTAATATAAAAAAGATTATTTAATTTGAAGTATTATCATATGTTAAGAGAAATATAGTTAAGCAAAAATACAATTTAACTTAGTATACTTGAATAAGAAGAGTATTTAATATTTGTTAAAGGTGTGTTTTGCTCAGAAGGAGGAACGATTTGCCAAAAACGATGCACATAATCTTTCCAATTATCCAAAACTTTTTTTGCTTTTAAACTTTTAGTTTTAATTTCATATAATTCAATTAAATCTAGTAAACTTTCTTGAGATTCTCGAGTAATAACTTTTTGAACTTTTACAATTTCTAAATTAACTTTAGACATAAAATCATCTTCTTCATCTAAAAAATATGCTAATCCTCCAGTCATACCAGCACCAATATTACGACCTGCCAATCCTAAAACAACAATTAAACCACCTGTCATATATTCACAAGCGTGATCACCAACTCCTTCTATAACAGCTTCAGCAGCAGAATTACGTACAGCAAATCGTTCTCCTGCTTGACCATTAACAAATAAATAACCACCTGTTGCACCATATAAACAAGTATTACCAATAATAACAAAATTTGATGCTTGAGTTTTATATTTAGATAGCGGAGAAATTATAATTTCTCCACCATTCATACCTTTACCTACATAGTCATTTGCTTCACCTACTAAGCTTAAATACATGCCATTACAAATAAAAGCACCAAAACTTTGACCTGCTATACCAGAAAAATTAATTTGTAAGTTGCCTTTAAAATTTTTCTGGCCATACTGTTTAGCTATTAAACCAGAAATTCTACCTCCAACTGACCTATCAGTATTTGATATTGCAACATTCTTAACAACAGTTAATTGAGAATTAATTGCATTTAAAAGATTATAATCCTTCAAAATGTAATCATCTAAAACTTGACCATTATTATTTGTTTGATGATGAAAAATTAATTTTTTATTCGAGTTATCATAATTTAATAAAATATCTAAATTTAAATTATTGGTTTTCATTATTTTTTTTGCACTAGGAAACAATAAACTAGTTCGACCAATAATTTCTTCTAAACTTTTATAACCTAAATTTGCCAAAATTTCTTGTACTTCTTGTGCAACATAAGTAAAAAAATTAACTAAATCTGCAGGTATACCAGGATAACGATTTCTTAGGTCTTGTCTTTGGGTAGCAACACCAACTGGACAATTATTTGTATGACAAATTCTAGCCATGACACAACCAGTAGCAATCATTGCAATAGTACCAAAACCAAATTCTTCTGCACCCATAATAGCTGCTAATACAATATCGCGACCTGTTCTTAAACCACCATCTACTCTTAAAATTACTTGATTTCTTAAACTATTATCTACTAACGTTTGATGCACTTCAGTAAGACCTAACTCCCAAGGAATACCAGCATGCTTAATAGAGCTTAAAGGGGATGCGCCAGTACCACCGTCATGGCCAGAAATTTGTATAATATCAGCATTACCCTTGGCAACACCAGCAGCAATAGTACCAATACCAACTGAAGCAACTAACTTCACAGAGACACTGGCATGAGGATTAATTTGATGTAAATCAAATATAAGCTGAGCTAAATCCTCAATAGAATAAATATCATGATGAGGTGGTGGAGATATCAATGTTACACCAGGCTTACAATTCCTTAATGTAGCTATATAAGGACTTACTTTTTTACCGGGTAACTGGCCACCTTCTCCTGGTTTTGCACCTTGTGCAATTTTAATTTCTAATTGTTTAGAATTTACTAAATAGTCAGGAGTTACACCAAAACGGCCAGATGCGATTTGTTTAATTGCAGAACTTGCAAGGTCTTGATTCTTTAATCCTTTAAGATGAGAAAAACTTGCTGAAATTCCAACGTTATTAATATCATTAATTTTTTTGAATCTCACAGAATCTTCACCTCCCTCACCAGAATTAGATTTTCCACCAATTCTATTCATTGCTATAGCTAAAGTTTCATGAGTTTCTCTAGATAAAGCACCTAAAGACATACCACCAGTACAAAAGCGATTTAATATTAAATCAATTGATTCAACATCATTAATATTAATGCTACTTTTATTACTAGCTATAGATAGCATATCACGTAAATTTGAAGGCTCTCTATCATACAATAATGACTTATACTTATTATATAGAGAAGCATCTGAATTACGTACTGCCTTATGTAAAGTTTTTGACATTTCTGGGTTATTTACATGATATTCTGCACCAGGCCTATACTGTACATAACCTAAATTAAGCAATTTTTTTGGTAATTTATTCACAAAAGCAAAATGATATACAAATTTAGTATGATCAAAAAATTCTTTTGCATTAATCCCACTTAACCTTGAAGTCGTATTAATAAAAGAAGAATCAACCAAATCATTCCCTAAACCTAATATCTCAAAAATTTGTGCACCATGATAACTAGAAATTAAACAGATACCCATCTTAGAAAGAATTTTTAATAATCCTTTTTCAAGTGCATTACGATAATTATCTTGCGATTGTTCAATTGTAATTTTAGTAAGTTTACCATTACTCATAAGCTTCTGTGTCCTAGTATTTTGCCACCACTGACGAACAGTTAAAAAAGCAAGATAAGGACAAACAGCACTAGCTCCATAACCTATTAAACAAGCAATATGATGAGTATTCCAGCATTGACCTGTATCAACAATTAATGAAACCTTATGTCTTAATCTTTTTTTTATTAAATAATGATGAACTGCACCAACAACTAATAAAGGCGGAATAAAGATATTTTCTTCACTTAATATATTAACACGATCAGTCAAAATAATTATTTGTGTTCCACTCTCAATTTCTAGAATAGATTGATTACAGATTATTTGGATCTGTTTATGAAAACTTTGAGTAGAGGAATCAAATTTAAAAAAAGTATTAATAGAAGAAGTTTTAAATATACTTTTAGAAATTAAAATTAATTCTTTTTCATTAATTATTGGCGAATTTAAACAAATTGATCTCGCCATTTTTTCATTTGGCTCTAAATAGTTCCCTTTAGGACCTAAATGAGTCACTAAAGACATAACTAAACTTTCACGCAATGGATCAATAGCTGGGTTAGTCACTTGAGCAAAACGTTGTTTAAAATAATCATAAATAAGCTTGGGTTTATTAGACAAAATAGCTAGAGGTATATCGTCTCCCATACAAAAAGTTGGTTCTTTAGCAGAACTAGCCATATGCTCAATAACTAGCTCAACGTCTTCATTAGAATAACCAAAAGCAGTATGTAGACGAGAAATGTACATTAAATCTAATTGAGTACTCGAATAATAACTTTGGTATTCAATTTTAATATTTTGGTTTTGTAACCATAACTTATAAGGAAATTTTTGTGATACTTTTCTCTTGATAGCTAAATTTTCTAAAATTAAATCATTAAATAAATCAACTGAAAACATTTGCCCCGGACCTAAACGACCTTTATGAAGTATTTTAGAAGAACCAACATCAAGAATACCTGTTTCAGATGATAAAGAAACTAAACCATCATCAGTAATAAAATATCTAGCAGGTCTTAAACCATTTCTATCTAAAGTAGCACCAACCTTTTTTCCATCACTAAAAACGACTAAGGCAGGACCATCCCATGGTTCTTGTAAATTACTATAGTATTTATAAAAATCAACAACTTCTGATGAAAACTTTAAAGATGGCTGATTTTGATAAGCTTCAGGAATAAGAATCATTAAGGCTTCTTCAGGCTCTTTTCCAGATTTGATTAATAACTCAAATAGTGCATCTAAATTAGCTGAATCACTATTAAATAAATTAGTTATAGGAGTTAAATCTTCTGAATGACTACTCCAAAGACTACTATAAAATAATGGTTCCCTTGATTGAGTCCAATTAAGATTACCTAAAAGAGTATTAATTTCTCCATTATGAGCAATAAATCTCATAGGCTGAGCTAATGACCATCTGGGCATTGTATTAGTACTAAACCTTCTATGATATAATGCAAACCTACTGCAGTAATGATTATTTTGTAAATCAATATAATAATCAGATAAAGCTTCTGATTGGAACATTCCTTTATATGTAATTAAAGTAGAAGAAAAAGAGCAAATATAAAAATCTTTATAAATACTTGAATTAGTATTACAGATAACTTTCTCTATTTTCTTTCTAACAAAATAAAGAACCTGTTCTAATTGATTAACTTGATTATTATTATATTTTACTAAACATTGTACAATATAAGGTTCATTATTAGCAGAGTTATCACCTAAGATACTAGAATTCACAGGAACTAAACGCCAACTAACGATAGAAAAATCATACTGGCCTAAAATCCATTCAAAAATACTCTTAATATACTGAAAATGCTCTGGAACAAGAAATATCATAGCAGCAGCAAATGACTTATTAATCTCTTTATCATGAGCATTTTTATTTGGAGAAGGCAAAAGTATATTCCAAGGAATTTCTGTTGTAATACCTGCACCATCACCAGACTTACCATCAGCGCTACAACCTCCTCTATGTTCCATACAACTTAATGCATTCAATGCACTTAGAACTATATTTCGTGAAGGTAAAGAATTAATTTGTGCAACAAAACCAACTCCACATGCATCTCTTTCGTTAATAATAGAAGGAAAACCTAAAAACTGGCTTAGTTGATAAGTAAAATTTTTTGATATTTGCATATATTCAGTGTAAATTATAATCAAACAATAAAATAGAATTTTAATACATATAGTTAAAAAATAAAAATATACAATGATATTTATTAGGGATCATTAATCAATGTAAAAATATTTCAAATAAATTACAATTAGTAAACATTTAAATGACTATTCTTATAGTATTGCATAGATTTATATAAAATATACAAGTTAAAAGTACCTAGCAAAATCAAATGAATAAATGCGAAGAATACGACAAAATTGATTTACAATACATAACATACAAAACAGAAGAACTTCTAGAATTAACACAAAATAGATATAAAATCACAATACAAGTAGCTAATAGAGCAAAAAGAAGAAAATATGAAGATATTGATATAATTGATGATCCATTAAATAAACCAATAATTAAAGCTATTGTTGAAATGGTTGACGAAATTACAGAGCCAGAAATTTTGGAAGATTAATTTGAAAAATTAAACAGAAAAGCTATTAATTAATATTTTTTAATATAAATTTTATATTGGTAATATAATATTATATCTAAAGTAAGTAAATAAAACAATTATTGTATACATAGATCAAAATAGGAGAAATAAATATGTTAGATGCTTTTGCAAAAGTAGTAGCACAAGCTGATGCACGTGGTGAATTTTTAAGTAATAAACAAATTGATGCACTTGAGACAATAATAAAAGAAGGAAACAAAAGACTTGATGCAGTGAATAGAATTAACTCTAATGCTTCTACGATAGTAACAAATTCTGCGCGTTCATTATTTGCTGAACAACCTCAATTAATTCAACCAGGCGGTAATGCATATACAAGTAGACGTATGGCTGCATGCTTAAGAGATATGGAAATAATACTAAGATACGTAAGCTATGCAATGGTTGCTGGAGATTCAAGTGTACTAGATGATAGATGTTTAAATGGACTTAGAGAAACTTATCAAGCGCTTGGTACACCGGGTTCATCAGTAGCTGTAGCAGTACAAAAAATGAAAGAAGCATCAATCAGCTTAGTTAATGAACTAAGTGGAATTACAACAGGCGATTGCAGTTCATTAACATCTGAACTTAGCATATACTTTGATAGAGCTGCTGCTGCAGTAGTATAAACTTATAAAAAATTAATAAAAATAAAAAATAAATATACTTCAGGAGGAAGATTATAATGAAAACACCTATTACAGAAGCTATAGCATCAGCAGATAGCCAAGGTAGATTTTTAAGTAATGCAGAACTACAATCAATCAATGGACGTTATCAAAGAGCATCAGAAAGCCTAAAAGCAGCTAAAATGTTAACAACTAATGCACAAAGATTAATAACGGGTGCAGCTCAAGCAGTATATACAAAATTTCCATACGTAACTCAAATGCCAGGTCCAACTTATGCATCTAGCGCTATTGGTAAAGCTAAGTGTGCAAGGGATATTGGATATTATTTAAGAATGACAACATACTGCTTGGTCGTTGGAGCAACTGGACCAATGGATGAATACTTAGTTGCAGGTTTAGAAGAAATTAATAGAAGCTTTGAATTATCTCCTAGCTGGTATATAGAAGCTATTGAATATGTAAAAAATACCCATGGACTTTCAGGACAGGTTGCTAATGAAGCTAACACTTATTTAGATTACGCGATCAACGTTCTATGCTAAAAAAATTAGCATCTATATCAATAAAATAACAATAAAACCTAGAAATAATTATTTCTAAATTAAATTATTTCTAGTTACTAACAGTTATATACAAAATTTAAATACAAAATATATTCAATATTTATTTATTCACGTAAAATTACAAAATCATTAAATATCATATAACTTGCTTGATATGCATAATCAAACGATTTATCCTATAATATTAACAATACTAGATGGCTGGGGCTATTCAAAAAAAACTAAAGGAAATGCAATTAAATTGGCCAATACTCCAAATATGGATCAAATTTGGTCAAAACATCCAAACTCTTTACTAAGCGCATCAGGTGAAGATGTTGGTTTACCAAAAAATCAAATGGGAAATTCAGAAGTAGGACATACAACTATTGGTGCAGGACGGGTAATTAATCAAGATTTAGTACGTATTAAAAAATCAATAAATACTAAGGAATTCTTTAGCAATGAAACAATCCATGGGTTATGTAAAAAAATTAAAGAAAGAAAATCTAAACTACATATAATAGGATTATGCTCTGATGGAGGAGTACATTCCCACATTGATCACCTAAAAGCAATTATACAAATCACGAAAAAATACGAAAATGAAATATGTTTGCACTTAATTACTGATGGAAGAGACACACAGGCAAAAGTTGCAATTAAATTCTTAGATATAGTAAATGCAGAAATTCAAAATGACAATAAAATAAACATTTGCACTATTAGCGGTAGATACTATAGTATGGATAGAGACTGTAGATGGTCAAGAACAGAGAAAGCGTACAAAATTTTGATAGAAAATAATGAATGCGAGATAAAGCATGATTATAAACAAGTTATTCATAATTTTTACAATTCAGATATATCTGACGAATTTATTACACCAACAAGAATATATAAAGGTAACTTAAGTCATAACGATGGAATATTATTCTTTAATTTTAGACCTGATAGAATGAGACAATTAATACAATCATTAGGTAAACCTAATTTTAAAGGATTTATTACAAAAAAAATTAATAACTTAATATTTGCTACATTCACTGAATATGATCCAAGTCTAAAATTTCCGGTAGTTTTTCCCCATACTAATCAAAAAAACTTTTTAGGTGAAATTTTATCAAACCACAAAATTAAACAATTAAGATTAGCTGAAACTGAAAAATATGCGCATGTTACATACTTTTTTAATGGAGGAATAGAGGAACCATTCCCTGGAGAAGATAGAGAACTAATACCGAGCCCTAAAGTAGAAACTTATGACTTAAAACCAGAAATGTCAGCACATAAAATAACAGAAAGTATTATTAATGCAATTAATAAAAATATGTATCAATTAATAATTGTTAATTATGCTAATCCTGATATGGTTGGTCATACAGGAAATTTAAAAGCAACAATCAATGCAGTAGAAGTTATAGATAAATGCATTCAAAAACTACTTAAAAAAGTTAAAGAAATAAATGGAAAGTTAATTATTACTGCAGATCATGGAAACGCAGATTATATGATAGACGAAAATAGTCAGCCATGTAAATCACATAGCACCAATTTAGTTCCTTTCATTATAATAGATGAACATGAACAACAGCAATATACACTTAACAATGGTAATTTATCTGATATAGCACCAACAATACTAGATATGTTAAATATTAAAATACCAAAAGAAATGAACGGAAAATCGCTCATCACAAATAAACAAACAAAAAAACTAAATAAAATAAGTTAAAAACATGCAATTTGAGATAAATACATTTCATCCTATATGCGTAGTATCACTAAAAGAAAATAATTTTATAACAAATAAAAAATCTAACCCAATTAAAATTTTAACTAAAATTATTGTAATTAACGAAGGTTCACATACTAGATTAATACAATATTTAACAAGTGAAGAGATAAAAATCAAAATATTACAACAAAATGAACAAAAAGTTCATAAAGTTCATAGAAGAATTAGATATGTCTGGCTAGAAACATCTATATACACTAAAATGACATTTGCTAGATCACTATGGACAATAAAAAAAAAAGACTTACAAATACACAAAATTAAAAGAAATTTACCAATTGGACAATCTTTTATAAAAACAAAAATTGATACAAATAAATATATAAATGAATTTCATTATTTTTATTGCAAAGATCTAGAAAAAGAACTAAGATCTAAAAAAGCAATTTGGGGAAGAAAATATAAATTAAAATATGAACACGACTCTTGTATTCTAATACAAGAAATTTTTTCTCCTAAAATTATGTTTTTGTTTAATAAAAAATTAAAGATCTAAAAAGAGGTAACAATCGATGCTTAAATTATTTCCTCATAACTCTATAAACAGGTATAAAAAAACAGTAATCAGCATTAATAAAAAATATGAAAGCTTAAAAACATATTCAGATACACAACTAAAAGAACAAACTAAAGTATTACAAGTAAAATTACAGACACACGATTTAAAGACAAACGATTTAAAGACAAACGAAATTTTAATTGAAGCTTTTGCAATTATAAAAGAAGCAATCTTTCGAGCATTAAATCTTACCTTATTTGATGTACAACTTTTAGGAGGAATAATATTAGATCAAAATAACATAGCAGAAATGAAAACTGGAGAGGGCAAAACATTAGTTGCTTTACTGCCGGCTTACTTAAATTGCCTAACAGGTCAAACCGTGCACATAATCACAGTAAATGATTATTTAGCAGAAAGAGATGCTAATATTGCAAAAAAAATTTTTTCATATATTAATATAAAAGTTGGTTTGATTACTCAAAGCACTAATCTTAATGAAAGAAAAACTGCATACAATAAAAATATTACTTATATAACAAATAGCGAACTTGGATTTGACTATTTAAAAGATAATATGGCAATACATAAAAGTAATATAATTCAAAAAAATTTTTATTATGCGATTATAGATGAAGTCGATTCTATTTTAATAGATGAAGCGAGAACTCCTTTAGTAATCTCAGGTATTAAAGAAGTTAAAAATCAACCATATGTTGAAGCTCAAAATGTATCAAACTTATTAATAAATCAAATAGATTATACTATAGATGAAAAATCAAAAAGTATTATTTTAACAGAAAAAGGTATTGCTAATTGCGAAAAAGTATTAAAAATTAGTAATCTATACGATACTAAAAATAGTTGGATAAAATATATATTAAATGCATTAAAAGCAAAAGAACTTTTTTTGAAAAATAGAGACTATATTATTAAGGATAGTCAAATACTTATAGTAGATGAATTTACAGGTAGAGTAATGGAGGGTCGAAGATGGAGTGATGGGCTTCATCAATCAATTGAAGCAAAAGAGAATATAGTTATCGAAGCAGAAAATAAAACTTTAGCTTCTATTACTTACCAGAACTTATTTTTGTTATACAAAAAATTAGCTGGAATGACAGGAACAGCAAAAACAGAAGAAAGTGAGTTTTTAAATATATATAGAATGAAAGTAATAAGTGTACCAACTCATGAAAAATGTATCCGAAAAGACTTGTCTGATCTAGTATACAAAGATGAATACAATAAATGGCAGTCAGTAGCAAATGAATGCCTAGATATGTATAAAATCGGAAGACCTACCTTAATTGGAACAACAAGCATTCAAAAATCGGAAATATTATCGTCCATGCTTAAAGAAATTAATGTTCCACATAGTTTACTAAATGCAAAACCAGATAATGTATCAAAAGAAGCAAAAATAATCCTGCAAGCTGGTCAAAAAGGTTCAATAACAATTTCTACAAATATGGCTGGTAGAGGAACAGATATAATTTTAGGTGGTAATGCAGAAAAAACTACTGAATTAATAATAGAACAATTGAAACTAAAACAACACAATCAACTTATAAACAATCATAACATAGAACAAATATTAACTAAAGATGAAATAAAGTTATTACAAGAGATAAATAAAATAGAAACAAATTTAGTAAATCAAGAAAAAATTAAGAACATATATACAAAAATATTACAAAAATACAAAAAATTATTTAAAAAAGAAAAAGAAGAAATTTTACAACTAGGAGGACTTTATGTAATTGGAACAGAAAGGCATGAATCACGAAGAATTGATAATCAACTAAGAGGAAGAGCTGGAAGACAAGGCGATCAAGGGTCATCACGTTTTTTTTTAAGCTTGCAAGATAATTTATTTAGAATTTTTGGTGGAAATAAAATAGAAAATTTAATCACAAAACTAAATATACATGATAAAACACCTATAGAATCAATTTTACTAACAAAAAGCTTAAACTCAGCTCAAAAAAAAGTTGAAGCATATTTTTATGATATTAGAAAACAGTTATATGAATATGACGAAGTTATCCATAATCAAAGAAAAGCAATATATCATGAAAGAAAAAAAATATTAAATTCTACATTTACAAGAGATTGCATATTAGAATACGCTGAATATACTATAGAAGAAATGCTAATAATCTATATAAAAAACAATCAAAATCACAACACTTTACTACAAATAATTAAATTATTAAATATAAAGAGTGACACTAAAAATTTATCAATAATGAACATTGATGAAATAAAATACTACTTAAATGAACAATTAAGAATCAGTTATGATTTAAAAGAAATTTATTTGGAACAATTAAGACCTGGTTTAATGAGACAGCTAGAAAAATATTATTTATTACAACAAATAGATCAAGCTTGGCAAGAACATATTGAGAAGATGACACTTCTTAAAGAATATATAGGCTGGAGAAGTTACGGTCAACAAGATCCATTAATCGAATATAAAAATGAAGCATTTCATTTATTCATTAATATGATTATTTATATAAGACAAACTGTAGTTTACTTAATGATGAGATCTAGATTAATTATTGAAATATAATTTATAAAACTTAAGGAAGAAATATTGACATAGATTCTAAACTTGTTTATGCTAAAACTGTGAGTTAATATGCCCCCATCGTCTAGAGGCCTAGGACATCTCCCTTTCACGGAGGTAACGGGGATTCGAATTCCCCTGGGGGTAATATATAAAGTAATAATAACAAATAATTGTGTTAAATCATTACTTCCTTTATTTGTTTACAGAAATAACCTAGCTTTTGAATTACATCTATACTATTATGATGAGAATAATAAGACAAAATATTTGTAAAAGCACTTCCAATCACAATTGCATCTATATGCAAGCTTGTTTTTAATATATTTGCAACTTGAAAAGGAGAAGAAATACCAAAACCTAGCATAATTACTTTGTCAGTTTGAGAATTAATATGCTCAGAAATATAATAAATATCAGAACTAATATCATCTCTAATTCCAGTTACACCTGTGCTACTGACTAAATATACACAACCCGGAGCTTGAGCAACAATATTTGTTATTCTCTTCTTAGAGCTAGTAGGTGAAACAAAAAATATTAATTCTAACTTATAAAAATAACAAAGATCTAAAACATATTCTGTTTCTTCTATAGGTAAATCAGGAATAATTAAACCTTTAACACCTAATTCAGAGATTTCTTGTATAAAATGGCTTAAGCCACGAACAAGTATAGGATTATAATATGTAAAGATAATAATAGGTACAACTATTTTAGATTGTATTTTACTTAGTATAAATAAAACTTGATCGATATAAACACCATTATCTAAAGCTACTTTAGAGGCTCTTTGAATTAATGGACCATCTGCTAGTGCATCTGAATAAGGTATACCTAACTCAATAACATCAGCGCCCTGTTTATCAAGCATAAAAAGTGCTTCTATAGTTAAATCTATACTCGGATAGCCCGCCGTTACAAAGGGAATTAAAGCGCACTGAGAATCTTGGCGTTTTTTTTGTAAAACTTCAGAGATTAAATTCATAGATAAATAAATTATATAAACTAATAAAGTAATAATTGAAACAAATTCAAGTGGGTTGCCCGGGACTCGAACCCGGAACTAATCGGTTAAAAGCCGAGTACTCTACCATTGAGTTAGCAACCCATCTACATAAATAAATAACATAATAATTGTATTATAACAACTAATAACTATTCAATGAAACAATTAAATTTAAAAAAAATTGAGAACCTAATTACTAACTTTATTTATAAACATAATATACAGAACGTTTTAATAGCCATTTCTGGAGGTCAAGACTCAATTTATTTAATCAAGGTTTTAGAGAAATTAAAAAAAGAGATATTTTATAAAAAAATTAAAATATCATATATTTATATAGATCATCAATGGAAACAAGATAGTAATAAACAAATACAACATATTATAAACTATACAAAACGAATAAATATAAATATCATAATTTATCAAATTAGTAAAGTTATACTATCAGAAGATGAATGCAGAAAGTATAGATATAATATTATTGTACAACATGCTATACATTATAAATTTAAATTAATAATAACTGGACATAATTCTACAGATAAAGTAGAAACATTCATACAAAATACAATTAAAGGGAGTGGAATAGAAAGCGTAACCAATTTAGCTATAAAAAGCAAAGTTTTTCAAGAAATATTTATCTTGAGACCATTACTCAAGCTCGATCGAACAACATTATATTGGTCATGCAAAAAATTTTACTTACCAATATGGTCAGATAGTAGTAACTATCTTTATAAAATTCAACGAAATCGAATTCGTCAAGAATTAATCCCTTACATAAAACAATACTTACATAAAAATATTGAAAACAATATAAAGCTTTTAATCAAAAACTATCATTACCAAAACGAATATATTAAACAAAGTGTAATTAAGCTTTATTTAAAAAGTAAACACTATAAACGCATAGCAATAAATTATAACAAGGTAAATAAACAGAATTTTTTTTTACAAATTAAAATAGTACAATTATTTTGTTTTCACAACCTACAAATATATTTAGAAAACCCCAAAATTATAAAAATGATTAAGAACATAAATAATAAATTAATAAACTTATCACCAATGATAAATCATGGTCATTTTTATTTTTTTATTCATGATAATTGGTTATATATAAGCGTAAAAAGATAAAAAACTATATTAAAATTTATATGAAATAAGTAAAATACAAAAAGATTATATAATATATAAAAAAAGTATATTAAATATAAAGAATATTTTCAAAACTCATAAATAAATAAGGAGCTAAATTGTGGTTAATTGGCAAGTTATTGGACAACTTATTTCACTTGGAATCATCGTTTTTGTAGGACCAGCTGTAATTATTTTACTTTCTTTAAAGAAAAGTAATTTATAAATTTTTACTTTTTTTTTTAATATAAATGAAATGAATAAATAAGATTAAATAGACTATAAATTACAAATATTTAACTTATTTATATTCAAGTAATTGAATTCAATAAACTCTCAATATTGAATAACTGATGATCACCAGCAAATTCATTATTTTTAGGTAAAAACAACATACAGTGACATTCTCTTCTTTCTCTCATTGGTACACAAGGGCAATTCCAATAGGTATTTGCAACCTCAGCTGATTTATCATCATAATGACGACAAGGACACAACGGAGCTCCATATTCATCTTTATGTCTAGCAAGACCTTCGATAACAACAGCAGTAACACTAGTATCTATACAAAAAAATGTACCAGTTCGTTTAGCATAAGCTTCTGAAAATTTTAACATGGCTTCAAGACTCACTGGAATATCATTTTTTTTAAGATTAACCATAAATTCTTTCAAATAAATTAATTTAATAAACAATAATTAAGAGATAAAGCAATAGAAGCAAGAAATATTATAACAAGATCCAACAAAATGTTAAGATTATAATGATACTTAATGAAGATCTAATATAATAATTATATATCAGAAGTATATAATATTTTGAATACACAAAAACATATAACTACAAAAATATAACAAATGACAGCATCATATTTACCATCTATACTAGTACCTTTAACAGGAATACTATTTCCTGGAATAACTATGGCTTTATTATTTATTTATATCGAACAAAATTCAATCTCTTAAATAACAAATAAACCATTTTATACATCAGTATATCTATGGTTTATTAACAAAAAATAATTATAAACTATAACAAGAATTTTAAAGGGAAGATCCTATCCCAGAATAAGAACCATAAATAAAGATTCCTAATACAGTAATAACAAGTATACCACCAACAGTAGCTACTAACCATAAAGGTACTCTACCTGTGTTTGACATATCACTTAATTCTCCAATAATTAAAGTATAAAATCAAATAAAAAAAACAATAAACTTACTATCAATAATAAATTTTGCTAAATAATGTAAATAAATATTCTAATTAAAAAAGTAACTAGAAAATAAAACTGCTAATACAAAAATTAACAGCAGACCCCAAAACAGAGATGTACGATTTAACTCAACAGGTTCCTTATTAGGATTAGGACCACTCATAATAATAAATACCCCCTACCTTTGAATAAATTGCATAGATGTAATAGCACCTAAAAAAAATACTGTCGGAATAGCTATGCCATGTATAGCCAACCACCTAAAAGTAAAGATTGGATATGATATTGGCTGATTAGAACTTCTTTTAGTCACACACTTCTCCTAAATTAAATACCTTTTGTTAAATCTTCAAGCTCTTGTTTAGCACTAAAACGATCATTTACCAATGGAACTTGCTGACGATCTTGAGTAAAATATTCGTTAGGTCTAGGAGTGCCAAAAACATCATAAGCTAAGCCAGTACTAACAAATAACCAACCTGCAACAAATAAAGCAGGAATTGTTATACTGTGTATAACCCAATAGCGAATACTTGTAATAATATCAGAAAAAGGACGTTCGCCCGTTGATCCTCCTGACATAGAAATACCTCCTAACTAAAAATACATAAATAATAGATAAAATTAAATATGAAAATATATACTTAAGTCATATATATGATAATATTGTAATACATATAATATTTATTTTATTACATAGTAAATATTCTTCTCAAATATAAAAAATAAATTAAAAGTTTTTACAAAATTTCAAAAGAGCTTACTAAGTCACTAAACATAAAATAAGATAAAATAAAATTTAAAATAAAAACAATAGTTAATGAAGCAACTACAGAAGAAGTGGTCGACAAACCAACTCCTTTTGAACCTCCTGTTGTAGTTATACCCCATACATAACTAATAATAGAAATAAATAAACCAAACACCAAAACTTTTAATGTTGATTTCAAAATATCGATAAAAAACACACTATAGACTAAAGATTGAAAAAAAAAAGCAGTATCTATAGAATAAATTACCGAACAAATAAAAGAACTACTTATAAAACTAGTAAATAAAGAAAATAAGTTTAAAAAAGGCAAAGTTAAGATCATTGCAAAAACACGAGGTAAAAACAAATAATTCATTGGATTAATACCTAATATTAATAAAGCATCTATTTGCTCTGTAATATTCATTGTAGCTATCTCAGCAGTAAAAAAAGATCCAACTTTACCTATAATTATAATAGAGGTTAATACAGGTGATAATTCTCTAATAAAAGATATAGCTAAAACAGAACCTACTAAATCAGTGGCATTTAAATATAAGAACTCTTTTACAATCTGTAAACTTAAAACTAAACTAACAAAAAAAGAGGTTGTCATAATGATAAATAAAGAATTAGGTCCAACCAATACTAATTGATCTAATAAATTTTTATAACTTAAACGAAACAACACAGTAGGGTTAAATAAACATGCGAGCATTTTAATAAATAGTTTAGCTCTATAAATAAATTCATTCATATTAATAGATTTGTAAATACGCAATCTCATTAAACAAAAAATGCTATATATTTTTTTTGTTTAACCAATATAAAATTTTAAATTAATATTTTATTGATTTTTTTTACATAATTGATTATATTTTCGGTGTAGGGGCGGTTAGCTCAGTGGTAGAGCGCCTGCCTTACAAGCAGGTGGTCACTGGTTCAAGTCCAGTACCGCCCAGTTAACAAATATTAACTAATAAATAAAGTACTGGGTTTAATAATAGATATATAAAGGGCTTATCGTCTAAGGGATTAGGACAGGGACCTTCTAAGTCTCTAATGTAGGTTCGAATCCTACTAAGCCTATTATATTAATAGAATTGATAAATATAAGGTCAAGATAAAATTTCATTAACAACTTGATCAACTTTAGTTCCAGAATCTATTGTGTCTAACGGATCTTTTCTTAGTCTATGGCGCAAACAAAGAGTAATAACTTTCTTCACATCATCAACATTAACTTCATCCTTATTACAATATGCTGCAAAAGCTTTAGCTGCTCTATTTGTTACAATATCTCCACGTAAACCATCAACATTTAAAACGCTACAAATTTGAGAAATTTTGACTTTTAAATCATAATCAATAACTACATTTGCTAAATTTTTTTGAGCTACTATTATTGATTCTTTAAGTTCATTCTGTTTATCATGAAATTCATCTATACAAGAATATGGGTCTTGATCAAATTTTGTTCTTTGCTCAACAATTTGAACACGTAAAGATGGATCTTTAACTGTTTTAATCTCAGCATGCATACCAAAACGATCAAGCAGTTGTGGTCGTAACTCACCTTCTTCTGGATTCCCGGAACCAACTAAAACAAATCTGGCCGGATGTCTTATAGAAATACCCTCACGCTCAACAGTATTCCAACCAGAAGCAGCAGAATCTAATAAAATATCCACTAGATGATCATCTAGCAAATTCACTTCATCAACATAAAGTATACCTCTATTCGCTTTAGCTAATAAACCAGGTTCAAAACTTTTTACTCCTTCATTCAACGCTTTTTCAATATCAATTGTACCGCATAAACGATCTTCAGTAGCACCTAAAGGCAAATCTACCATTGGTACTTTAATAAATTGAGTTGCTAAGTTAATTTGTTTTTCAACTTGTTGTTTAGCAAGGTCTGACATTAAATCATAATCATAAGGATGTGAATTAAATATATCATCACTTATAACCTCTATTTCAGGCAAAAGATCAGCAATTGCTCTAATTGTTGTTGACTTACCAGTTCCACGATCTCCCATTATCATTACACCACCAATCTTAGGATCAATAACATTCAAGACTAGCGCTAATTTCATTTCTTCTTGACCAATAATTGCAGTAAAAGGAAAAACAGGACGAGTTTGTTTTTTTATTTTATTCACAATAAATTTTAATTTAAATTAAACTTAGATAAAACTACGTTAAGAGTAATTGATGTCATTTTATTAACATCAATGAAGCTTTTATGTAAGATGCATAGTCTAATGAATAAAGTCATAAGTAGCATCTATAAAAAATAACTTTTTATAAGAAGAGTCACAATATATTTACTGGTATAAATCAGTACCTAATCGTATGGCTAATATTGCTGAAACTAAAGCAAATAACAAAGCAATGAAAATTTGACTATCACTAATCATATTTAATCTCCTAAAAGTATAAAAAATTTTTACAAAACAAGATAAAAATATTGTTAAGAACATACAATATATATTAACAAAGCTATATTACTATATTAAGTAAAATGAATGATAATATTCTATGATATTAAACTAATTTAATATATATTCATTGAGTGAAGATTATCATGCTTAACAGTTAAATACCTTACTATATTTTCATTAAAACGCATAGATTTTTCTAAAGATTTAACTAAATTACCATTTGCTTGATAATTCATTTGAACATATATACCATCATAGTAATGAAAAATATTATAGCTTAAATGACGTCTTCCTCTATGCTGTATAATAATATTAATAGCTCCTTTTTGCTTTAGTAATGTTTTATAATGCTTAACTAAAGACAAATTAATATTATCAGTTACATCTGGCTTTAAAATATATATAGTTTCATAATTATTTAAACAGATCATAATATTATTCTCCTTATTATTTAATAAAAAATATATACTTTATGGGCTATCAATTTGTATTCTAACAGCCTGAGATATAACAGGTATTCTAGCATAATTACCTTCTATTGATTTTGCAACTGCATATGTAATAGTAGACAATACGAACCAAAATAAAGTGTTACATAAAATTAAACCATACAGACTAACTCTGAATTCTATTGGAAGAGCTCTAAAAGCAGAACCTAATAAAGAATTAATTAAAAATAATAAGATTGCTTGTAAAACATTAAAACGAACAAAAGGTCGATTAGGTATTGGACTTTTAGATCTTACGAATAAATAGTAAAGCACAAAAAAGATAATAAAGGCTAAAGCTGGATGCGTAACATAAAAAATTACCAAAGGCATAAATGTTTTTTTATATATACTCATTAAACTAAATGGGTAGTCAGGTAAAATTTGTTGACCAAAATTTTGTAAACCTTCTAATAAAGGTAAACCATAAGGTAAAATTGAAACAAATCTATCAAGAAAAGTTATTGAGTTACTATTTACTTTATAATTGTTTAAGAAAAGTAAGTACAATTTATAGCAACATAAAACAAATAACGATATAAAAATTATGCTAACAATAAAATATAAAAAATAGGTAAACATATTAACAATATCAAGAAGTCACTAAATAAATATTTGCAAAGTCCATATACATATATAACAAATTAGTAAATGTATTTAATAAATAATAATATTATAATGTAACATTAAATAAAACAAAAGTCAGATAATACAATAATTTCAACTACATAACTATAGAGTAAATGAATAAAAAAAATACAGCAGATAATTTTATTATTGCAAATAAACAATTTGAATCCAGACTCATGCTAGGAACAGGTAAATATCAAAATATTAAAGAGGCAATTGAAAGTATTGAAGCAAGTAAAACGTCAATCGTTACTGTTGCTATTCGAAGAACACAATACGCAAAAAAAATTGGTAAAAGTAACTTAATAGATAGCTTAAATTGGAAAAAATTATGGTTATTACCTAATACAGCTGGCTGTGAAACAGCGGAAGAAGCAATTAGAATAGCCTCATTAGGTAAAGAAATCAGTAAAAAAATCGGACAAATAGATAACAATTTTATTAAACTAGAAGTTATATCAGACTCTAAATATTTACTACCTGATCCTATCGGCACATTAAAAGCAGCAGAATACTTAGTAAATAAAGAATTCAATGTTTTGCCATACATATATCCTGATCCAGTCTTAGCAAAACAATTAGAAGATATCGGTTGTAAAACAATCATGCCACTAGGTTCACCAATAGGATCAGGACAGGGTTTACAGAATTTACACAACATACAAATAATTATAGAAAATGCAAAAGTTCCAATTATAATAGACGCAGGAATAGGAACAAGCAGTGAGGCAAACAAAGCAATGGAAATAGGGGCTGCTGCAGTATTATTAAATACAGCTGTAGCAAAATCAAAATACCCTAAAATTATGGCTAATGCAATGAGATTAGGAGTAATTTCAGGAAGAAGATGTTATTTAGCAGGAAAGATGGAAAAAAGAGTAAAAGCACAAGCGAGCTCTCCAAACAATGGCATTCTAAAACTAGTATAAAATAATAATAAAATTTAAGATCCACAAATATATACAATGATTATTATAATTGACAACTACGATAGCTTCACTCAAAATTTAGTGCAATATATAGGAGAGTTAGGTTATAAAATAAAAATAGCTAGAAATGACGAAATATCAATTGAAGAAATAAATGAAATTGACCCAACACACATAATACTATCACCAGGACCAGGCAGACCTGAAAAATCAAAAATTTGTTTAAAGATTATTAATAAATATTCGAACAAAATACCTATATTAGGAATTTGCTTAGGTCATCAATTGATAGGATATATGTATGGCGGAATAATAAATAAGCTCTCTAGGCCTATGCATGGAAAAATAAGTACTATAAGTCATAATCAAAAAGATATTTTTAAAGATATAAAAAAATCATTCAAAGCAAGCAGATATCATAGTCTTATAATTAATTGGAAAGATTTACCAAACACTCTTGAAGTAACGGCATGGACATCAGATGGAATAATTATGGGATGTCGACATAAAATTCATAGAAAGCTTCGAGGGATTCAATTTCATCCTGAAAGTTTATGGACAAAGGAAGGTAAATCTATAATCAAAAATTTTTTATTACACTAAAATATTGTTAATTTTAATCTTTTTTTTAATAACACTTAATAAATAATAAGAATAAAATTTATTTAAATAAAGAATGTCTTTCTCAAAAAAGAGCGAAGCTCTATTAGTAGAACCAACAAAATTTAAAGATCCAAAACTGCTATAAATCCAAACTTGTGAATAAGACATATAACTAATAAAAGTGCTTAACATCATTACAAAAAAACCAAAATATACTATAAAAATACCTGGATCAATTTTAACTTGTAAGCCAGTACTAGTAATTATATCCTGCAATATAAGCGGTGTATTATTAACATAAAATTTTTCTCCTAAGTTAACTTCATGCAAAATTAAACCATTAGTATTACAAAGTAAAAACTTATCATTTAAATTAAAAATAACAATAAATACTTTATTACCATTACTTAAAGAAACACTAGATAACCAACAACTTTTTCCATTAATCTTAGTTTGAATCAACTTTTTTTGTACAGGATAATTAATTATCCCTAAATTAATTCTAATAGCATCTATCTGCCAATCAGTTTGATACAATGTAATTTGAAACAATCGCAATGGTTTATTAACTGAAATTATTTTATTATACAAAATTTTATGATTATTAAGAGATATAGATAATGAAGAAAAAAATTGCTTAATAGAACCATTAAAATTATAATCAATATAGAAATTATTGACACAAAAAATTATATCATAAGGTAAACGGCTATAAAAACCAGTATTGATTATATTCTTTAAATGAAATATTTCACCTTTCGGAACAATTTCCTGTACTACAAAGCTAAATAAAAAACTAGCAATTGATCCAAGTAAAATTGCTGTAATACTAAAATGAACAAAAATAGGAGCAACACGACCATATAAACCTTTATAAGAATAAATTGAATTACTCCTATAAAAAACAAAAAAGTTTAAGCGAATTAATGAATAAAGAACATTGGTAAAAATATATTGAGAATTATCAGTACTACCAAAAACATACTGATTATTATCAGAAATATTTTTATTATAAATAAATTTCCAACGTCTTGCATTTTTTAAACTAGGTAACTGTGTAGAAAATGTACAGACAAGTAAACTAGAAATAAAAATAGTTAGTGTGAACATAAATAACCAACTTCTAAAAACATGATCTAAACCCAAAGATAAAATAATAAAATAATATCGAGAATAATTAGATTGATAATAAAATAAACTCTTATCTTGCTCAATAATAGAACCTAATAAACAAAATGAAGCAATAATAGATAAAACAAAAATAGAAAAATTTAAATTTGCTAATTTTTTTAAAAATTTCCAAATAAAGTTTTTATTCATAGTAAATAAAAAAACCTATAAAAGTTAAAATAATAAATTGATATAATATTTAAGTAAATATACTTTTTAATAAAGAAAAACAAGAAAAAATAAACAAAAAAGACCCACTTAAAGGAAAAATTAATTTCCAAATAAAAAACGAGATAGAAAAATTTTTATAATGAACTCTTACATTTAAAATTAACAACAATGGCAAAATACAACCAATTAAATAAAAAAATAAATAAAGAAGAACTAAAAAAAAACTGTGTACACTATGTAACAAATAAGTTAGTATAATTAAAATAGAAGTATTACAAGGTAATGCCGTAGAACCTATAACTACACCTGTTAAATAGCTTTGTACAAGAGGATGATAATTAAAATCAATAGAACCATTGAAATTAAGAGATCTAATAAATTTTGAAAGATTTAAAATTTTCATTAGATCTAATGCAACTAACACTAAAATGAGATCAGATACAACAGGCAACTTATAAATAAAAAAAGAGGAACCTACTAAATTGCTAAATATAACTAAACTAATAAAACTCATTAGCAATCCAGTAATAAACAAGCTCATATTTAGATGATAATTCTTATTAGAATTAAGGTATGATAAGGCTAAAGGTAATATCGAAATAAAACACGGAGTTAAAACGGTTAATAGTCCAAGTAAAAATATTAATATTAGAAAAAAGATATTTTGTTCATCGTTAAATTTAAACAACAGGTAAGACAAATGAATTTGTAAACGATATAACAAAGAATAGTATGTATCAACAAAATCATGTAAAAATATCAGCATAATTAACTTAAATCAATTTATATAAAAAGTATATTTTGAAAATAGCACAAACAATAAAACTCCCCAGGAAGGATTTGAACCTACGACCAATCGGTTAACAGCCGATCGCTCTACCACTGAGCTACTGAGGAATAATAATAATAAAAATTTAACACTAATATTAAAAAAAAACAAGTATAATGATAAAGTAAAAAGCTTGTTTTTATTAAAAAAAAATGATAAGCTTCCTTGAGAAAATGATTTTAGCGCGGACGTGGTGAAATTGGTAGACACGCTAGATTTAGGTTCTAGTGAGAGCATCTCATGAGAGTTCGAGTCTCTCCGTCCGCAATTATTAATAAACTAAATATAACAAAACTAATCACTATTCCATCTTTGAAGAGTTAATTTAATAGATCCATCATCAATGCATTGCTCTTTAATTTTTTGGAAACCACTAATACAACCAGTACTAACTATAATATTATAAGCATATTGCTGAAATAAGCAATCAAACAAGTAGTTAAAACTCACATCTAAACACCATGAATCTAAATCAACTAATAAAACATATTCATTATTATTCCAGACAAAAGTAAAAATTGAACTTTCTGTATTATCTTGATTTATTTTATATACAAATAGATTATTGCGTATATATTGATCATTTTTACATGAATGATTATCAAGATTACTAATAAATCGATAATTAAAACCTAAATTTTGTATAGTTTTAATTAAAATATTTATATTGGTAATATTGGTTTTGATTTTACTAAAATGTGACATACATTAAATATAATAATAAAATAATAACTAAAACAATTATAAAAAAAAAAAAGAGTTAAAAATAAAAACGACTTATTTCTTAATAAAAATAGCTTAGTGAACTACATAAATTTTTTTTCTAAATACTTTACATGTTATATAGAATCTTGTAATAATATATTTAACAAGTTAAAAATACTTGGGAAGCATCCTCAATCAATCCTAAATAAAAAAATTTAATATGACTGTTACTTTAGAAAGACGCGAAAGCGCAAGCCTGTGGGAACGTTTCTGCACTTGGATTACCAGCACTGAAAACCGTCTTTACATCGGTTGGTTCGGTGTTGTGATGATTCCAACACTATTAACTGCTACATCTGTATTCATCATTGCATTCGTTGCTGCGCCTCCTGTAGATATAGATGGTATCCGTGAACCAGTAGCTGGTTCATTACTATACGGAAACAATATTATCTCTGGAGCTGTTATTCCAAGCTCTGCAGCAATTGGTATCCATTTTTACCCTATATGGGAAGCTGCTTCTCTAGACGAATGGCTATACAACGGCGGTCCTTACCAATTAATTGTTCTTCATTTTTTACTAGGTGTATTATGCTACATCGGTCGCGAATGGGAACTGAGCTATCGTTTAGGTATGCGTCCTTGGATTTCAGTTGCATTTACTGCACCTGTAGCAGCAGCAGCAGCAGTTTTTCTTGTTTACCCAATTGGTCAAGGAAGCTTCTCTGATGGTATGCCTCTTGGTATCTCTGGTACATTTAATTTCATGCTTGTATTCCAAGCTGAGCATAATATACTTATGCATCCTTTTCATCAACTAGGTGTTGCAGGTGTATTTGGAGGATCTTTATTTAGTGCTATGCACGGATCTCTTGTAACATCAAGTTTAATTCGTGAAACAACTGAAAATGAATCAGCAAACAACGGTTATAAGTTTGGTCAAGAAGAAGAAACTTACAATATCGTTGCAGCTCATGGCTACTTCGGTCGTTTAATTTTTCAGTATGCAAGTTTCAATAACTCTCGTGCACTACATTTCTTCTTAGGCTTATGGCCGGTAGTAGGTATATGGTTGACAGCAATGTCAGTAAGTACAATGGCTTTCAACTTAAATGGATTTAATTTCAATCAATCAGTTGTTGATAGCCAAGGTCGTGTTATTAACACTTGGGCTGATATTTTAAACAGAGCTAATTTAGGAATGGAAGTAATGCATGAACGTAATGCTCATAACTTCCCTCTAGACTTAGCATCTCAAGAGTCTTTACCATTAGCGTTAGTTGCACCATCTATTAATGGATAATTGCTTGAAATAAAATACAATTAAATAAAAAAAGCTACAGTGATATTTAAAAAGCACTGTAGCTTTTTTTAGCATAATTTTGATCTATTTCAAACTACCGTTAACATTTTTTAAATTTGTAAGCCTATAATATAAGAATAAAGGAACAAGATAGTTAGCTTTAGGGTAAAACAGATGAAATAGATTATTATTATCTATAAAAGAAAAATATTTATTTAGCAAAGGATCACAAGAAATAATAAACTTATTTTTCATGACTTTCCGTAGATTAAATGTTTTGCTAAAAAATAAAGAGGAAATATTTTTATTCAATGAGTAATTAGCTTTTTGGTCCGTATCAAAAAGACTAAAACATAACCTATGATAAGCATGATCAACCAAAAAGAAACTTGAATAATTAAAATTTCTTAAAGTAGAAAAACCAAATATCTCTTGGAGACTTTGACTTCTACGCCGACGCGTCAGCTCAAGCAATCCAAGCTCAGAAAGTTGGACTACTTGCGGACTACAATCATCAGAAATAAGCAATTTATTAAAATGTTCAAGTAATTTCAATTGATCTCTTTGAAAAGACATATCAATAAAATCAATAATTATAACACCATTAATATTTCGAACTTTTAATTGATAAGCAATTTCTATTGCAGCATAAAAATTAATTCTCAGAATAGTTTCCATAGAATTATATAGCTTGTTAAAAGAGCCTGAATTTACATCAATAACTGTTAAAGCCTCATAATTTTCTATAAAGATATAACCACCATACAATAAATCCACTTTAGGTTGAAGTAAATGCTGTATAGTATTTTTAATATAAAATTTATCTAAAATACAAAAATGTTTATCATATAACTGGATTCTAGTTTTAATAGAAGGAGCAATATAAGACCATTTTTTTAAATAATAATAAACTAGCTTCAATGCATCTAAAGAATCAACTACTATTTTTTTTATAGACTTATCGTAAGAATCCCTCACTACTTTTTTTACTAAATCTTCATCCTTATAAATTAAAGAAGGAACAGAGCTCAACAAGATTTTTTTTTGAATAAAAGACCATTGTTTAATAAGTAAATCAAGATCCTGTAAAACTAAAGAGTCAGATATCCCTTGAGCACAAGATTTAATTATCAGACCCATAACTTTAGGTTTTATTAAAATAGCTAAAGAATACAAATGTATTCGTTCACTATTATCATAAATATGATTAGAAATTAATACAACATTACAAAAAGGCATTAGTACAATATACTTTCCATGTAAATGAATATTTGATGTTAAACGAGGTCCTTTATGAAATGTAGGCTCTTTGACAACCTGTACTAATACTAATTGATTAATAGATAACAAATCATTTATAGAAAAAAATTTTTTACCTCTCTTTAAAGTCTTAATATCACTTAGATGTATAAAACCACTTTTATTATACTGACCTAAATTAATAAATGCTGCATTAATACTAGAAAAGATCTTTTGAACTACACCAAAGTAGATGTCATTAACTTGATAAGTCTTATTAACTAAAATAACCTCTTGAACTTTATTGGTTTGCAAAGTAGCTGCAATACTATTGAAATAAGAAATTATAATTTTTTTTACCATTCATAAAATAATCAAAATTCATTTACATGAATTTTTTTTTAACTAAAATAATATTATAAGAAAATTATAGTTCATAAAATAATACAAAACTAAAATTCAATTTGGAATCACGCTTATTCGACATTTTTTATTTTTACAGACCTCAAAATTTACTAATCCATTTATAAGAGAATGGAGAGTAAAATCTTTACCTTGATTGACATTTTTACCCAATTTAAACTTATTACCTTTTTGGCGAACTATAATTTGTCCAGGTTTCACTATTTCACCACCATATTTTTTTATTCCCAACCTTTTAGAATTGGAATCGCGGCCATTTTTAGTACTACCGCTACCTTTTTTATGTGCCATATATATTTTTTTTAATTTTCACGAATTAGTAAAACAAGAATATTTATTAATAAAGAATATCTTGTACAAATATTCTTGTCAATTTTTGTCGATGACCTTTTTTAATACGATTATTTTTTTTAGGTTTTACTTTAAAAACCTTTATTTTTTTATCTTTTAAATGTTTTAAAATAATAGCTTTAACAAAAATTGTTTCTAAACAAGGAGTACCAACTTGATATGAATTTGACTTAGAAAAAAATAAAACTCTTTTAAAACTAATTGTATCTCCAGGATTAGCATCAACATAGTTTATATCATAAAATTTTCTTGGCTCAATAATTATTTGATTACCACCAACATCAATCACTGCATAAGTCATAAATTAATTTTAAACAGATTAAAGTATTTACTAATATAACAAATTTAATTACTAATGATTATATAATATTTTATCAAAAGAATCACATGAACAATATTAATCTAGCATTATGCATACTTTCAAAAACTTTTCTATTATAAAAAAATGAAAATAAACAAGATATTTGATAACCTACACAATTACTAGCAGTAAAGTTTAAACCATTGAGTATAGACCCATCTGGAGATAAAAAACTAAAACCTTTTTTTAATTTACCATATAACGGTCCAGGCAATAGATAATTACTTTTTGCTTTATTTAAATAAAAGGTACCAGATTGTTGAGATTCTATAATAAAAAATTCATAGCAACGATTGTAACTTAATGCATAAATACGACAACGATATTGATTAATAATTAAGCCTGTTTTTAAAACATGAATATATAAAATGTAACTAAAATTAGTCTTAGAATATTTTTTACCTAAATCTAAATAATACTTCAAGTCAATAGGTGCATAAATATGAAGAGATTTGGTTCTTCCTATCAAATTTAATGTGGATAATAAACCTAATAAACCTGAAATACTTGAAATATGTAAATTAGGCAATATAATTTTAGATATATTATTAATTTTAAAACTTTGATTTAAAAAATTGAATTGAGAGCCCTCAATACAATTAAATAACCAAATATCCTTAATTGTTGATAATTTAATTAAAAAACTTATATTCGTATTCTTAGAAATATAAGTATGAGAGTGCAAGTAACGCAATATCATAATAAATAAATATAATTTTTATCAATTAATATTAATTATGCTTTCAGGTATATAATCAGATTAAGTTATTTCAGTCAACTTATAATCATCTAAAGATTTATTATAGATAAAGGTTGTAGATTTATCTCTTAACAATGACTTTGCTAAAGATAGCGATTTTTGACTAACAAATAGAGCTTTTTTTCTCCAGATAGATTTACGAGACTGAGATTTCGAAGTTCTTTTTTTAGGAACAGCCATATTAAAATATAAATTTGTTATAAAAAATAAAAAAGATCTAAAAAGTAGAAAATTTAAAATTAAAAAACTTTCTACTAAAATAAAGAAAATTAAGTTATATATTGACTACATTATACTACATAGTACGAAATTGCTGAATAGCTACTCTACCAATATTATATATTGCCCAAGAACCAGCAGCTATTAAAGGTAAAAAGACAATTACTAATCTCATATCCATAGATAAAATTTCCTTAGGTTTTTAGTAAAACTATGTTAATATAAAAAATCTCTCTGTATATATTATAAATACTATATTGAAATGATAATTAATATATAAAAAAGAATAAACCTTATAAGATAAATTAAAAAAAGTTTAAAAATTATTAATACAACATAATAAAAATTAATTATAAAAAATGAGAGACTTACCATTCACACTAGATCAACTAAGAATTTTAAAAGCAATTATTAGAGAAGGAAGCTTCAAAAAAGCAGCAGATAGCCTATATGTCTCACAACCAGCAATTAGCTTACAAATTCAAAATCTAGAGAAACAACTAAATATACCAATATTTGAACGAACGAGCAAGAAAGCAACACTTACAGAAGCAGGAAATTTACTATTGAGATATGGTGGCCGTGTTTTAGCTCTATGTGAAGAAACATGTAGAGCACTAGAGGACATACAAAATTTACAAGGAGGATCACTAGTAATAGGAGCAAGTCAAACAACAGGGACTTATTTAATGCCAAGATTAATAGGTCTGTTTAGACAAAGGTATCCACAAGTAAATGTACAACTACAAGTACATTCAACGAGACTAATATCATGGAGTGTAGCAAATGGCCAAGTTGATTTGGCAGTGATAGGAGGAGAAGTTCCTAATGAACTAAAAGATATTTTACAAATTACTTCGTACGCAGAGGATGAATTGGCATTAATTTTACCAACATCACATACTTTTTCAAAAGTACCTAATATACAAAAAGAAGATTTATATAGACTCAGATTCATAGCGCTTGATACTCAATCAACAATTAGAAAAGTAATAGATAAAATTTTACAGCAACATGATATAGATAGCAGTAGATTTACAATAGAAATGGAGCTAAACTCAATTGAAGCAATTAAAAATGCTGTTCAATCAGGTTTAGGAGCAGCATTTGTATCAGTATCAGCAATAGCTAAAGAACTAGAGTTAGGAATTATACATTGGGCAAAAATAAAAAATGTAACAATAAAAAGAATGCTTTCTATTATTATTCATCCAAATCGATATAAATCTAAAGCAGCTGAAACTTTTAGTAAGGAAATTTTAACATTATTTGTTACACAGCATGAAAACCAAACATTTTTAGACTAAAAAGCTAATGAGGAAGGAATATTGATTTTGCTTTAAAATTGCCAGTATACACAAAAACTAATCTTAATTTTAACCATTGAATAAATTGTTTATCTAGTGATACTATAGCTGCAAATGATTGATTATTACTATAATAATTAATATTAGAATCTAATGATTTTAAAAAGTGCGGATGTAGGACAAACCAAAAATCAATATCTTTATTACAACTATTGTAATACTGTGTTCTTTCACGCAATATTTCTTCTATTGGTTCTTGATCAAGAAAAAAACTTTGACTAGCAAAAGCAAAATGATAATTATAAATCATTAAAATAAAAATTAGTACATAAAAATATAGTTAAACTATAGAAATCATTGTAATACAAAATAACAAACATGAAAAAATTTTTTTTTAAACTTTACCCAAAATATACAAATAAGTTAGAATTCACAAAATGTCACAAAAAATAATATTAAAATATTGGCCTAACCGGCCAAATATTAATTTAAATAATGCAGTAGTAAACTTATTTATTGAAACAGAAAAAAAATTGATGTTAAAAACAAATAACAAAAGTAATCAATATTTATATCTAGATATTTTAAATACAACTACTAGAAATAAACTTCTTCAATCAATTTTAAATGAATTTAAAGAACTAGTTTTAGATATTATTGAAATCAATTTGAGCACTCAAATGATAACTAAGCTAAATAAAAGAATTGGAAATATTTTTATAGCTCGAGTATTAAACAAGTTTTTATTACAATTTAGATATAGCAACAGAATAAATAGTAATTATCAATTTAACGACAACTACAATAGTTTAGTAGATTATTTATTAATATATTTAATTTTTGGATCATCATGTATAGAAGATAATATATTTTTATTTGAAACATCATATACACCATACAATCACGTAAAAATTTTACTCGAAAATTTTATTATTCAAATTGGTAATATCACTATAAAACAACTCATATATAATTTAAATAACTCTCCAAATATTAATAAATTTCTAAAACAACATAACATATGTAATAAAATATATACATCAAATAGATCTATAATCTTATTTATTAATAACTTAAAATGGCAAAACTTTATACAATCATACATATATGATGTTAAATCTTTTTATAACGAAAGACAAAAAATTTGGATCATAAGTTCAGAAGGTACAATCACAAAATATATATATATATCAAAAGAAAAACAAATTCAGAGCTTTAATCAAACTAAAATACTATTTATGTTTTGGCTCGAAACTAAAGACTTACTTATACCAAAAGCTGAGAAGTTTATTATACAAATTGCTAAATACTTTTTATATTGCTCAATCAACCTATTTAGTAACTTAATTCTTATATTAATTAGAATAATAGTATTTTATTTAAATAAATAAAACTTTACAAATACATATAAATATGAAAAACCTATATAATAAGAATAGTATTATAAGATAAGAGCCTTAAATATATTTTTAAACTGATTCATGACAACAAAAAAAAATAAGCTATTATGTACTGAAGAAGAAATAAGACTCTTATTTAATAAAAACTATTCAACCATAACTAATGAAATAGAAAAAATTATTGATAATATATTAATTGACCAAGAAGGACAACAAATTATAATAGAGAAAATAATTAGACGAGCTCATTTAAAAAGTAAAGATACTCAAATTATAGATGGATTAATTTACCAAAAAATAATAGAAAGAAATAGTAGTAAAATAAAAGAAAAACTCATAAAACAATTGCCAAATGGGGTAATAATTTCAACAAGATTTAATTATATAACTTATCAAAATTTACAAAACCTACTAATTAATAAGAAATTTAAGGAAGCAGATAAGTTAACACAACAATGCTTGTGTGAGATTGTAACACTAAAAACTAATAATAAAAAAAATTGGTTATATTTCACAGATATTCAATTGATACCGCAAGAAGATTTATTCATTTTAGATTTGTTATGGAGAATATACTCAAAAGGAAAATTTGGTTTTTCCGTACAAAAAAAAATTTGGATAAAAAATAATAAAAAATGGGACAAGTTATGGAAAAAAATAGAATGGCTCAAACAAGGAGTCATGAAAAGATATCCACAAGAATTCATGTGGACTATAGATGCACCAGAGGGGCACTTACCTTTATTTAACCAATTAAGAGGGACACAAACTTTATCTTACTTATTCAATAGCATAAAATGGTAAATGAAAAATTGTTATCTATTATCAATATAATTAATTAATTTAACAAAAACTTCAAATAAATACTCAGAATCATGCGGGCCAGGACTAGCTTCTGGATGATACTGAACAGAAAATACAGGAAGTTTTTGATGAACAGTACTAGAAACAGTAAAATCATTTAAATTCAAATATTTTACTGAAAAAACTTCTAATAAATTGTTATCTGTACATGAATTTTTATTAACAGCAAAACCATGATTTTGACTTGTCACTTCAGCATATTGATGTAAACCCGAAGGATGATTTAAACCTCTATGACCAAATTTGAGTTTAAATGTACTTAAACCACAAGCTATGTTTAAAATTTGATGACCCATACAAATACCAAAAATAGGAATATTAGAAAACTTGATAAGTTTTTTAACTAGATTAATAACATAAATGCTTAAGAGAGGATTACCTGGACCATTTGAAAGAACAATACCATCTGGATTATATGCAACAATAGAATTATAACTACAAGTAGCAGAAACAATAAAAACACTACAGCCTAAATATAATAATTTTCTTACAATATTAAACTTAAGACCTAAATCAATTAATAAAATTTTATATTTTTTTGAAATACTATTAATACTGTTTGAATTAAAATAAATGGAATTAAATTTATTTAAATCCTCAAATACATAATTATTAATACTGTAAACTGTTCTAATGGTCACTTTTCTAACTAAATCAATATTATTGATGAAATGTAAGTTTATATCTTTTATATCAATATTACTGTTGTAATCAAATATAACACCATGTGTTACACCGAACGATCTTAAATGCTTAGTTAAAGACCTTGTATCTATACCAAATATATGAGGAATTTTTTTTTGTATAACATAATCTTTTAAAGAAAATTGGGATCTCCAATTACTTGGAGCTGAAATAATGCTTCTTGCAATTAGACCTTTAATATGTATAAAGTTAGATTCATTATCTTGCTGATTTAAACCAGTATTACCTATCTCAGGATAAGTAAAAACAACCATTTGGCCTGAATAACTGGGATCAGAAATAATTTCTTGATAGCCAGTCATCCCTGTATTAAAAACTACTTCACCGAAACTAGGTAGTATCTTAAAAAAAGATAACCCTCTATACAAAGTTCCATCTTCTAAATATAAAACCGCTGGATATAAATTATTTGACATTAAACAATATCTAATTCTTAATTAATAAAATATTATAAAAAGGCTAAATATAGGAGCAAAAAATTAATTAATAATTTTTTACTCATAGCTAGATAATATAAATAAAATTACCAAAGTTCGTTTTTAGCTTGACTTAAAACAAAATGAGCAACATTAGATATTTCTTCATCAGATAAATGGCCACTAAAAGGAGGCATTTGACCAGCACCATTTTCAACTTGATACTTTATTTTTTCAAAACTATTTTTACTATATGTATTTAAATCATTTAACTTTAAAGATTTTTTTGGATTAACAGAGTTATTACCACCGGCGTGGCAAGCAGCACAATTTTGAGAAAATACTTGCTCACCTTCATCTAAATCAATTTCTTGAGCAAAGGATGAAGAGCTACTTAGTGTATATATAGTAAAGAAGCTTAAAAATAAAGAAAATAGAAATCGCATAATAAATATCCCATCATTATTAAGTTTAATAGATAGATTTATTTTTTATAATAAAAATAAATCTATCTTACATTTTAATTATATCGTTTTTTTGTATATATAAATAGATAAAATCGAAAAACTAATAATAGATTTTACCTCCTCCCCATTTTTCTTGTGCTACTCTTGGTTGTAATAGAATATAACCAGCCATAGATAATAAATCTTCATCAGTTAAGTTTCTCATTTTAGGAAAAATTTCTGCACTCTTAATACTAGGATGCAATTCAGCTATCGAATTTTGACCGTCATAACTTTTTGGATCTTTCATATAGTCAATTAAATTCATTACATTATCTCTAGCAGGAACTGCTAAACTTAAAGACTCTAACTCTAAACCAATATTAGGATTAGTTTTAGTAATTCCACCGTTATGACATTGAGCACAAGAATTATTAAATAAACGTTTACCTCTTTTAACTTGCTCAGGAGTTAAAGTAATAGTTTTACTAGAACTATCAAAAACAACAGTTCTAGTAGCTTCATCCAACTCTATTGAATAGACAGGTGAAATTAAACAATTTAATAAAATAAAAATAGTCGTCAATAATGACAAAATCATGTTTTTTTTGATCATACTTCACTCACTTAATAAAAAATAATAAAAGTATTAGAGTATTAATTAAATCCACTATCTAAGAAAAAATTAAACACCTAAACTCAAGTCATTAAGTAATACATTGAATAAATTTACTAAAATTTTTTAAATATTACTATGATATATATATTACAATATAGGATAAAAAATATGTTTTAAAATTAATGAAAAGAATTAAAGTACAAGGATAATAATTGAGATAACTGATGACGCAATTTAATCCTAGAAACAATTAAATCAATAAATCCATGCTCAAATAAATATTCAGAAGTTTGAAAATTATCTGGAAGATCTTCTTTAATCGTTTGCTCGATTACTCTTCTACCAGCAAATGCAATTACTGCACCAGGCTCAGCAATAATAATATCACCTAACATAGCAAAACTAGCAGTTACTCCACCAGTTGTAGGTGATGTCAAAACAGTAAAATATGGTAAAGATTTTTCGCTGTGTCTATAAATAGCTGAAGATACTTTAGCCATTTGCATTAAACTTAACATACCTTCTTGCATTCTTGCTCCACCAGAAGCACATAAAATAATTAACGGGATTTTATCATGCGTTGCTTTTTCAATTAATCTTGTTAATTTTTCACCAACAACTGATCCCATACTACCACCCATAAACCTAAAGTCCATAATTCCACAAGCAACTTTAATATCATTAATAAAAGCGATTCCAGTTTGTACTGCATCTGATAAACCAGTTTTTAATTTCATATCAAATAATCTAGAACTATATAACTTACGATCAGAAAAACCTAGAGGATCATTTGAAGATAAATTGGTATCAATCGGACACCAGCTATTAGGATCAAATAAATAGTTTATTCTATCATGACTGGAAGTTGGAAAATGATGATTACATTTAGGGCAAACTTTATAATTAGATTCAAGTAACTTATAATACATTAGAAAACCACATTGGTTACATTTAATCCACATACCTTCAGGTAAATTAAAATGAGGCTGCTTGATTTTGTTATCACTAAGCAAATTTCTTTTTTGAGCTAACCATTTAGATAAAGACATAATATAAAATAGAGAAAATGAATTAAAATTAATTAGTATTAAATAACAAATTAGATAATACTAATTTGCTATATATATAAATATGTTCATGAATTTGTACAAAAAAATCTAATCTCGTAAAGTTTTATCTTTTTGGCTTACAAAAATTAAAGCTAAACCAATAGGAACAACTACTATTAAAGCTCCTAAAATTAAACTATTAAAAAAGCTAGATAAAGATGAAGTCATTTAAATATCCTTCTTTGATTTTATAATATAAAATGATTAAAACTATATTTTTACCCAATTATATTAATTAGAATCGAGTAATTATTGAAGTTATAATTATATTTTAATATAGATAATTAACAATATTGCAATTTATAAAATAGATCACCAACGCACTATAATAGTTCCCCAAGTTAAACCAGCACCAAAACCTGCAATAGCAACAATATCATTATGAGATATTTTTTTATTTTGTATTGCTTCATCTAAAACGAGAGGTATAGAAGCTGCAGAAGTATTACCATATTTATGTAAATTAGAAATAATTTTATTTTTACTAATTGATAATTTTTCAGCAATTGCTGTTAGAATACGATAATTAGCTTGATGTAAAACTAACCAATCTATTTCTTCTACTGACATATTCAAAGAATTTAGACACTTTAATATACTTAATGGAACTTGAAAAACAGCAAACTTATAAACTTCTTTACCATTCATAGAAATATATTTAAAGTAACCTTGATATATGTTAAGTTTAGGATGGGGAGAAATATCCTGTTCATAAGCCATAGAAAGATACTTAGAATAGTTTCCATCAGTATTTAATTGAAAACTAAGTATAGCATTATGAGTAAAAGAACAAGATTGTAAAATAGCTGCTCCAGCTGCATCACCAAATAAAATACATGTACTACGGTCAGACCAGTCAACCCACTTTGACAGAGCATCTGCACCTACTACTAATATATTCCTATAAACACCAGTTTGTAAAAACTGGGAAGCAGTAACCAAACTTAAAACAAATCCAGAGCATGCTGCAGTTAGATCAAACGCAACAGCATTAAATGCACCTATCTGAGATTGTACTTTACTTGCACTTCCAAAAAGATCGTGAGGACTTGAGGTTGCCAGAATTATTAAATCTATTTGACAAGGATCCATTGCAACTTGATTTAAAGCTTTCTTAGAAGCCAAAACAGCTAAATCAACAACCGATTGATCATTTCCTTGTAATAATCTTCTTTCTTTAATACCTGTACGAGTAAAAATCCACTCATCAGATGTATTAACAACTTCACTCATTTCATGATTGCTAAAACTAGAAGAAGGGATAGCAGAGCCTGTAGCGATTATTTTCGCTCCTTGAATCATTAATGATTTCATATAAATTTTACAATGGGCTTAGATTAAAAAATAATATTTAAGTTGAATATTTTAAAACAATTTTATAATAAATAATCATATATAACTTAGGTAAAATAATAAAAACCCGAAAAATACCTAAATAATAAAAGTTAATTGCTGCTACTTTTCAGTCCTGACACACTTCACTTATTACTTATGTAAAATTTCGAGCTTAAATAAATTATAACATTCTAATTAAGATCAAGCAACTTAGATTTAAACTAATTAATTAGACATACCTTGTATCACAAAATCAAAATATGGAATTACACAATTACCTTGGGAATCAGATAAAAACTCTAAAGAAGCATTTTTTAAACATTCTATTGAGTCTGTCATACCTAATATTGGAACACCTAAAGAATTATACATTTCTTTAACACCAATAACACCTAGCTTTTCGATAGATTCTTTTTCTCCAGACAAAACTCCATAAGTAATTAATCTTAAATACCAACCGTAATCACGTAAACATAAAGATCTCTTTCTCGCTCCTTCAGCATTACCACCTGGTGCAATATAATCTGGATGAATTTGAAAAATTGCTTTGCTGGCTAGCTTAATGATATCTTGCTGCTTATCTCTTAATATACGCGAAATGATAATTCTTTCTTCACTATTATTAAAATAAGCCTTTAATCCTTCAAATTCTCCTATACTAGGATACCTTAACTCATTATCAGCATCAAGAATTATTTTAGTTACTACACTCATAATAATTAATATCTAAAAAATTTATAATTTTCATTATTTAACTTTAATATTAACAAAAATACAAAAAAACAATTCAGCAATATAAGCCAATGTTATAATAAAAATATAAATAGTAAACCTTTTAACCCTTAATAAAAAACTATTAAAACGAAAAAGATAAAATATCAGGAAAAAAACGATTAATTTCTATAACAAAACCAGCGGTAAATGTAATCCAAATAGCTCCTACGACAGGGACTGTAGATAAATATTTCATTAGATTGTTATTCATAAAAACTCCTTAATAAATAAATTTTGCTTTATAACTAACGTGGTGATATAGAAATATCATCATCTGCAGCCAATAAATCACCACTTGTAAGCTCTTGTACAGCTGCCAAAGGCCAAGTAAATCCAGATAAAGAAAATTTCATAGCTAAAGGAACATCAATAATAATTTCTTTTTCAGACGGCTTATTTGATAAACTAACTGCTTGTAAATAACCTCTACCTACCCATCCAATCCAGCCTGTAATATAAATAAATAATAAACCAGGTAACATAAAATCACCTGCATGGTTCCATCTACCATCAGCTATTAAATGAGGTAAACCTTCAGATCCACATAAGATTCCTGATTTACTATATTTATCAAACCTATTTTGTGTTTGTTTAATTCTATTATTAATAGACAAAGCAGGCGGAGTAGACGGTTGATATTTTGATAAACGAACTTCTAATTTTTTTATAGATTGTTTTAATCTTTTATTAAAAGCAGGAGAATCTTTACAAGGGACTAAACCAGATACTTCAGCATATACAAACTGAGAGTTAAACACTAATATCAAAGCAGATAAAAATAAAATTATATTTTTTTTCATAAAGATTTTTCCTTAAATTGCAAAAAATAAATATAATAACAAATAGTTAAGTCATATAGATAATTAAAAATAAGCTATAATATAAAATCATAATACACATAAATATTTTATGCATAAAAAGTAACATTTTTTGAACATAAAACAGAAGTGCTTTAAATAAACATAAAATATTAAAATAATGACATTTTGGAAATTTTTTTTTAACTCCAAGAATTTAATAAAGTTAAATAAATTAAGATTCAAACGAAATAATGAAGTGAACCTATTTACTAAAGACAAAAATAATATAACAAAACACGATAACATTTATTTTGACATTAATAAAAAAATTAATTTATATGAACTCGAAAAACTTTGTGACTCAGTAGGTTGGGTAAGAAGACCATTAAAAAAGGTAGAATTAGCTTTAAAAAACAGCTTTTTAACTGTATCTTTATTCTATTATACACAAAATAAAAAAAAACTTATCGGTTTTGCTAGAGTAACATCAGATGGTTCATTTAATGCAACAATTTGGGACGTAGCAATTCATCCAGAATTTCAAGGACAAGGATTAGGAAAAGCTTTAATGAATGAAGTAATAAAAGAATTGCGCAAACATGATATAAGTACTATTACATTGTTTGCAGATCCAGAAGTAATAAAATTTTACAGACATATTGGTTTTATAATAGATCCAGATGGAGTAAAAGGAATGTTCTGGTATCCTACTTAGTTATGTTAATTAGTATAAGCTATAAAATTAATATAGCTTGTAGACACTGATTTAAAATAATACAAAGAGTTAAAATTTTATAAATATGAAATCATTAAAACTAGACAGATATTCACTTATTATATATAATAATTTTAACGGGATATAGCGCAGCTTGGTAGCGCGCCTGCTTTGGGAGCAGGATGCCGCAGGTTCAAATCCTGCTATCCCGAATTAAATCAATATGCTAAAAATATGTAGATTCAATAGTACGAGCACGAGTCAATAAATATTTAGCTTTTGTTTCATAACCTAAATCAGAATACATATTAGCTAAATTTAAAATTGTCTGATAATTAAGTGGAGAAAAAGATAACAATTTAAGATAATAATATTCAGCAACACTATAAAAGGAATGACAATAATAAGCATAAGCTAAAGAAGCATAAATCACATCTTTTTGAATTAAATCATTATTTATTTCTAAAAGAAACTCAGATAAAGCAATAGATATTAAGATATTTCCACGAAATAAATAAATACTAAAAAAAATTCTATAAGAGTCCCCATTAAACTTAATTTTTTTTTGTAAATTACGAAATAAATATAAAACCTGTAATTTATTTAAGACAATTATAAAAAGCTGTTTAGAAAGAAAAAAAGAAAAAAGAAGTAAAAAACTTAAAAGAATGGATATATACAAACGAAAAAATATAGTACTATTACTCATAAACTAATACAAAATATACAAATTTTAATAAAAATAGATATAATTAAAAAAAATATTTAATATAAGTAAATTATAGAATAAAATAAAACAATATGAAAACATGTACTAAACTAAAGAAAAAAAGAAAAAATGGTTTTTTAATTCGCATGAAAACAAAAAATGGTCAAAGAATTATAAACTTACAAAGAAAAAAAGGAAAAAAAAGATTAATTAAATAATAAAATAAATTATACTCTATCTTAAAAGACAGAGTATATAAAAAAATCAGCTAAAAATTTCAATGAACTTCGAAAAAGAAATTAAAACAATACTAATGTCAAATAACTTCTTAATCTATATTTCAACAGAAGAAGAAGAAAGATTAGAATACGTTTTAAAAGATACAATAAATAAACTATTTAGAGACAAAGTATGTTCATGGAATTTTATAGATGGCTATACAAATAACCCAAACTACATGTCTCAATGCATCCAAAATCCATTAGAAGCATTAAATAAAATTATACAATATGATAATGAAAAAGTTAAAGTATTTTTTTTAAAAGATTTTCATGTTTTTCTTAAAGAAATCAGTATTAATAGACAACTCAAAAACTTATATTACTACTTAAAAAAAAGCAATACATACGTAATACTTAGTGGAATGGAAATTAATATACCAATAGAACTAAAAGACTATATCACATATATTAAAATGCCATTACCTAATAAAAAAGAAATTTTATTTGAACTAAACCGTTTTTTTAATCAAAGGGAATTAAATGAATTAAAATACAAAGAAATTATTTGTATGGCATATGCAGGTTTTTCAATTAATACAATACGTAAATCACTATCTACATTAATAATGAAGAATATATCGATAAAAGGAGTAATGCAAAAAATTTTAGCTGAAAAAGAAAAAATAATACAAACAACAGAAGGATTAAAATTTTATCCCTCACAGAATAATGAATTAGACATAGGTGGACTCAGTAACTTAAAAAACTGGCTAAAAATTAGAAGCTTAGCATTTACACAAAAAGCCTATTTATATGGAATAAAAATACCAAAAGGAATATTACTCGTAGGAATTCAAGGAACAGGTAAATCACTAAGTGCAAAAACAATTGCCAATGAATGGAAACTACCTTTATTTAGATTAGACATAAGCAAAATTTTTACAGGTATTTTAGGGGAGTCTGAACATAAAGTAGAAAAAATAATTAATATCTGTGAAAAGAATGCTCCATGTATACTATGGATTGATGAAATAGATAAAATATTTGGTGAATACAATACTAATAATGATAGTGGAACAAAACAAAGAGTAACAAATATTTTTTTAACTTGGCTATCTGAAAAAAAAAAGCAAGTATTTATTGTTGCAACAGCAAATACAGTAAGTAAATTACCAATAGAGATACTAAGGAAAGGCAGGTTTGATGAAATTTTTTTTGTGGACTTACCTAACTTCAAAGAAAGACTTAAAATATTTCAAATACACTTAAAAAAATCACGACCAATTACTTGGAATAAGTATAATATTTACTACTTATCAAAAATTAGCAAAGGCTTTTCAGGAGCAGAAATAGAACAATCCGTAATAGAAGCAATGTACACAGGATTCTATGAAAATAGAGAATTTACAACAATAGATATAAATAAAGCTATAAAAGAAATAATACCGTTGTCAACAATAGAAAGAGGAAAAATATTAGGTTTAAGAAAATGGGGATACTCAGGTAAAGTCAAGATAGCATAAATACAATATTATTGCCTTGATATTGAACTACTTTCCCGGAGAGTGTCCTCTCAAGTATCATCGTCGCTGCAGAGTTTAACAACCAAGTTCGGAATGGTTTGGAGTGGGTCCACTGCGCTATAAATATCAAGACATAAATTATAATACATATATATAATATATTAAATTTTTATATGTTAAATCAAATTTTTGATCTATTAGTACGTCTCAGCTAAATATATTACTATACTTACACTTAACGCCTATCAAACGGTTAATCTTACCATGATCTAGAAGAGTACTAATCTTAAGGTAGGCTTCCCACTTAGATGCTTTCAGCGGTTATCCAATCCATACTTGGCTACCCAGCGTATACTGTTGGCACAATAACTGGTACACCAGAGGTATGTTTCTCCTGGTCCTCTCGTACTAAGGAGAAATCCTTTCAATACTCTAACGCCTACACCGGATATGGACCGAACTGTCTCACGACGTTCTGAACCCCAGCTCGCGTACCGCTTTCATGGGCGAACAGCCCAACCCTTGGGACGTGCTACCGCCCCAGGATGCGATGAGCCGACATCGAGGTGCCAAACCTCCCCGTCGATGTGAACTCTTGGGGGAGATCAGCCTGTTATCCCTAGAGTAACTTTTATCCGTTGAGCGACAGCCTTTCCACTCAGAACTGTCGGATCACTAAGGCCGACTTTCGTCTCTGCTCGACTTGTAGGTCTCGCAGTCAAGCTTTCTTATGCCTTTATACTCTACGACTGATTTCCGACCAGTCTGAGAAAACCTTTGCACGCCTCCGTTACCTTTTAGGAGGCGACCGCCCCAGTCAAACTGCCCACCTGAAACTGTCTCTTGGCCGGATAACGGCATCATGATTAGAATTTTAGTTTAATTAGAGTGGTATCTCACTGATAGCTCCTTTATATCCTCAAATATAATATCATAGCCTCCCACCTATACTGCGCAAAATAAACCCAAATTCAATTCCAGGCTACAGTAAAGCTTCATAGGGTCTTTCTGTCCAGGTGCAGGTAGTCCGCATCTTCACAGACAATTCTATTTCGCCGAGTCTCTCTCCGAGACAGTGCCCAAATCGTTACGCCTTTCGTGCGGGTCGGAACTTACCCGACAAGGAATTTCGCTACCTTAGGACCGTTATAGTTACGGCCGCCGTTCACCGGGGCTTCAGTCATTAGCTTCGTCCAAAACTAACCAATTTCTTTAACCTTCCGGCACTGGGCAGGCGTCAGCCCCCATACATCGTCTTACGACTTCGCGGAGACCTGTGTTTTTGATAAACAGTCGCTTGGGCCTATTTGTTGCAACCCTACAAGGGTACCCCTTCTTCCGAAGTTACGGGGCTATTTTGCCGAGTTCCTTAGAGAGAGTTATCTCGCGCCCCTTAGTATTCTCTACTTACCTACCTGTGTCGGTTTAAGGTACAGGTATTCATTACTTAAGATATGATAAGATTTTCTAGGAAGCATGACATCAATCACTTTAATACCTTAGTATTTTGTATTCACTGCTTAACTCAAAGTATTTTCACTACTTATCTTCGCCTTGCATGCTTAAACCGGTAACCAACATCCGGATGATTTAGCCTTCTCCGTTCCTTAATATCAGTAATAAATAGTACAGGAATATTAAACTGTTATCCATCGACTACGTTTTTCAACCTCGCCTTAGGTCCTGACTTACCCTTCGCGGACGAACCTTCCAAAGGAAACCTTAGGTTTTCGGGGCATTGGATTCTCACCAATGTTTTCGCTACTCAAGCCGACATTCTCACTTCTGATTCGTCCACACCCACTTTCGTTAGTGCTTCAATCTAAAACAGAACGCTCCCCTACCGATGTAAAACATCCCACATCTTCGGCAAATTACTTAGTCCCGTTCATTTTCGGCGCAAGATCACTAGACCAGTGAGCTATTACGCACTCTTTAAAGGATTGCTGCTTCTAAGCAAACCTCCTGGTTGTATAAGCATTCTTACTTCCTTTATCACTTAGCAATTATTTAGGGGCCTTAGATGGTGGTCTGGGCTGTTTCCCTTTTGACAATGAAGCTTATCCCCCACTGTCTCACTGGTTGACTACACACTTAGTATTCAGAGTTTGCCTTGATTTGGTACCACTCTCGTAGCCCGCATCGAAACAGTGCTTTACCCCTAAGTTATAGCATCAACCGCTGCGCCAAAACGCATTTCGGGGAGAACCAGCTAGCTCCGAATTCGATTGGCATTTCACCCCTAACCACAGCTCGTCCGCTGATTTTTCAACATCAGTCGGTTCGGACCTCCACTTAGTGTTACCTAAGCTTCACCCTGGCCATGGTTAGATCATTCGGGTTCGGGTCTATAAACAGTGACTAACGCTCTATTAAAGCTCGCTTTCACTATGGCTCCAATATTTCCTATTTTAACCTGCCACTGCCTATAAGTCGCCGGCTCATTCTTCAACATGCACACAGTCAAACGATAAAGTCATTCTTCTGCTGCTTGTAAGCTTACGATTTCATGTTCTATTTCACTCCCCTCCCGGGGTTCTTTTCACCTTTCCCTCACGGTACTAGTTCACTATCGGTCATTTAGTAATATTTAGCCTTACGAGGTGGTCCTCGCTGATTCACACGGGGTTTCACGTGTCCCATGCTACTTGGGATACAGCTTAGATCATAATCAATTTTCAGTTACAGGACCTTCACCTTATATTGTTCAATATTCCAATTGATTCACTTAATTTTTTATTCTCATTTATTGCTGTCCCTCTACCCCACTAAAACGCATTAAAGTGGTTTAGGCTGTTCCCATTTCGCTCGCCGCTACTAAGAGAATCGCTTTTGCTTTCTTTTCCTTTAGTTAATAAGATGTTTCAGTTCACTAAGTTTGCTCTTATTTGCCTATATATTCAGCAAATAGTATTAAAGAGTTACCTCATTCGGGAACTTCCGGATCGTAGCTTACTTCCAGCTCACCGAAATATTTCGTTGGTAGTCACGCCCTTCATCGCTTCTAAATGCCAAGGTATCCGTCGTAAGCCCTTAGTAATTTGATTTAATGTAAATTCATCAGTTACTAATTTAATATTAGTATCAGCATTATAAATGTATAAACTAATAACTACAAGTTGAATAATCAACTTGAATAAAAAATTTTTTTTTCTGGAGATAAGCGGATTCGAACCGCTGACATCTGCCTTGCAAAAGCAGCGCTCTACCAACTGAGCTATACCCCCTTAGCTTGGGCTATCCAGGATTTGAACCTGGGACTTCACCCTTATCAGGGGTGCGCTCTAACCAACTGAGCTAATAGCCCTAATTATTTGACGATCTGAAATAAATAATGATTATTATATCCTTAATAAGGAGGTGATCCAGCCGCACCTTCCAGTACGGCTACCTTGTTACGACTTCACCCCAGTCACTAGCCCTACCTTAGGTACACTAAAAAGTAGTAACTTTGGGCATGGCCAGCTCCCATGGTGTGACGGGCGGTGTGTACAAGGCCCGGGAACGGATTCACCGCCGTATAGCTGACCGGCGATTACTAGCGATTCCACCTTCATGTAGGCGAGTTTCAGCCTACAATCCGAACTGAGAATATGTTTAGAGATTAGCTTGACTTTACAGTGTAGCAACTTTTTGTCATATCCATTGTAGCACGTGTGTAGCCCAGAACGTAAGGGGCATGCTGACTTGACGTCATCCTCACCTTCCTCCGGTTTGTCACCGGCAGTCTTTTTAAAGTACCCAACTAAATGATGGCAACTAAAAACAAGGGTTGCGCTCGTTGCGGGACTTAACCCAACATCTCACGACACGAGCTGACGACAGCCATGCACCACCTGTGTTTGTGCTCCCTAAGGCACTTCTTACTTTCGTAAAAATTCACAACATGTCAAGTTCTGGTAAGGTTCTTCGTGTTGCATCGAATTAAACCACATGCTCCACCGCTTGTGCGGGCCCCCGTCAATTCCTTTGAGTTTTACTCTTGCGAGCGTACTTCCCAGGCGGGATACTTAACGCGTTAGCTACGATACTGCACGGATCGATACGCGCAACATCTAGTATCCATCGTTTACGGCTAGGACTACTGGGGTATCTAATCCCATTTGCTCCCCTAGCTTTCGTCTCTGAGTGTCAGTAATGGCCCAGCAAAGCGCTTTCGCTTCTGGTGTTCTTCCCAATATCTACGCATTTCACCGCTACACTGGGAATTCCCTTTGCCCCTACCATACTCTAGTTCAATAGTTTCTAAGGCTTGTTTAGAGTTGAGCTCTAATATTTAACAATAGACTTATTAAACAACCTACAGACTCTTTACGCCCAATAATTCCGGATAACGCTTGCATCCCCCGTATTACCGCGGCTGCTGGCACGGAGTTAGCCGATGCTTATTCATTAGGTACCGTCATTATTTCTTCCCTAATAAAAGAAGTTTACAACCCACAGGCATTCATCCTTCACGCGGTATTGCTCCGTCAGGCTTTCGCCCATTGCGGAAAATTCCCCACTGCTGCCTTCCGTAGAAGTCTGGACCGTGTCTCAGTTCCAGTGTGGCTGATCATCCTCTCAAACCAGCTACTGATCATTGCCTTGGTAAGCCATTACCTTACCAACTAGCTAATCAGGCGCAAGCTCATCTTCAGGCAAAAAAATATTTTACTTTGCAGCATATGGGATATTAGCAATCGTTTCCAATTGTTATTTCCCTCCTGAAGGTAGATTCTTACGTGTTACTCACCCGTTCGCCACTAAAGCAGAAGCTTTCGTTCGACTTGCATGTGTAAAGCATACCGCCAGCGTTCATCCTGAGCCAGGATCAAACTCTCCATAGT